TTTAAAGGACTCAAATTATAAAAATAATAAAGACTTAGACATTGTGTTATCTTCCCAAAAGGCCCCCCTTTTAGTATTTTCACCGCTGTAACGTTTCACTATCGAGTTCGAAATGGTTCGATGTGGGTCCATTACGCTATAAAACGTCTAAGCCAAAGAATTGAAATTTTGAAATTAAGTAAAGTCAAGCATTCGGTCTATTAGTATATCTCAGCTAAATACATTACTGTACTTACACCTGATACCTATCAAACGGCTAGTCTTGCCGTGACCTTAACCATTCTATGATGGTAAGAGTACTCATCTTGAGGTAGGCTTCCCACTTAGATGCTTTCAGCGGTTATCCTTACCATACATGGCTACCCAGCGTTTACTGTTGGCACAATAACTGGTACACCAGAGGTATGTCTCTTCCGGTCCTCTCGTACTAAGAAGAGAGCCTCGCAATACTCTAACGCCTACACCGGATATGGACCGAACTGTCTCACGACGTTCTGAACCCAGCTCACGTGCCGCTTTCATGGGCGAACAGCCCAACCCTTGGGACGTACTACCGCCCCAGGATGCGACGAGCCGACATCGAGGTGCCAAACCTCCCCGTCGATATGGACTCTTGGGGGAGATCAGCCTGTTATCCCTAGAGTAACTTTTATCCGTTGAGCGACGGCCCTTCCACTCGGAACCGTCGGATCACTAAGGCCGACTTTCGTCTTTGTTCGACTTGTAGGTCTCACAATCAAGCTTCCTTATGCCTTTACACTCTACGACTGATTTCCGACCAGCCTGAGGAAACCTTTGCACGCCTCCGTTACCTTTTAGGAGGCGACCGCCCCAGTCAAACTGACCACCTGAAACTGTCCCCTAACCGGATAACGGTATAGGGTTAGAATCCTAGCATTGTTAGAGTGGTATCTCACCAACGGCTCCAATCTCCCCTCAAGAAGATTTTCAACGCCTCCCACCTATCCTGCGCAAACAAAGCCCGGAGCCAATATCAAGCTACAGTAAAGCTTCATAGGGTCTTTTTGTCCGGGTGCAGGTAGTCCGCATCTTCACAGACAAGTCTATTTCGCCGAGTCTCTCTCCGAGACAGTACGCAGATCGTTACACCTTTCGTGCGGGTCGGAACTTACCCGACAAGGAATTTCGCTACCTTAGGACCGTTATAGTTACGGCCGCCGTTCACCGGGGCTTCGGTCGCGAGCTTCGTCAAAGACTAACAAGCTTCCTTAACCTTCCGGCACTGGGCAGGTGTCAGCCCCCATATATCGTCTTACGACTTTGCGGAGACCTGTGTTTTTGGTAAACAGTCGCCAGCGTCTGATTATTGCAGCCCATTAAGGGCACCTCTTCTCCCGAAGTTACGAGGCTATTTTGCCGAGTTCCTTAGAGAGAGTTATCTCGCGCCCCTTAGTATACTCTACTTACCCACCTGTGTCGGTTTAGGGTACAGGTATTTATTGCTTATGATAGTTAGGGCTTTTCTTGGAAGTATGACATCAACTGGTTTAGTACCTTAGTACTTTCCTATTCGCATCTCAGCTCAAATCGTTTTCGCCGATTCTCAACACCTTGAATACTTAAACCGATAACCAACATTCGGCCAGCATAGCCTTCTCCGTCCCCCATTATCAACAATAAACAGTACAGGAATATTAACCTGTTATCCATCGACTACGCTTTTCAGCCTTACCTTAGGACCTGACTCACCCTCCGCGGACGAGCCTTCCGGAGGAACCCTTAGGTTTTCGGGGCATTGGATTCTCACCAATGTTTTCGCTACTCAAGCTAACATTCTCACTTCTACTTCGTCCACGCCCACTTCCGTTAACGCTTCAATCTAATGTAGAACGCTCCCCTACCGATGTTTTGACATCTTACAGCTTCGGCAAATTGCTTAGTCCCAGTCATTTTCGGCGCAGGATCACTCGAACAGTGAGCTATTACGCACTCTTTAAAGGATTGCTGCTTCTGGGCAAACCTCCTGATTGTCTCTGCAATCCCACCTCCTTTACCACTTAGCAATTATTTAGGGGCCTTAGCTAGTAATCTGGGCTGTTTCCCTCTTGACACTGAAGCTTATCCCCCAATGTCTCACTGGTTAACTAAACGTCTTAGTATTCAGAGTTTGCCTTGAATTGGTACCGCTCTCGCAGCCCGCACCAAAACAGTAGCTTTACCCCTAAGAAGAAACATTAACCGCTGCGCCTCAACGCATTTCGGGGAGATCCAGCTAGCTCCTGATTCGATTGGAATTTCACCCCTAACCACAACTCATCCGCTGATTTTTCAACATCAGTCGGTTGGTACCTCCACTTAGTGTTACCTAAGCTTCACACTGGCCATGGTTAGATCATCAGGGTTCGGGTCTATAAATTATGACTAAAAGCCCTTATCAGGCTCGCTTTCACTATGGCTCCGACATTCTCTTGTCTTAACCTTGCCACAACCTACAAGTCGCCAGCTCATTCTTCAACAGGCACGACGTCGAGCGTTAAGTCGCTCTTCGACTGCTTGTAAACTTACGATTTCATGTTCTATTTCACTCCCCTCCCGGGGTTCTTTTCACCTTTCCCTCGCGGTACTGGTTCACTATCGGTTATTCAGTAATATTTAGTCTTACGAGGTGGTCCTCGTGGATTCAAAAGGGGTTTCACGTGTCCCTTCCTACTTGGGATACAACTTCAAAAATTAATGTTTTCGATTACGGGACTTTCACCCACTATGGCACAGCATTCCAGCTGTTTCATCTAACACGTCTATTTGAATAACGTTGTCCCACAACCCTCTATAATAGAGTTTAGACTAATCCCTTTTCGCTCGCCGCTACTAAGAGAATCGCTTTTGCTTTCTTTTCCTCTAGTTACTAAGATGTTTCAATTCACTAGGTTCGCTCTTTCCTCTTTATGTATTCAAGAGGAAGTTCTATTGAAGTTTCCTTATTCGGGTATTTTCGGATCAAAACTTGCTTCCAGTTCCCCGAAACGTATCGTCGGTAGCCACGCCCTTCATCGCTTCTGAACACCAAGGTATCCGTCGTAAGCTCTTATTCGCTTGACTTTTTCTATTTCAAAAATTTCAATATTCTATTACTCTCTAAGATTTTTTAGTTTTGGGCCATCCAGGATTCGAACCTGGGACCTCACCCTTATCAGGGGTGCGCTCTAACCAACTGAGCTAATAGCCCAAATACAGATTAAATTTTCGTGTATACAAACTGATAATTAGCGTCATACATTTGATGACTTACAATCCCTAAAAGGAGGTGATCCAGCCGCACCTTCCAGTACGGCTACCTTGTTACGACTTCACCCCAGTCACTAGCCCTACCTTAGACGTCGTTCTCCTCGCGGTTAAACTAACGGTTTCGGGTATGACCAGCTCCCATGGTGTGACGGGCGGTGTGTACAAGGCCCGGGAACGGATTCACCGCTGTATAGCTGACCAGCGATTACTAGCGATTCCAACTTCATGCAGGCGAGTTGCAGCCTACAATCTGAACTTAGGCTAAGTTTACGAGATTAGCTGACTTTTACAAGCTCGCAACTCTTTGTCTTAACCATTGTAGCACGTGTGTAGCCCAGGACATAAGGGGCATGCTGACTTGACGTCATCCTCACCTTCCTCCGGTTTGTCACCGGCAGTCTTTCTAGAGAACCCAACGAATTGGTAACTAAAAATAAGGGTTGCGCTCGTTGCGGGACTTAACCCAACATCTCACGACACGAGCTGACGACAGCCATGCACCACCTGTATCTACATTCCCGAAGGCACTTTTCTCTTTCAAGAAAATTCGTAGTATGTCAAGCCCTGGTAAGGTTCTTCGCGTTGCATCGAATTAAACCACATGCTCCACCGCTTGTGCGGGCCCCCGTCAATTCCTTTGAGTTTCACCCTTGCGAGCGTACTCCCCAGGCGGGATACTTAACGCGTTAGCTACGATACTGTACATAATGCACAACATCTAGTATCCATCGTTTACGGCTAGGACTACAGGGGTATCTAATCCCTTTTGCTACCCTAGCTTTCGCCTCTGAGTGTCAGTAATGGTCCAGTAGAGCGCTTTCGCCACCGGTGTTCTTTCTAATATCTACGCATTTCACCGCTACACTAGAAATTCCCTCTACCCCTGCCATACTCTAGTCTACTAGTTTCCATTGCTTTTCTAGGGTTAAGCCCTAGGCTTTAACAACGGACTTAATAAACAACCTACAGGCGCTTTACGCCCAATCATTCCGGATAACGCTTGCATCCCCCGTATTACCGCGGCTGCTGGCACGGAGTTAGCCGATGCTTATTCCTCAAGTACCGTCAGAACTTCTTTCTTGAGAAAAGAGGTTTACAGACCAAAATCCTTCATCCCTCACGCGGTATTGCTCCGTCAGGCTTTCGCCCATTGCGGAAAATTCCTCACTGCTGCCTCCCGGAGGAGTCTGGGCCGTGTCTCAGTCCCAGTGTGGCTGGTCGTTCTCTCAAACCAGCTACTGATCGTGGCCTTGGTGAGCCATTACCTCACCAACAAGCTAATCAGGCGTGAGCTCATCCTTAGGCAGCCTAAGCTATTTCATCTCTCGACATATAAAGATTTAGCAACCGTTTCCAGAAGTTATTCTTTTCCTAAGGGCAGATTCTCACGTATTACTCACCCGTTCGCCACTAAAGTTAAAAACTTTCGTTCGACTTGCATGTGTTAAGCATACCGCCAGCGTTCATCCTGAGCCAGGATCAAACTCTCCATGGTACTTCTTCTTTTTTTTAATTATTGAAAATTAAACTTTTAATCTGAAAGGAATTGTAGCAGACTAACAAAACGTATGTCAAGGTATGAAACTGAAGGTTTTTTAATTCTTTTTATTTTATTAAGCTTTTCAATTATTAAGTATAATAATTCAATGCTAATAAGACTATTTTTAGTGCTTTAAATAAAGAAATATATAATGTTCCTGTAATTTATTTAGACAAGTAATTACAAATAAATTAGAAATTTTATTAAGATTTTCGAAAAAAAATACGCGTAAATTAGTTTATTTAATGTAAAATAATAAATTAGAAAGCTTTTACTTCGTTGGAAATCTAGTCTTAAGGTTTGTCATTTTTGTTATTAATTAGATTTTTTTCATAAAATTGCAGCGATTTAAAGATTTCGTATTTGTAAGTCTCAAAAAAGGAGAGTAAAAATGAAAGTTAGCTCGAAAGAATTAGAGGCGAAAAAAGTTAAAGTTGTTGTAGATAAAAACCCAGTTGCCACGTCATTTGAAAAGTGGGCACAGCCAGGGCATTTTTCTCGTACATTAGCAAAAGGACCAAAGACTACAACATGGATTTGGAACTTACACGCTGATGCACATGACTTTGATAGCCAAACTAGTTCGTTAGAAGATATTTCTAGAAAGATTTTTAGTGCACACTTTGGTCAATTATCATTAATTGTACTTTGGATTAGTGGTATGTACTTCCACGGTGCACGTTTCTCAAACTATTCAGCATGGTTAAGCAGTCCAACTACTATTAAGCCAAGTGCACAAGTTGTTTGGCCTGTGGTCGGCCAAGAAATTCTAAATGGTGACGTTGGTGGGGGGTTCTCTGGTGTTCAAATTACATCAGGATTCTTCCAACTTTGGCGTGCATCAGGTATTACTAATGAAACAGAACTTTATTGGACTGCTATGGGCGGTCTATTACTATCAGCTGCATTAGTTTTCGCAGGTTGGTTCCATTATCACAAAGCAGCTCCTAAGCTTGAGTGGTTCCAGAATGTTGAGTCAATGATGAACCACCACCTAGCAGGTTTACTAGGTTTAGGTTGTTTATCTTGGTCAGGGCACCAGATTCATATTAGTTTACCGGTAAACAAACTTCTTGATGCAGGTGTTGCACCACAAGAAATTCCTTTACCTCACGAACTTCTATTTAATCAAGAACTAATGGGTCAACTTTACCCAAGTTTCAAGAAAGGTTTACTACCGTTCTTCACACTTAATTGGAGTGAGTACTCTGACTTTCTTACATTTAAAGGTGGTCTAAACCCTATTACAGGCAGTCTTTGGTTAAGTGACACGGCTCACCACCACTTAGCGTTAGCCGTACTATTTATCTTCGCTGGACACATGTACCGTACTAACTGGGGTATTGGTCACAGTATGAAAGAGATCCTTGAAGCTCATAAAGGTCCATTAACAGGTGAAGGTCATAAAGGTCTTTATGAAATTTTAACAACTTCGTGGCACGCACAACTAGCTATTAACCTAGCAATGATGGGTTCACTAAGTATAATTGTTGCTCACCACATGTATGCAATGCCGCCGTACCCATACATCGGCATTGACTACCCAACGCAGCTTTGTCTATTCACACACCACATGTGGATTGGTGGATTCTGTGTTGTAGGTGCTGGAGCTCACGCGTCAATATTCATGGTTCGTGATTACAGTCCTGTACAGTCATACAACAACCTGCTAGATCGTGTTCTAAGACACCGTGATGCGATTATTTCACATTTAAACTGGGTTTGTATTTTCCTTGGAACGCACAGTTTTGGTTTATATATTCATAACGATACTATGCGTGCGTTAGGTAGACCCCAAGATATGTTCTCGGATAAAGCAATCCAGTTACAACCTATTTTTGCTAAATGGATTCAGTCACTTCACACATTAGCTCCAGGTAGTACAGCACCTAATGCTCTTGCTACATCAAGTTATGCGTTTGGTGGAGATGTTGTAGCAGTAAACGGTAAAATTGCTATGATGCCTATTTCATTAGGCACTGCAGATTTCCTGGTTCACCATATTCACGCTTTTACAATTCACGTAACAGTACTGATCCTACTTAAGGGTACACTATTCGCACGTAGTTCACGTCTGATACCGGATAAAGCAAACTTAGGTTTCCGTTTCCCTTGTGATGGTCCTGGTCGTGGTGGTACTTGTCAGGTATCCGCATGGGACCATGTTTTCCTTGGTCTTTTCTGGATGTACAATTCAATCTCTGTAGTTATTTTCCACTTCAGCTGGAAAATGCAATCTGATGTTTGGGGTACAATCTCAGACTCAGGAAAAATTTCACACATAACAGGGGGTAACTTCGCTAACAGTGCACTTGCTATTAACGGTTGGCTACGTGATTTCTTATGGTCACAAGCTTCTCAAGTTATTCAATCGTATGGTTCGGCTCTTTCGGCATACGGGCTTATTTTCCTTGGTGCTCACTTCATTTGGGCGTTTAGTTTAATGTTCTTATTCAGTGGACGTGGTTACTGGCAAGAACTTATCGAATCAATTGTATGGGCTCACAACAAACTTAAGTTAGCTCCTTCAATACAACCACGTGCACTAAGTATTACACAAGGTCGTGCGGTTGGTTTAGCTCACTATTTACTAGGGGGTATCGGTACAACATGGTCATTCTTCCACGCAAGAATTATCTCTGTGGGTTAATTAAAGAAACAAATAATTTTTATGGCTACTAAATTTCCTAAGTTTAGTCAAGCACTTGCACAAGATCCCGCTACTAGAAGAATTTGGTACGGAATTGCAACTGCTCACGACCTTGAAAGCCATGATGGAATGACTGAAGAAAGTCTTTATCAAAAGATCTTTGCTTCACATTTTGGTCATCTGGCAATAATATTTTTATGGACATCCGGCAATTTATTCCATGTAGCTTGGCAGGGCAATTTCCAACAATGGGTATTAAACCCATTAAAGGTTAAACCTATTGCACACGCAATTTGGGATCCTCACTTTGGTCAATCAGCTATCAAAGCATTCACAAGAGGAGGGGTATCTTATCCAGTAAATATCGCAACCTCTGGTGTATATCACTGGTGGTACACAATTGGTATGAGATCAAATAGTGATCTTTACTTTGGGGCTTTGGGTTTACTTATGCTGTCTTGTACATTACTTTTTGCAGGTTGGCTACACCTACAACCTAAGTTCAGACCTGGTCTAGCTTGGTTTAAAAACAACGAATCAAGACTAAATCACCATTTATCAGGTTTATTTGGTGTAAGCTCACTAGCGTGGTCAGGACACTTAATTCACGTAGCGATCCCAGAATCACGTGGTCAACACATTAGATGGGACAATTTTACGTCAACTCTACCGCACCCAGAAGGTTTAACACCTTTCTTTACTGGAAATTGGGGTGTTTACGCTGAAAACCCAGATACTGCTAAACATATCTTTGGTACTGCAGAAGGTGCTGGTACTGCAATTTTAACATTCCTTGGTGGTTTCCACCCTCAGACTCAATCAATGTGGCTGACGGATATTGCGCACCACCATCTAGCAATTGCTATCGTGTTTATCTTCGCAGGACACATGTACCGTACTAACTGGGGTATTGGTCACAGTATGAAAGAGATTCTTGATGCACATGTACCGCCAAGAGGTCGTCTCGGCGCAGGTCACCGTGGTTTATTTGAAACAATTACAGATAGTTTACACATGCAACTAGGGTTAGCCCTAGCGTCTATTGGTGTTGCTACATCTTTAGTTGCTCAGCACATGTATGCTCTTCCTTCGTATGCGTTTATGGCAAAGGATTACGTTACACAAGCAGCTCTTTACACACACCACCAATACATCGCAGGATTCTTAATGGTTGGTGCTTTCGCTCACGGAGCTATTTTCTTCGTTAGAGACTTCGATCCAGAAGTTAACAAAGACAACGTATTAGCAAGAATGCTTCAACATAAAGAAGCTATTATCTCACACTTAAGTTGGGTATCTCTGTTCCTAGGATTCCATACACTAGGTTTATACATTCACAATGATACGTGTGTAGCATTTGGTCAACCAGAAAAACAAATCCTATTTGAGCCGGTATTTGCTCAATTTATCCAAGCAGCTTCGGGTAAAGCGGTTTACGGTTTTGATGTACTTCTTTCCTCGTCTACAAGTGCGGCTAGTGTCGCTAGTAGTAAGATTTGGCTACCTGGTTGGATAGAAGCTATTAACAGTGGTAAGAATTCACTATTCCTAACAATTGGGCCTGGAGATTTCTTAGTTCACCACGCTATTGCTTTAGGTCTTCACACTACAACTCTAATTCTAGTAAAAGGTGCTCTAGACGCACGTGGTTCTAAACTGATGCCAGATAAAAAGGATTTTGGTTACAGTTTCCCATGTGATGGTCCAGGTCGTGGTGGTACTTGTGATATCTCTGCTTGGGATGCCTTCTACCTAGCAATGTTCTGGATGTTAAACACAATTGGTTGGGTAACATTCTATTGGCACTGGAAGCACATGACGATTTGGGGTGGTAATGCTGCAGCTTTCAACGAATCTTCAACTTACATCATGGGTTGGTTAAGAGACTACCTATGGTTAAACTCATCACCGTTAATTAACGGTTATAACCCATTTGGTATGAATGCACAAGCAGTTTGGGCATGGATGTTCCTTTTTGGACACTTAATTTGGGCAACTGGTTTCATGTTCCTAATTTCTTGGAGAGGTTACTGGCAAGAACTTATCGAAACACTAGTATGGGCACACGAGCGTACGCCGTTAGCAAACCTAGTTCGTTGGAAAGATAAGCCGATTGCGTTATCTATCGTTCAAGCACGACTTGTAGGTCTAGCACATTTTGCTATTGGTTATATTTTCACGTATGCACCTTTCGTAATCGCTTCTACTACAGGTAAGTTTAGTTAATCAAGGTTCATACTGCACCTAATTTAGCAAAATTTATTTAAGAAACAAAGTCCAGGTCAACTTAAATTGACCTGGACTTTGTTTCTTAAATAAATTTATTATTAAAATAGGACTTGTTATTTAGTTAAATATATTGGATAATATTCTTGAATAAATTAATATTTTATATAAGAAACGGGATGTAGCGCAGTTTGGTAGCGCATCTGCCTTGGGAGCAGGGTGTCGCAGGTTCAAATCCTGTCATCCCGATTAATGTATTAAAAAAACTAACCCCCTCCGGCCATAGAAAGAATTTCTAAGCAGTCATTGTGTTTTAAAAATGTTTTAGGCCAAGAGGTAACTTCTAGGATATAACCATTATAATCAACGACGATAACGTTTTTATTAAAGCCCATATAATTAGTTAATTCTAAGACGGAAAAGGGTTCCTGAAAAAAACATTTAAAACCGTTAATTTTTAAAATTTTCAGCTGTTTTTGCATTAGCAGTAATAATATGATTTTTAAAATGTAGGTACTTAAATTAAGTTAATAAAATCTCTATTTTATAGAATAAGATTTTCTAACAAATACTGATATAATAACATTAGTAAAAAATAAATAAATCTTTACAAAAACTAAGTTTAGTATATGGCGGAATTTGTTAAACCGTATAATAATGATCCTTTCGTAGGAAATTTATCTACACCAGTAACGACTTCAACAGCAACTAAAATCTACCTAGGCAATTTACCAATTTATAGAAAAGGATTATCTCCACTATTAAGAGGCCTTGAAATTGGTATGGCTCACGGGTACTTTTTAATCGGTCCTTTTTATATTTTAGGACCACTTCGCAATTCTGAGAATGCTTTACTAATAGGTATGTTCTCTGCGTTAGGTTTAATTTTAATCCTAACTCTTGGGCTAACAACTTACGGACTCGCTTCTTTTCAAGATGATGGTAAATTAGAAGGTTTAGAATCTTCGAAAGGCTGGCGTGAATTCACAAGTGGCTTCTTCATTGGTGCCTTTGGTGGTGATATTGTTGCATATATCCTACTAGCTAATATTTCTTTTTTCGCATAATCTTTTTCCATAAAAAAAACACTAGGTAAGAAGACTAACATCTTCTTACCTAGTGTTTTTATTTAACATAGCCATTACAAAATCCCGTGGTCAAAAATTAGTTAAAACTTAATATAATAGTTAAAACATAAAAAAGGATTATAAGTAAGGCACTAAATCGATAAATGAAATTCTGGCTCGAACTCGGACTGCTGAAAAATCCGGCGATAGAACTAGTATTCGAGCTAGAAACAGAACTTTTAGGATCAATAACGAGAACTATTAAAATAATTGCGCAAGTTATTGTAAACCATATACTTTCAACTATAGTCATTACTTAAGGTTATATACTTTAAGATTAAACGAATTATTCGCCTTGAATCTTAAGTAAACCGAAACCCACGCTTAAACCTGTTAAAGTTAAAGCCCACATAACTCCTGCTGTTGTAAAAATTTCTTTAGCCATATGCTTAATCTGTTACTTTGATAATTGTTTTGTATTCTTTTTTAGAATCCGTTTCTGCCCCAAACTACTAATGCTAGAGAGAAGCTAAACATAACCATTAAAGAAGACCACCCCAGGCTTAAAATATCCATTTATTACTTTTATAAAAACATTATTATTAATAGCTTACTTTAGTATAACACGTGTGTAGATGTTTGGTCGTAAATTATGAACTCATTAAATTAAATCTATATTGAGTTAGTAATATTCAATATTTTAGAAGAATCCTGTAAAAAACTAAATATACTAAACACAAAAATATAAATTTTTCTAAAATTTAAACCATCAGGCTGATTTTAACCCGTGATAGGAGAGGATGGGATTCGAACCCACGGTACATTAAAAACGTACATCAGATTAGCAATCTAAAGCCTTAAACCACTCGGCCACCTCTCCTTCGAAATTATAGGAACATTTTAACATTAAAATTTAAAAGAATAAAGATCTAAAATAAACACGCCCTGAAGGACTTGAACCATCGACATTAGGTTTTGGAAACCTACGTTCTACCAACTGAACTAAGAGCGCGAACTATCCCATAAATAATATATAATAGATTCCTATAATACGTCAACTTAAAGAGTTTTTATTATTAAATATTCATCGTAAAAATAATAATACTTATATGAAACCCCCAGTTTTATAAAATAAAAGAGCTTTTTATGTTATCCTATAATTATCAAAGATAATGACAATTTCGTCGTACGATCGGATAATGTTTGAACGTTTTACGGAAAAAGCTATTAAAGTTATTATGCTAGCCCAAGAAGAGGCTAGAAGATTAGGCCACAACTTTGTGGGTACAGAGCAAATTCTTCTAGGTCTAATTGGAGAAGGAACTGGAATTGGTCCTAAAGTTCTTAAAGCCATGGGTGTAAACCTAAAAGATGCAAGGCAAGAAGTAGAGAAAATTATAGGACGTGGTTCAGGATTTGTAGCTGTGGAAATACCTTTCACACCTAGAGCCAAACGTGTCTTAGAGTTATCTCTAGAGGAGGCTCGACAACTAGGCCATAACTACATTGGAACCGAACATCTACTTCTAGGATTAATTAGAGAAGGTGAAGGCGTTGCCGCACGTGTTTTAGAAAATTTAGGAGTTGACCTTTCAAAGGTTAGAAGTCAGATTATTCGTTCTCTTGGAGATAATACAGACGTTTCAAACACTAGTAATACAAATCGAAGCAAGACACCCACACTGGAGGAATTTGGTACTAACTTAACACAAAAAGCAACAGAAGGGCGTTTAGACCCTGTTGTTGGTCGTGCAAAAGAAATTGAGCGTGTTATTCAAATATTAGGCAGACGAACAAAGAATAACCCTGTTCTTATTGGTGAACCTGGAGTAGGTAAAACAGCCATTGCAGAAGGTTTAGCCCAACGTATTGTAAACAGAGATATACCAGATACTCTAGAAGATAAACGAGTAGTAGCCCTTGATATAGGTTTATTGATCGCAGGAACTAAATATCGTGGTGAGTTTGAAGAACGTCTGAAGAAAATTATGGACGAAGTTCGAACAGCAAATAATATCATACTTGTTATTGATGAGGTTCATACACTAATTGGCGCAGGTGCTGCTGAAGGAGCCATAGATGCAGCGAATATTCTTAAGCCAGCCCTTTCACGAGGTGAATTACAATGTATTGGTGCGACAACACTAGAAGAGTATCGTAAACATATTGAGAAAGATGCCGCTCTTGAGAGACGTTTTCAACCTGTAATGGTAGGAGAGCCTTCTGTGGAAGAGACAATTGAAATCCTTTACGGCTTACGTGAACGTTATGAAAAACACCATAAACTGGTTATTTCTGATGAAGCTCTACGCGCAGCAGCTAAATTCGCTGATCAATATATTGCTGACCGCTTTCTTCCAGATAAAGCGATCGATTTAATTGATGAAGCTGGTTCAAGAGTTCGACTTATGAATTCGCAATTACCTGCAGCGGCTAAAGAATTGGATCTTGAGTTAAGAGAAATCTTAAAATCAAAAGATGAAGCTGTACGCGGACAAGATTTTGAAAAAGCCGGACAGCTGCGTGAACGTGAGATGGAAATAAGAGCCCAAATTAATGCAATTGCACAAAGTAAAAAAGGTAGCACTGAAAGTGCAGGTAAGACACCAACAGTTACTGAAGAAGATATTGCTGAAATTGTGGCCGCTTGGACAAGTATTCCAGTAAACAAGCTAACGAAGAGTGAATCAGAAAAACTTCTTCAAATGGAAGAGACACTTCATGGCCGTATCATTGGACAAGATGAAGCCGTAGTAGCGGTTTCGCGCGCAATTCGCCGAGCACGTGTGGGATTAAAGAGCCCTAATCGTCCGATAGCAAGTTTCATATTCTCTGGTCCAACAGGGGTAGGTAAAACTGAATTAACGAAAGCGCTTGCGACATACTTCTTTGGTTCGGAAGATGCTATGGTTCGTTTAGACATGTCAGAGTACATGGAAAGACATACGGTTTCAAAACTTATAGGTTCACCTCCAGGTTACGTGGGATACAATGAAGGAGGACAGCTTACAGAAGCGGTTCGTCGTCGTCCATACACCGTAGTGTTATTTGATGAGATTGAGAAGGCACACCCGGACGTATTCAATTTAATGCTACAAATTTTTGAAGATGGACGTTTAACCGATTCTAAAGGTCGTACTATCGACTTTAAGAACACCCTACTTATTATGACTTCAAACGTAGGTTCAAAAGTTATTGAAAAAGGTGGTGGTGGTCTTGGTTTTGAACTTTCACAAGATCAATCTAGTTCTCATTACAACCGTATTAAATCACTGGTTAATGAAGAATTAAAGCAATACTTTAGACCCGAATTCTTAAACCGTTTAGACGAAATAATTGTATTCCGACAATTAACTAAAGATGAAGTCGCGCAAATTGCAGACATCATGTTAAAAGAGGTATTTGATCGAATTGCTATGAAAGGGATTCAATTGGAAGTTACAGACCGATTTAAAACTCGATTAATTGACGAAGGCTATAATCCAAGCTATGGTGCACGACCACTACGCCGTGCGGTTATGAGACTTTTAGAAGATAGTTTAGCGGAAGAGGTTCTTTCAGAAAAAATCAAAGCAGGCGATACTGCTGTTGTTGATGTAGGTGATGATAACAAAGTTAAAGTATTACTTGGAGAAAAATTTGAAGTTATTCAAGAAATGTAATTAGTTTTATGTTTATTAAGCAATAAAATAGAAACCCCACCGTATTAAGTAAAATTAATAAGGTGGGGTTTCTATTTTATTGCTTAAGCTACTGCTTGCAGCCTTGCTTTAGCTTTACGTAATTCGATTGTTGCTTCAATCTTCTCCTTTTTCGAAGTGGCTTCGTCAACTAATAAAGTAACTTTTTCCAGTTCTTCTTGAGCAGTTTTTAAATTAATAGAGCTTGCTTCTTCAGCCCCGTTACATAAAATTGTAACTTTGTTAGCTTCTACCTCAGCAAAACCTTCCATTAGAACAATTGAAGTCCAATTATTTCCTGATTTTAGACGCATCACGCCAATATCAAGAGCCGTTAGTAAAGGTGCGTGGTCTGTTAAAATACCAAGCTGACCTGTACTACTAGGAAGAATTAGTTCCTCAGCATCTGCATCCCAAACAACTTTGTCTGGTGTAATTACACGAACGTTTAAACTCATAGAATTATTATCCTTTTAACTTCGCCGCTTTCTGAATAGCCTCATTAACATCACCTACTAAGTAGAATGATTGCTCTGGTAAAGCATCGTACTTACCATCTAATAGATCGTTGAAACCTGTAATAGAATCTGCAAGAGACACGTACTTACCTGGTGAACCCGTAAATACTTCTGCTACGAAGAATGGCTGTGATAAGAAACGTTCAACCTTACGGGCACGTGCAACCGTCAGACGGTCTTCCTCAGAAAGTTCGTCTAGACCTAGAATAGCAATGATATCCTGTAGTTCTTTGTAACGTTGAAGTGTTTGCTTAATACGCTGAGCTGTAGCATAGTGTACCGCACCAACAATTTCTGGTTGAAGCATTGTTGATGTAGAATCCAGTGGATCTACCGCAGGGTAGATACCTTTAGAAGCAAGACCACGTGAAAGTACTGTAGTAGCATCTAAGTGAGCGAATGTAGTCGCTGGTGCTGGATCTGTTAAATCATCTGCAGGTACATATACGGCCTGAATTGATGTAATTGAACCCTCGTTCGTTGAAGTAATACGCTCCTGAAGAACACCCATCTCTGTAGCTAGTGTTGGCTGGTATCCTACAGCAGAAGGCATACGACCAAGAAGTGCGGATACTTCAGCACCTGCTTGTACGAAACGGAAGATGTTATCAATAAATAGTAGCACGTCTTGCTTGTTAACATCACGGAAGTACTCCGCCATAGTTAAAGCAGTTAGTCCTACACGCATTCTTGCACCCGGTGGCTCGTTCATTTGACCGTATACTAAGGCTACCTTTGAATCATCAAGCTTCTTTTCGTTAATAACCCCTGATTCTTTCATCTCAGCGTAAAGGTCGTTACCTTCTCTAGTACGCTCACCAACACCACCAAATACAGAAACACCACCGTGTGCTTTTGCAATGTTGTTGATAAGTTCCATGATAAGTACAGTTTTACCTACACCAGCACCACCGAATAAACCAATCTTACCTCCACGTCTGTAAGGAGCTAAAAGATCTACTACTTTAATACCAGTCTCAAAAATAGAAGGCTTAGTTTCTAGGTCAGTAAATGCTGGAGACGGTCTGTGAATAGGTAACCCTGAAGGTGCGTCGCAATCCCCCATCTCATCTACCGGAACACCTAAAACGTTAAAAATACGACCTAGGGTCTTTGTACCTACTGGTACTGTAATAGGAGCTCCAGTATCAGTAACAGTTGCACCCCTCTTAAGACCATCTGTTGATGTCATAGAAACGGCACGAACCTTGTTGTTACCAAGAAGCTGTTGTACTTCACATGTAATACTAGCACCCTCAGTTGTAATAACTAGAGCATTATATACTTTCGGAACTTCTCCACCTGGAAATTCAATATCTAGTACAGGTCCGATAATTTGTGAGATGAAACCTGTTTTTGCAGCAGTATCTACCATAATAAAAATTTTAAGGCTTGTTCAAATTAGTAAATAGACAAAATTTCAAAGAACCGAAAAAAATTCCGGTTCTTTTTTTTAATGCGCAGTTTTTAAATAGTTATTTAAATTATCTAAAACCTATTGACGCCTGCCAAACAAAAGCTAATAAAAGAAAAAATACTGGGATTGCCGGCATGACATCTACGATAGGGCGAAATGCTGTGTATGGTTCTGGTAAAGCCGATAATAAAAAGCTCATATCCATGGGTATGTTAACCTCTCTAGTGTAAAAAAAACTCTAAATAGATTATATAACAATTTGTTTAAAGAACATGTTAAAAAATTCCTAAAAAGTGTTATAAACTAACATTAAGGAAATATTTTTACAAGTTTTTTGTTTGTAATACCTAATTTAATTATATTAAAGTTAAGGATCAAAAGAGTAGCATGGTTAGCATTCTCCAAGTATTTGTTCTTCTTCTTATACTAGTGTCATTCGCGATGTTAGTCGCAGTACCCGTAATACTTGCAACTCCGGGCGAGTGGGAAAAGTCTCAAGGTATCGTTTGGAGTGGGGCAGGACTTTGGTCCGCACTAGTAATTCTAACAGGAATTTTTAACGTTGTACCGGCGTAATTTAACTTCTTAAGAGATTGAAAACTCTAACAGTAACACTAATTTCTAATTGGTGTTACTGTTAGAGTTTTTTAAGTTTAAGTATTTAGGTTGAACACTAAGATTTAATAAAACGTAAGATTGAGCAATTTAAATTAATTAAAATCTGTTGGCACATAAAACTCCCCAGGTAGGATTTGAACCTACGACAAACCGGTTAACAGCCGATCGCTCTACCCCTGAGCTACTGAGGAAATGTTATTATATATCGTATTATACACATATAATTTTAGAGTTGTCTAGAGCTAAAAATACCAAATTTTGATTGCTTAATTTTCAAAAAGAAAAAAGCGTTAAGAAGACTATAACTGAAAAATCTAAAAAACCTAAATTGTTGCATAAAGCGGGTGACGCGATTCGAACGCGCGACATCAACCTTGGCAAGGTTGCGCTCTACCCCTGAGCTACACCCGCTTACATAAATTGTATATTAACATAGACTATAGTTTTTGACTAGTGATAGTTTAAAAGAGAAATACAAGATATATATATACCAATTTTAAAATGGTATTTTAATTGTAATAAGTAGTTATTGATAATTCCTTTTATTTCAGTAGGTTAAAACTTAAAATTTTTAGGTTAAAGCTATATAAATAACTGCTATTAGGGTTTTAGAAACGTTATTTCATTTTTATTTTTAACGGGTTTGGCATGATAATTTTTCATATAGAAATTCAGCCTATTTCTACAAATTTTCGAATAATATTTAAACTAGCTGGTAATTCTTTTCTACTTATTAAATTCGAAAAAATGCAAATTGATTCTATATAAAACAAGATAAACTTATGCCACGTTTTTCATATTTCATAGTATACTTTTATCCAAGATAGTTGTATTAAATAAAAAGCTAAAAGCTTGAATTTACTTTTACTATATAAACAGCGTAAGAAAGTCAAAAAAAAATTACAGGAGGAAAAACTTAAATGGCACTACCATGGTATCGTGTACATACAGTAGTTCTTAACGACCCAGGTCGATTAATTGCTGTTCACCTAATGCACACATCACTTGTTGCAGGTTGGGCAGGTTCAATGGCTTTATACGAGTTAGCAGTTTTTGATCCATCAGATCCAGTTTTAAACCCAATGTGGAGACAAGGTATGTTCGTAATGCCTTTTATGTCACGTCTTGGAGTGACTGATTCATGGGGTGGATGGAGTATTACTGGAGAATCAGTATCGAACCCGGGTATTTGGAGTTATGAAGGTGTAGCACTAACACATATCGTACTTTCAGGTATGTGCTTCTTAGCAGCAATCTGGCACTGGGTATATTGGGATCTAGAATTATTCAGAGATCCTCGTACGGGGGAGCCTGCTCTAGACTTACCCAAAATTTTCGGTATTCACCTTTTCTTATCTAGTCTACTTTGTTTTGGATTCGGCGCATTCCATGTAACAGGAACTTTTGGTCCTGGTATTTGGGTGTCTGACGCATATGGTATAACTGGTCGCGTTCAAGCTGTAGCTCCTGCATGGGGTGCAGAAGGTTTTAACCCGTTTAACCCAGGTGGTATTGCATCTCACCACATTGCAGCAGGTATCCTAGGAATCCTAGCAGGTGTTTTCCACCTAACGATCCGCCCACCACAAAGGCTTTACAGAGCTCTTAGAATGGGTAACATCGAAACAGTACTTTCAAGTAGTATTGCAGCAGTATTCTTTGCAGCTTTTATTACTTCAGGTACAATGTGGTACGGTGCCGCAGCAACACCGATTGAGCTGTTTGGCCCTACTCGTTACCAGTGGGATAGTGGTTACTTCCAGCAGGAAATTGAAAGACGTGTAGAAACGTCGTTAAATGAAGGTCTTTCTCTAAGCCAAGCATGGTCAAGAATTCCTGACAAGCTTGCATTCTACGACTACATTGGTAACAACCCTGCTAAGGGTGGTTTATTCCGCGCGGGTCCAATGAACAAAGGTGATGGAATCGCGGAAGCTTGGCTTGGTCACCCGGTTTTCCAAGATAAAGAAGGTCGAGAGCTAACTGTAAGAAGAATGCCCGCTTTCTTCGAAACATTCCCTGTTATTCTAGTAGATAAAGACGGTATCGTTCGAGCGGATATTCCATTCAGACGTGCAGAATCAAAATACAGTATTGAACAAGTAGGTGTAAGTTGTAACTTTTACGGTGGTAAGCTTAATGGTCAAGTATTCACAGATGCTCCGACAGTTAAGAAATACGCGAGAAAAGCACAACTAGGAGAAGTTTTTGAATTTGATAGAACAACTCTAGAATCCGATGGTGTATTCAGAAGTAGCCCTCGCGGTTGGTACACGTTTGGACACGCTAACTTTGCTTTACTATTCTTCCTTGGTCATTTATGGCACGGTGGTCGTACTCTATTTAGAGACGTATTTGCTGGTATTGGTACAGAAGTTCTTGAGCAAGTTGAATTCGGTGCTTTCCAAAAGCTTGGTGATAAAACTACTAAGAAACAAGGTATCGTATAACAAAAAATCTAAATTTATTTTTATTAGTTTATTTAATTTAAAAAATGGAAGCACTAGTATACACTTTTCTGCTAATAGGGACTCTAGTTGTAATTTTCTTTGCAATATTCTTTAGAGATCCGCCTAGAATTGTCAAAAAGTAAGAACGCTTTTATATAAATTAAGAAAATCATTCGTTTTTTAAACGAATGATTTTTCTGGTATATTTTTATTAATCTTCGTGCTCTTCGAACGGATCTCGCAGTTCTTTGGATACTGGTCCAAACGCTGTGTAAACTGAATAACCTGTGATTCCCAAAAGAAGGCCGGAAATAAAAATACTTAAAATAGTTGCGGTTTCCATATATAAACTAGCTGTTCTATAAAATTGAAAAAAAAAACAAAAATTTGCCTATAATATATATTATGGATCAGATTTTTTATTTGTACTATTAAATTCTTTTTAACTTAAAATTATGGCATTAAGAACAAGATTAGGTGAAATCTTAAGACCGCTTAACTCTGAATACGGTAAGGTTGCACCAGGATGGGGTACTACACCTGTAATGGGAGTTTTTATGGCCCTATTCTTAGTATTTTTAGTTATCATTTTACAAATCTATAACTCTTCAATCATTTTAGAGAACGTTGATGTAGATTGGGTAACTACATAAACCTAAAATACAGTAAAGTACTAATATTATATATAATTTTGTAATATCAGTACTTTACTTTATTTCTAATTTCATATATTATTTAAGAACAAGACATTTTCTTAGCGCGGACGTGGCGAAATTGGTAGACGCACTAGATTTAGGTTCTAGCGAGCACCCCTCATGAGAGTTCGAGTCTCTCCGTCCGCAATATAGCAAGATAGTTTCCAAAAACTATCGTATCAGACCTTATGGTGTCAAACTTAAGTTATAAATATAAAAATATGAGAAGCCTTTATTTAAAGGTTTCTCATATTTTTATATTCTTTGCAGATATTTTCTAAAGGTTACCACGCTTAAAGTACAGAAGAAAAATAATAGCGGGTCCCGAAAGAACAACTAATGCTAGTGAAAAAAGCTGGGCAATTACGTTCCAGTTAATCATATTTATAAATAACTTGTAAGTAAATAAATGTTTTTAGTAAGTTAGGCCTAAACTGCGCGTTGTCTCACTACCAAGGTAAACACGCACACTTAAGAAATCAGTTGGACAAGCCGTCTCACAACGCTTACAACCAATACAATCTTCAGCTCTAGGTGCCGATGCAATTTGTCCAGCTTTACAGCCGTCCCACGGTACCATTTCTAGAACATCACAAGGACAAGCACGAACACACTGAGTACACCCAATACACGTATCATAAACTCTTACGCTGTGTGACATAGTATAAAATCTATTAGTTTTTAAAATGAAACTCTTATATACAAATTATAACTAAATTTACTAAAAATTTTTGTACTAAATTAGAATGTTAGTATACTAGATAACACAAAGTGGGGGTAGAGGGACTTGAACCCTCACGACCGATTAGATCAACAGATTTTAAGTCTGTTGTGTCTACCATTCCACCATACCCCCGAAACTTATTATTAAGGCGACACCCAGATTCGAACTGGGGGTAGAGGATTTGCAATCCACGGCCTTACCACTTGGCTATATCGCCTTACTAAAACTTTCTTACAATAAGATTGTACTTTTAAAATAAAAATTTGCAAATAGCAAATTTTAATATTTACGAAAATAAATTTTTATTTAAAATAATCTAAAAATTTATTATATAATGAGATAATATACATGGGAAATATTGATAACAACGTTTTAAATGGTTGCAAATTTACAAGAAGAGTATAACAAAACTAATATTCAAGATATTATTGATCAATTAGAAAATGATCTTGTGGGTCTTGTTCCTGTAAAAAGGCGTATTAAAGAAATTGCAGCATTGCTGCTAGTACAGCGACTTAGAAAAAATTTAGGTCTAGGATTGAATAGTTCCGCTGTAGGTTTACATATGTCATTTACTGGTAGTCCGGGGACAGGAAAGACCGAAGTAGCCACTCGAATGGCGGACATTCTTTTTAAACTAGGATATATTCGTAAAGGGCACTTAATTACTGTTACACGTGATGATTTAGTGGGTCAATATATTGGGCATACAGCACCTAAAACTAAAGAAGTCTTAAAACAAGCAATGGGCGGCGTACTATTCATTGATGAAGCTTATTATTTATATAAGCCAGACAATGAAAGGGATTATGGATCTGAAGCCATTGAAATTCTTCTGCAAGTTATGGAAAATCAACGTGAGGACTTAGTTGTTATTCTTGCGGGTTACAAAGAGCGTATGGACACGTTCTACGAGTCTAACCCTGGACTGTCCTCACGAGTAGCAAATCATATTGAATTTCCTGATTATACACCACAGGAATTGATTTTAATTGGCCGTATGATCCTTCAGGAGCAACAGTATAAAATGACTCAAGAAGCGGAGTTAGCTCTTTTAGAATACATTACTAAGAGAAGTCAAATGCCTCTTTTTGCTAATGCAAGAACGATCAGCAATGCGATTGATACCGCACGTATGAAACATGCCAATCGTATGTTTAACTCTGGTGATAGAGTTTTAACAAAATCGGACCTGGTAACAATTGAGGTGGAAGATATTAGACAAAGTAGTCTTTTCTCAGAAGTATTATGATAAAGTCTTCTTAGTATTAATTTATATTTTATAAAAAAAGATTTAAAATAATTATGGTTGAAGTATTACTTTCAGGTATCGTATTAGGACTAGTACCTTGTACAATTTTAGGCTTATTCGTTGCAGCGTATTTACAATACCGTCGTGGAAACCAATTTGGTTTATAAGTATACACAAGCTAAGTAATTTAGCTATCTCGTAATTATTACGAACTTTATATTCTCGTTGATTAGGTTCGTAATAATTACAAATTATTAAGGGTAATCCTTAAAAACCCCCAATATTAAGGAAATACATACCAAGAATTCTGTTTTAAAAATTTAAAGGTTTTAGCAAGATTGCACAAATTTTCTTTCATTGAGAAAATTATTTTTACTTTAAAAAAAAAATTGAACGAGATGTGTTATTATTTAAACATAAGTAACTTTTTACTTTAACAAGCAGAATTAAAAAATTAAAGAATTATAAGGATGTCTCATTTTACAAGTATTAAGACAAAACTTTACGATAGAGAAACGATAGAGAAAAGTCTTTCGGATCTTAATATCAAGTGGGAGACGGAAATTAATAAGGTTAGAGGTTATAACAATCAAGAGGAACTTGCTGAAATCGTTATTAAACAAAAAAATAACCATGATATTGGTTTCAAATGGAATGGTAAAGAATATGAATTAGTAACTGATCTTATGTTTTGGGATCAAAAATATTCCGTAAATAAGTTCTTAAACCAAGTTAATCAACGTTATGCATTTAACTTAATTACAAAAGTAAGTGAAGAGCAGAGCTTCCAATATGTAGAAGCGGAAAACCTGCAGGATGGTTCAATTAGACTTTTACTTAGAAAGTTTAAATAAACTTAGACAGTTACCTTTACTCTCTTCGAAAAAAAGCAATGTTTTACTTTAAGTAAAACATTGCTTTTTAATTGTCCTTTACTACTTTAGCAACCCCCCTTATACTACTGAAGAATTATTTTGGAACTAAAAACAAAATAAACGACCCTATGTCTTATTTCCGCTAGCATAATTGTGTAATAGTTAAAAGCTTCTTTTTTGTACTCCGTTAACGGGTTTTTTTGTCCATACGCTCTCCATCTGATGGAATCTCGCAAGAAAGCAATTTTCTGTAAATGCTCTTTCCATGAATAATCAATATGTTGTAAAATAAAAGATTTTTCCAATTCTCTTAAAAGACCTTTTTCAATAGATTCCATCTCTAGCTCTTTTAAATCATATGTAATTTGAACTTGCTGTTGTAGGAACTCTAATGATGATTTTGAATCCGATTCTTCAATAGAACTTTGGAATGTACAAATTTTGAAGGGAAGCCCTAACAAATTTTGTAGTTTCATTTGTAAGTTATTTTTAACTTGTTCGTCATTATTTTGCCCTAAACATAGAAAAAGATCATATAAACTCCTATCAGCATAATCCAAAACCCAATTGCGTAGGTTATCTTGCTGTAAAATACGTTTCCTTTCTTGATATACGCAATTACGTTGTACATTAAGAGCTTCATCATATTCAAAGAGTTGCTTTCTTGTATCAAAGTAATAAGCTTCTACTTTTTTTTGCGCAGATTCTAAGCTTCTATTTAGCAACGAAGACTCTATTGGAGTATCGTCTTGAAAACCCATATTTTGCATTAGACCTAAGATTTGATCCCCACCAAAAATCCTTAATAACTTATCCTCTAGACTAAGGAAAAAGCGCGAAGAGCCTGGATCTCCTTGGCGGCCTGCTCGGCCACGAAGTTGATTATCAATCCGACGCGATTCATGTCTCTCAGTACCTATCACATGTAACCCACCTAAATCTTTAATTAGGCGTCTTTCTTGTTCTGAATTTATTTCTTTTAGTTGAAGCAGACGCTTATATAGCTCTAAGAATTTTTTCTCCTCTACACTTTGGTACGCTTCCAACTCTAAAATTGGCTTTTCTATTAATGTGTTAATTTTTGATTGTAAGTTGTTTTGTTCGTTTAACATTTCAAAACTCTCAAAACAACTTAACTCCTCAGGTTTCAAACTTTCGGCTTGATTATTGAAATATTTTTTAAGTAAAGATTGTGTTAATAGTTTAGGATTCCCTCCCAAAACAATATCTGTTCCACGTCCTGCCATATTTGTTGCAATTGTCACAGCTTTTTGGCACCCCGCTAACGCAACAATTAAAGATTCGGACTCGACATTCTCTGGTTTAGCATTTAAAAGCTGATAAGGTATTCCATATTCACTTAATAAAGCAGCCAATAACTCTGATTTTTCTATTGTAGTGGTACCTACTAAGACAGGTCTCCCGATTTTATGCATTTCAACGCATTCTTCCGCAATCGACCTCCATTTTTGGTATTGATTTTTATAAATCAAATCTGATAAGTCCTTTCTCATAATCGGTTTATTTGTTGGGACAGGAACAACATTAAGATTATAAATTTTTTCAAACTCCCCTTCTTCCGTTTTGGCAGTTCCGGTCATACCAGATAATATTTCATATAAAAGAAACAAATTTTGGTATGTTATCGATGCAAGTGTTTGACTTTCGTCTTTAATAGGTACACCTTCTTTTGCTTCTACTGCTTGATGTAAACCATCGCTCCAACGGCGACCCTGCATTGTTCTCCCAGTAAATTCATCAACAATAACAATTTCGTTATTCTCATCAATAATATAATTTTTATCTTTTTGAAATAACTCTTTTGCTTTTACAGAATTTAAAATATAAGACATCCAAGGGTCGGCAGGGTTATAAAGATCTCCGATGCCTAATGCTTGTTCACATAAAGAAACGCCTGTAGAATTTAATGTAGCTGTTTGCGCTTTTTCATCAACCTTGTAATGAACATCAGGTTTTAAAACTGTGGCTAGTTTCGCTGTTTGAATATACTTTTCTGTAGGCGCCTCATTAGCACCCGAAATTATAAGGGGTGTTCTTGCCTCATCAATTAATACGGAATCCACTTCATCAATAAGACAATAAAAGAAAGGGCGTTGCACAAGTTCCTCTGCCTGAAAAGCCATATTATCTCGTAAATAATCAAACCCTAATTCGTTATTTGTTACATACACCACATCGCACTGATAGTTTTCCTTTTTTTGTTGGGGCGTCATCTCTTCTTGTATTAACCCAACGGTTAAACCTAAAAAACGGTGTACTTGCCCGACATATTCTGCATCACGTTTTGCTAAATAATCGTTTACAGTAATTACATGTGTTCCTTTACCGTATAACGCATAAAAAAATGTAGGAAGTAAAGCTACTAAAGTTTTACCCTCACCCGTTTTCATTTCAGCGATTTTACCTTCAGTAAGTACTAGACCACCAATTAATTGTACATCAAAATGACGCAGGCCTAAAATACGATCACTAGCTTCGCGAACTAATGCAAAAGCTTCATTGATAATTACAGGTTTAGGTTCTCCCGATTGCAAACGTTTTTTTAATTCTTTTGACCTTTCTTGCAATTGGTAGTCCGTAAAAGTTTTAAACAGGTTACCTATTTCAGTTATCTGACGGATTTGGGAATTATATTTTGCTAAAATTTGCTGTGAGGGGTTTTGAAAAAGGGTTTCCAGCATAGGTGAAGAGTTTTCTTAAAAATAATGTAAATTCCTTGAGGTTTATGAATGGAGAGTACTAAAAACCCGTTAACATATACTTATTTATAGGGTTTTTAAGAGGGCATACCCCAGTTTAAATTACCTTTAGATTAAAGGTTGATAAATAAAACAGACCTAACATTTGAAGGCATATAAATTTAGTTATTTATTAGCCCTATACTAAATAAATTATACTATCCTTAGTAGAAATCTATTTTATATTTTATAATATATATATAAGACTAATTCGGGGATTGGGTCAACTGGGACTCGAACCCAGAACAATTCGGTTAAAAGCCGAGTACTCTACCATTGAGTTATTGACCCTCAACGTAACATTAGTTTACAAAAAGAGTTCGTATTTGACTATCTAAAATTACTAAAAAGTTTAATTTAAAGTACTTAAAACTATAACAAAATTCGACAAGATCGAAGTTTGGATTAGCGAACGAAACGAAAACTTCTTAAACTCTATTATTAAAATCTGTAAAATTACAAAATCCTTCGTTAATAAACGGAACTCCGTTTAATTTTTTTAAGATCCTATAACAAACCCCAAAACATTATTTTGTGTAGAGACCTGTTAGGGTATTTTTAATAGTTTGCAAAAAAAAATCCTTTTGTTAATATTAAATTGTAATTTCAGGCTCAGTAGCTCAGTTGGTTAGAGCAGGGGACTCATAAGCCCAAGGTCGCAGGTTCAAGTCCAGCCTGAGCCAGATTAAAAACTAGATTACAAGTGTTTATATAACTCTTGTTTATATTATATAAAGAGTCATTATCAAATAATAAAATGTAAAAATAATATTTATGGCACCTAAAACAATACTCTACCAAGAAGATGCGCGTAAAGCTCTGGAAAAAGGGATAGATACTCTTGCCGAAGCAGTATCAATGACTTTAGGACCGAAGGGGCGAAATGTTGTTCTTGGGAAAAAGTTTGGTACACCCCAAATCGTTAATGATGGTGTAACAATAGCGAAAGAAATTAATTTAACAAACAATCTTGAGAATACCGGTGTATGTTTAATTCGCCAGGCTGCTTCAAAAACAAATGACGTGGCAGGTGATGGAACAACAACCGCAACAGTTTTAGCTTATGCCATTATTAAACAAGGAATGAGAAACGTGGCTGCTGGAGCTAACCCAATTGTTTTAAAGCGAGGTATTGAAAAAGCTACTCAATTTGTGGTACGAAAAATTGTTGATTATTCACGTCCTATCGAAAATTTATCCGATATTACAAAAGTTGCTACCATCTCCGCGGGCAATGATGACGAAGTTGGCTCCCTTATTGCGAGTGCTATTGATAAAGTCGGCCGTGAAGGACTAATTTCTCTTGAAGAGGGTAAATCGACAGTGAATGAATTAGAAATTACTGAAGGTATGGGCTTTGACCGTGGATATATCTCGGGGTACTTTGTAACCAATCAGGAACGTATGGAAGTAAGCTTAGATAATGCTTATATCTTACTAACTGATAAAAGAATTACGTTAGTCAAACAAGATTTATTACCCACATTGGAACTCATCTCTAAAACGAATCAACCCTTAGTCATCATTAGTGATAACGTAGAAAAGGAAGCTTTAGCAACCCTAATAATAAATAAAATTCGAGGTATTTTAAATGTGGTTGCAGTTAGAGCACCAGGGTTTGGCGATCGTCGTAAAGCTTTATTAGAGGACTTAGCAATTTTAACTGGTGGCCAAGTAATAAGTGCTGACGCAGGATTAACTCTCGAAAAAATTGAACTTAGTTCTTTAGGGTTAGCACGTAGAGTTATTATCGGAAAAGACTCGACTACAATTATCTCAGACGCCAATAAACAGGAAGTTTTAGCACGTTGCGAACAACTGCGTCGACAATTGGAAACTACAGATTCTACTTATGAAAAAGAAAAAATTCAAGAAAGGCTTGCAAAATTAAGTGGTGGTGTTGCTTTAATAAAAGTGGGTGCCGCGACAGAAACTGAAATGAAAGACCGAAAACTTCGTTTAGAAGATGCTGTAAATGCAACAAAAGCTGCAGTGGAGGAAGGAATTGTCCCTGGAGGTGGAGCGACACTTGCCCATATTTCAAGTGAACTTTTAGAGTGGGCAAAAAATAATCTAGTGGAGGATGAGCTTATTGGTGCGTTAATTGTAGAAAAAGCTTTAAGTGCACCCTTAAAGAAAATAGCTTCTAATGCGGGCCAAAATGGGGCAGTCATATTTGAACGTGTTAAAAATTCCGCGTTTGAAATTGGATATAATGCTGCTACAAATGAGTTGGTAAATATGTTCGAAGTAGGTATTATTGACCCTGCTAAAGTAACAAGATCGACACTTCAAAATGCAGCTTCTATTGGAAGTATGGTTTTAACTACAGAATGTATAATTGTAGATAAACAAGCGGAAGAACCTACATCTTCGTAGATAATTAGTCTCATTCACATAATTTCATAAGTTCTTTTTAATTTTATGATTCTTAGCGAACAAAAACAACAACGACGAAATCGTTTAAGCATTATAAAAATGCTGGATACTGAAGGGGATGAAATGGCTCTTTCTGAACATATCGAAGAATTTAGTCAGCGAATTGTTTTTTGTATACTAAACCTAATTCTGTCTACACTTTTATGCTTTTCAAATGTTAAGGACATTGTAAAAGTTTTTCAAGCACCCGCAATAGGTGTAAAATTTTTACAATTTGCACCCGGAGAATACTTTTTTGCCTCTTTTAAAATAGCATTATTTTCGGGCATTTTAATTAGCAGCCCAATTATTCTTTACCAGGTATTACTTTATTTAATACCGGGTTTAACTAAAAACGAACGAAACATTATACTTCCAGTAAGTTTAGGATCTGGCGTATTGTTTTTTTGTGGGCTTCTATTTTCTTATTTTTTTTTAGTCCCTGCAGCACTAAATTTTTTTATCTCCTACGGATCAGAAGTTGTTGAACCATTCTGGTCGTTTGACCAGTATTTTGATTTTATTGCTGTATTAATGTTTGCTACAGGACTTTCATTTCAAGTACCTGCAATACAAGTTGTTTTAGGTTTGTTAGGAATCGTTTCTGGTAAAACCATGCTCTCGTATTGGAAATACGTTATTGTAAGTTGCACCATTATAGCGGCTATTATTACACCCTCAACGGATCCAATAACACAATTATTAATGTCCACCGCTTTATTAACATTATACTTAGGTGGCTCTGGTTTTGTTATCTTACTTAAAAAAGAAGTTCTCTAGATTAATGCGTAGGTATGAAGTAGTATATTTAGTGTATAATAAAACAATGTACTAAAAATTAAAATTTCTATAAAAATGCTAGAGACTATTAAAAAATTTAAGTCTGTTTTTCTAATTTTAGGAATCTTAGGAACTATTGTATCTCCTAAAGTATCCTACGCCTACCCTGTATTTGCTCAAAACGCGTACCAAAACCCGCGTGAAGCAACTGGAAGAATTGTATGTGCAAACTGTCACCTTGCACAAAAACCTACTGAAATCGAAGTACCTCAGGCAGTTTTACCGGATACCGTTTTTGAAACTGTTGTAAGTGTTCCTTACGATCTTTCAAGTAAGCAAATTACTGCTGCTGGGACAAAAGGAGGACTTAACGTTGGTGCGGTAGTGATCCTTCCAGAAGGGTTTAAATTAGCTCCAAAGGAAAGGCTTTCAGATGAGATTAAAGCCAAGACTAAGGGTGTTTTTATTCAACCATACAGTAAAGAAAAGCAAAACATTTTAGTTGTAGGTCCTATTTCAGGGGATAAAAACCAAGATATTATTTTCCCTATCTTATCTCCAGACCCCGCTACTAACAAAGAGGTTAACTACCTAAATTACCCTATATATGTTGGTGCTAATCGTGGTAGAGGGCAAGTATACCCTACGGGTGAAAAGAGCAATAATACAGCGTTAACGTCAACAGCCGCTGGAAAAGTTACTGCTATTGAGTCTTTAGAGCAAGGTAAGAAGAACTTAATTATCGCGAAAGCTGATGGAGAAAACGTTACCTTAACGATTCCAGCAGCACTTGATTTAGTAGTAAAAGTAAATGATATCGTTAAAGTGGATCAGCCTTTAACATTAGATCCTAATGTTGGTGGTTTCGGTCAAACAGAAACAGAAATTATTCTACAGAACCCAAATCGTGTTAAAGGGATGATTGTATTCTTCTTTACAGTAACGGTAGCTCAAATTTTACTAGTTCTAAAAAAGAAGCAGTTCGAAAAAGTTCAGGCCGCAGAAATGAATTTTTAGTTAATCTTTTAAGGAGTTAAAATTTAAGGGGTTAAAAAAATCTAGAAAATTTTGATAGTATTGAGTACTATCAAAATTTTCTAGATTTATACTATCCGCGAAGAATTTTATCCGACGAACTTACAAATACTAAAGCAGCGGAAATCGGAATAACAACAATAATTACCGCAAGAAAAACACTACTTAGAAACGCACTTAATGAAGGTGTCATATAGATAATTTTAAGTTTAATCTTCAAAAGATTATAGCATAAAACAAAATTAACTAAATAAGCGTTTTTACTTTAAGCCTTACCTACCACAAATGGTAATAAGGCAGCTATGCGTGCTGTTTTAATACATTTTGTGATCTTTTTTTGTTCTTTCGATGTCACACCAGTAACACGACGCGGAAGAATCTTTCCTTGGTCACTAAGAAAATTACCTAAAACTTTAACATCCTTGTATGTAAGAGAAGCAAAATCTATTGCTTCTTTGTTTTCTTTGTTTTCTTGGTTTACTAAATATGCAGCCATAAAAAACCCTATAATAATTTCTATTTAATCTCTTTAAAAATTTCGTGTCGCTTCGTTACAGGTGAATATTTTTTTAACTCTAAACGCTCTGTAGTGTTTCGACGATTTTTTGATGTATGATAACGATAAACACCCGCTTCACATCTATGTTCTAAAGTGATGCGAATTCTAGACCCCTTGCTTTTAGCCATAAAAGTTACTGCTTAATTTTCTTCATTTCTTATTATAAGTTATATAAAAAACAAATAAAAGTCAAATTACAACTTTTTAGAGAAAAAAGGCTTTTCGAAAAGTTAATTGTTTGCTATAATATTCTTGTATATTTAGATCGGACAAATGTTTTAAGCTGGTGTAGCTCAATTGGTAGAGCAACTGATTTGTAATCAGTCGGTTATGAGTTCAAGTCTCTTCACTAGCTATTTAAAGCATTCTTATCAAAAAAAATAATATCGGTTAGAATGTAAATACAATTAATTAAAATAGATTGTTGCAAACTGTTATGAGTACTTTAATTCTTATTCTTTGTGGAGGACTTGTAGGGTTTTTAAAATTCTATATAATCCTTTTAACTTTACGCGTTTATTTAACATGGTTTCCTAACATAAACATTTATGCTCAGCCATTTTCTTCATTAGGGAAAATTACCGACCCTTATTTAAGACTGTTTAGAGGAATTCTGCCACCTCTTATTGGTCTTGATTTATCTCCTTTATTAAGTTTTATTTTTTTGACCTTTTTAATTGACGTTTTTTCAAGTTTCACAAGTATTAAGTAACGTAACTTTTTTAAAACTCTTTTAATAAGTGGGTTTAACCAAAACCTCTGGTAAAACAAATCAAGTATAATTATATAAGAAATACTATTTCAAATAATATTAAACTAAATAAACAATTTAGCTAAAAACAATGGCCGAAAAGCAAAGTAATGAATCAGAAGTTATTTTAGATGCTATTGTTACAACTCCATATAAATATGGTTTCAAAACAGACATCGACATCGAAGAGTTTGAAAAAGGTTTAAGTTTAGACACTGTTAAAAAAATTAGTAGAAAAAAAGATGAACCTTTATTTTTACGGAATTTTCGCGAAAAAGCTTTTAAAAATTGGACAAAAATGGTAAGCCCAGAATGGGCCTCTTTAGAACTACCTAAAATTAATTACGATAATATCCAATATTATTCAATACCAAAAACAAAAAAAAAACTTGGGAGTTTAGATGAAGCAGATCCTGAACTTCTTAAAACCTTCGAGAAGTTAGGAGTTTCGTTAAACGAACAAAAAATGTTAACAAATGTAGCCGTTGACGCCGTTTTTGACAGCGTTTCAATTGGAACAACATTTAAAAAACAACTCCAAAAATTTGGAGTAATTTTTTGTTCTATTTCCGAGGCTATTAAAACCTATCCAGAATTAGTTGAAAGGTATCTCGGTAGAGTAGTACCGATTGGAGATAACTATTTTTCTGCGTTAAATTCAGCTGTTTTTAGTGATGGTTCTTTTTGTTACATTCCAAAAGATATAGTTTGCCCCATGGAGCTTTCTACCTACTTCCGTATAAATAACGAAGAAGCCGGTCAATTTGAACGAACTTTAATTATCGCCGAAGAAAGAAGTTCTATAAGTTATCTCGAAGGTTGTACAGCACCAAAATTTAGCACAAACCAATTACATGCCGCAGTTGTTGAGCTAGTAGCCCTTGATAACGCCGTAATAAAATATTCTACTGTACAAAATTGGTACGCCGGTGACGAAAAAGGTATAGGGGGGGTGTTCAATTTTGTTACTAAAAGAGGACTATGCTCTGGGAAAAACGCCCGTATAAGTTGGACACAAGTTGAAACCGGATCAAGCATTACATGGAAATATCCAAGTTGTGTTTTATCGGGACAAAATTCGGTCGGCGAATTCTTTTCCGTTGCTTTAACAAGTAATAAACAACAAGCAGATACCGGGACAAAAATGATTCATTTGGCTTCTAAAACACGAAGTCGCATCGTTTCAAAAGGAATTTCGGCTGGTCGATCAAGAAACAGCTATCGCGGACTAGTCAAAATAGGCCCTAAAGCGTTTCGAACACAAAATTATACGCAATGTGATTCGTTGTTAATAGGTAAAGAATCAAGCGCAAATACCTTTCCTTACATTCAGGCACAAAATAGTTATACGCAAGTTGAACATGAAGCTTCAACATCCCGAATTGCAGAAGAACAACTCTTCTATTTACTCCAACGAGGTATAAATGCAGAAGAAGCCGTTTCATTAATGGTAAACGGTTTTTGTAAAGAGGTTTTTAATGAGTTACCTCTTGAGTTTGCATCTGAAGCAGATCGTCTATTAAGTTTAAAACTTGAAGGATCCGTAGGTTAAGCTTTTAAACGGTAACCCAATTTCAAGTATATTTAATACTAAATTTTAATAAAGAATGAATTTTTTAAACGAGTTTGTACTTTTACTAAAATCAAGATATCCCATTATATATATATGTACAAACGAGGAAGAACGTATTGAATACTTGATGAGGTATTGCGCAAAAAAATATGTATCGCGTACATATAATTCATGGGATTTTGTTGAAGGGTACCAAGAAAATCCAAATGATTCTGGGTTTGCCGCACGGAATCCTTTAGAAGCGCTTGAGCTGATCGAAAAAATGACATCTGAAACGCCAGCATTATTCGTTCTAAAAGACTATGACAATTTTTTAAAGGATTTTTCTATAATTCGGAAATTAAAAAATTTGAGCCGTAAATTAAAAACCCAACCCAAAAATATCGTAATAATTTCCTCAGAAATAAATATTCCGGATTCATTAAATGAATATGTTACTCTTTTAGAATTCCCTCTACCAAAATATTCTGAAATTCTAGAAGAGTTAAATCGATTAATTTCATCCATGCAAAAACAGATTGATAAAGAAATTGTTTACAATCTTGCGACAGCTTGCCAAGGTTTATCTCTTGAAAGAATTCGACGTGTATTGTCAAAAGTGATTGCAAAGGATGGAGAAATTAACGAAAAAAGTCCGTTACTTGTTTTACAAGAAAAACGACAAATTATTCAACAAACTCAACTACTAGAATTTTGTTTGACTAATAAAAGTTTAGAGGATATAGGGGGCTTAGATAACTTTAAGGATTGGCTGAAAGTACGTGAGCGTGCATTTTCACAAGAAGCTATAAATTACGGATTACCTTACCCCAAAGGGCTATTGTTAGTAGGGGTTCAAGGTACTGGAAAATCCATAGCAGCAAAAATATTGGCTTATGAATGGAAACTTCCATTATTACGATTAGATTTTGGACGGTTATTTGCTTCTCTAATAGGGCAATCGGAGCAACGTGTCAGAAAAATGATTGAAATCGCTGAAGCCCTATCACCATGTGTTTTATGGGTCGATGAAATTGATAAAGCTTTCGCGGGGGCTCAAAGTAGTGGTGATAGTGGTACCACTAGCAGAGTTTTGTCCACATTTATTACTTGGTTATCGGAAAAAACATCACCCGTTTTTGTTGTAGCTACGGCTAATAATATTGATTACATCCCTGCAGAAATACTTAGGAAAGGGCGCTTCGATGAAATGTTTTTTGTAAATTTACCTACTCGTGAAGAACGTGAAGATATTTTTAAAGTTCACCTTAATAAGTACAGACCTGAAGGTGTCAAAAATTTCCAAATCTCTTTATTCAGCGAACTAACAAAAGAATTTTCAGGAGCCGAAATTGAGCAGGTAGTTATTGAAGCAATGCGAATAGGTTTTAATGAAAACCGTGAATTTGATAATAAAGATATGGTAATTTCCATACAAAATTTAGTTCCTTTAGCAAGAACCAAAAGTAAAGAACTTGATTTATTAAAGGAATGGTCCGAATCAGGTAACGTAACTAATGCATCCAAATATCGATAGGTTAGTTTTAACTAATAAATAATACCCGACGAGTATTTACATTCAATAGTCTTATTGTTAAAATTTGCAATTACGGTGTGGCAAAACTAATTTAAAATTAAAATAATAATGTCAGGGTTACAAAATATCGATCTAGATTTAGATATATTTTACAAAAAGGATAATTTACCTAAAATTTCAGTAGGGGATAAAATAAAAGTCGTTATATATTTAGAATTACCTAAAGAAATTGGTGAGAAGGAGAAAAAAGAAAAGGAAAGAACTCAAGCATTTGAAGGAGTTGTTATTTCGAAACACTTATCGAATCAAAAAATTGATTCTACGATAAGAGTACGAAAAATGTTCCCTGGTGGTGGTGCTGAAAAAGTCTTTTTACTAAATTCACCGTGGATTAAGAGCATAGAGGTACTTGGAAACTCTATAGTAAGGCGTTCTAAACTATATTACTTAAGAGAAAAAACTGGAAAATCTGCAAGACTTAAGAACCGTTTATAATTGTTTTTTTAAGCATATTATATAAATACTCAGTTTTTGAAAGATAAATTATGAAAACCTACCTAATAAAAATAAGTGAAAGGCTTCTTGCTGTTTTGGCTTTTATTTTTCCTTTTACAGAAATTTCGTATTTTTTTGGGGCAAAAGTATTCTTAAGTACTGAAAGTATACCTCTCAAACTTTTTTACTTAAACCATATAGCAAAACTTGCCAGTTTTTATGAAGCAAATGTTTATTTAGTGTTTGCTATTATGTTAGGAATATTTATCGTATGCTCGCGAGGAACTATTCGCCTTACAAAATTTGTTCGTTTTAATGTTATACAAGCAATTTTATTAAATATTGTTTGTCAATGTATAGGGTCCATCTACGGCTTTTTACCAATAATTTTACGTGAAAGTACTCTAGGGGTTTTATTAGCCAACTTTTTTTACTTCGGTACAATAATAATAATGGCCTATTCGTCTTTTTTAATTTTCTGTGGACGTTACCCTAAAATACCAATACTTACAGAGGCGGCAAAGTTACAGGTGCAAAGAGGTTACTTAGATTAAAAACTCTAATAATGGTGTCAAAAAAGATTTAGAGTAAAAAAAAGGTCCCTATATTCCTATAGGGACTTTTTTTTACTCTAAATCTTTTCTGTTAGGGTTTCGCGACGGATCGTTTGATAGAAAACCGAAAGTAAAAAGGGAAATAAAAAAGATTACAACGGTATAAACTAAAATCTTTAACGTGAACATAGTTCAAAATTTATTAACTTAGCAAAATAAGCAAAATACTAATGCAGGCATTTAATGATGCTTATTATTTTACATACTATTATATTCTGTATTTGTTAGAATTTCAAATTTAAATGCTTGACACAATCGTAAATCATTTGGTATTATCTGTCATAGATTAAAAGTTTAATTTTCACTAATTAAAAAAAGAAGAAGTACCATGGAGAGTTTGATCCTGGCTCAGGATGAACGCTGGCGGTATGCTTAACACATGCAAGTCGAACGAAAGTTTTTAACTTTAGTGGCGAACGGGTGAGTAATACGTGAGAATCTGCCCTTAGGAGAAGAATAACTGCTGGAAACGGTTGCTAAATCTTCATATGTCGAGAGATGAAATAGCTTAAGCTGCCTAAGGATGAGCTCACGCCTGATTAGCTTGTTGGTGAGGTAATGGCTCACCAAGGCCACGATCAGTAGCTGGTTTGAGAGAACGACCAGCCACACTGGGACTGAGACACGGCCCAGACTCCTCCGGGAGGCAGCAGTGAGGAATTTTCCGCAATGGGCGAAAGCCTGACGGAGCAATACCGCGTGAGGGATGAAGGATTTTGGTCTGTAAACCTCTTTTCTCAAGAAAGAAGTTCTGACGGTACTTGAGGAATAAGCATCGGCTAACTCCGTGCCAGCAGCCGCGGTAATACGGGGGATGCAAGCGTTATCCGGAATGATTGGGCGTAAAGCGCCTGTAGGTTGTTTATTAAGTCCGTTGTTAAAGCCTAGGGCTCAACCCTAGAAAAGCAATGGAAACTAGTAGACTAGAGTATGGCAGGGGTAGAGGGAATTTCTAGTGTAGCGGTGAAATGCGTAGATATTAGAAAGAACACCGGTGGCGAAAGCGCTCTACTGGACCATTACTGACACTCAGAGGCGAAAGCTAGGGTAGCAAAAGGGATTAGATACCCCTGTAGTCCTAGCCGTAAACGATGGATACTAGATGTTGTGCATTATGTACAGTATCGTAGCTAACGCGTTAAGTATCCCGCCTGGGGAGTACGCTCGCAAGGGTGAAACTCAAAGGAATTGACGGGGGCCCGCACAAGCGGTGGAGCATGTGGTTTAATTCGATGCAACGCGAAGAACCTTACCAGGGCTTGACATACTACGAATTTTCTTGAAAGAGAAAAGTGCCTTCGGGAATGTAGATACAGGTGGTGCATGGCTGTCGTCAGCTCGTGTCGTGAGATGTTGGGTTAAGTCCCGCAACGAGCGCAACCCTTATTTTTAGTTACCAATTCGTTGGGTTCTCTAGAAAGACTGCCGGTGACAAACCGGAGGAAGGTGAGGATGACGTCAAGTCAGCATGCCCCTTATGTCCTGGGCTACACACGTGCTACAATGGTTAAGACAAAGAGTTGCGAACTTGTAAAAGTCAGCTAATCTCGTAAACTTAGCCTAAGTTCAGATTGTAGGCTGCAACTCGCCTGCATGAAGTTGGAATCGCTAGTAATCGCTGGTCAGCTATACAGCGGTGAATCCGTTCCCGGGCCTTGTACACACCGCCCGTCACACCATGGGAGCTGGTCATACCCGAAACCGTTAGTTTAACCGCGAGGAGAACGACGTCTAAGGTAGGGCTAGTGACTGGGGTGAAGTCGTAACAAGGTAGCCGTACTGGAAGGTGCGGCTGGATCACCTCCTTTTAGGGATTTTAAGTCATCAATTGTATGACACTAATTATCAGTTTGCATATACAACTTTTAAATCATTTAAGATCTATAGCTAAGTTTTATTTAGTTTTTAGTAATGGGGGTATAGCTCAGTTGGTAGAGCGCTGCTTTTGCACGGCAGATGTCAGCGGTTCGAATCCGCTTATCTCCAAAAACCAAGCAGAGTAATAGAATATTGAAATTTTTGAAATAGAAAAAGTCAAGCGAATAAGAGCTTACGACGGATACCTTGGTGTTCAGAAGCGATGAAGGGCGTGGCTACCGACGATACGTTTCGGGGAACTGGAAGCAAGTTTTGATCCGAAAATACCCGAATAAGGAAACTTCAATAGAACTTCCTCTTGAATACATAAAGAGGAAAGAGCAAACCTAGTGAATTGAAACATCTTAGTAACTAGAGGAAAAGAAAGCAAAAGCGATTCTCTTAGTAGCGGCGAGCGAAAAGGGATTAGTCTAAACTCTATTATAGAGGGTTGTGGGACAACGTTATTCAAATAGACGTGTTAGATGAAACAGCTGGAATGCTGTGCCATAGTGGGTGAAAGCCCCGTAATCGAAAGCATTAATTTTTGAAGTTGTATCCCAAGTAGGAAGGGACACGTGAAACCCCTTTTGAATCCACGAGGACCACCTCGTAAGACTAAATATTACTGAATAACCGATAGTGAACCAGTACCGCGAGGGAAAGGTGAAAAGAACCCCGGGAGGGGAGTGAAATAGAACATGAAATCGTAAGTTTACAAGCAGTCGAAGAGCGACTTAACGCTCGACGTCGTGCCTGTTGAAGAATGAGCTGGCGACTTGTAGGTTGTGGCAAGGTTAAGACAAGAGAATGTCGGAGCCATAGTGAAAGCGAGCCTGATAAGGGCTTTTAGTCATAATTTATAGACCCGAACCCTGATGATCTAACCATGGCCAGTGTGAAGCTTAGGTAACACTAAGTGGAGGTACCAACCGACTGATGTTGAAAAATCAGCGGATGAGTTGTGGTTAGGGGTGAAATTCCAATCGAATCAGGAGCTAGCTGGATCTCCCCGAAATGCGTTGAGGCGCAGCGGTTAATGTTTCTTCTTAGGGGTAAAGCTACTGTTTTGGTGCGGGCTGCGAGAGCGGTACCAATTCAAGGCAAACTCTGAATACTAAGACGTTTAGTTAACCAGTGAGACATTGGGGGATAAGCTTCAGTGTCAAGAGGGAAACAGCCCAGATTACTAGCTAAGGCCCCTAAATAATTGCTAAGTGGTAAAGGAGGTGGGATTGCAGAGACAATCAGGAGGTTTGCCCAGAAGCAGCAATCCTTTAAAGAGTGCGTAATAGCTCACTGTTCGAGTGATCCTGCGCCGAAAATGACTGGGACTAAGCAATTTGCCGAAGCTGTAAGATGTCAAAACATCGGTAGGGGAGCGTTCTACATTAGATTGAAGCGTTAACGGAAGTGGGCGTGGACGAAGTAGAAGTGAGAATGTTAGCTTGAGTAGCGAAAACATTGGTGAGAATCCAATGCCCCGAAAACCTAAGGGTTCCTCCGGAAGGCTCGTCCGCGGAGGGTGAGTCAGGTCCTAAGGTAAGGCTGAAAAGCGTAGTCGATGGATAACAGGTTAATATTCCTGTACTGTTTATTGTTGATAATGGGGGACGGAGAAGGCTATGCTGGCCGAATGTTGGTTATCGGTTTAAGTATTCAAGGTGTTGAGAATCGGCGAAAACGATTTGAGCTGAGATGCGAATAGGAAAGTACTAAGGTACTAAACCAGTTGATGTCATACTTCCAAGAAAAGCCCTAACTATCATAAGCAATAAATACCTGTACCCTAAACCGACACAGGTGGGTAAGTAGAGTATACTAAGGGGCGCGAGATAACTCTCTCTAAGGAACTCGGCAAAATAGCCTCGTAACTTCGGGAGAAGAGGTGCCCTTAATGGGCTGCAATAATCAGACGCTGGCGACTGTTTACCAAAAACACAGGTCTCCGCAAAGTCGTAAGACGATATATGGGGGCTGACACCTGCCCAGTGCCGGAAGGTTAAGGAAGCTTGTTAGTCTTTGACGAAGCTCGCGACCGAAGCCCCGGTGAACGGCGGCCGTAACTATAACGGTCCTAAGGTAGCGAAATTCCTTGTCGGGTAAGTTCCGACCCGCACGAAAGGTGTAACGATCTGCGTACTGTCTCGGAGAGAGACTCGGCGAAATAGACTTGTCTGTGAAGATGCGGACTACCTGCACCCGGACAAAAAGACCCTATGAAGCTTTACTGTAGCTTGATATTGGCTCCGGGCTTTGTTTGCGCAGGATAGGTGGGAGGCGTTGAAAATCTTCTTGAGGGGAGATTAGAGCCGTTGGTGAGATACCACTCTAACAATGCTAGGATTCTAACCCTATACCGTTATCCGGTTAGGGGACAGTTTCAGGTGGTCAGTTTGACTGGGGCGGTCGCCTCCTAAAAGGTAACGGAGGCGTGCAAAGGTTTCCTCAGGCTGGTCGGAAATCAGTCGTAGAGTGTAAAGGCATAAGGAAGCTTGATTGTGAGACCTACAAGTCGAACAAAGACGAAAGTCGGCCTTAGTGATCCGACGGTTCCGAGTGGAAGGGCCGTCGCTCAACGGATAAAAGTTACTCTAGGGATAACAGGCTGATCTCCCCCAAGAGTCCATATCGACGGGGAGGTTTGGCACCTCGATGTCGGCTCGTCGCATCCTGGGGCGGTAGTACGTCCCAAGGGTTGGGCTGTTCGCCCATGAAAGCGGCACGTGAGCTGGGTTCAGAACGTCGTGAGACAGTTCGGTCCATATCCGGTGTAGGCGTTAGAGTATTGCGAGGCTCTCTTCTTAGTACGAGAGGACCGGAAGAGACATACCTCTGGTGTACCAGTTATTGTGCCAACAGTAAACGCTGGGTAGCCATGTATGGTAAGGATAACCGCTGAAAGCATCTAAGTGGGAAGCCTACCTCAAGATGAGTACTCTTACCATCATAGAATGGTTAAGGTCACGGCAAGACTAGCCGTTTGATAGGTATCAGGTGTAAGTGCAGTAATGTATTTAGCTGAGATATACTAATAGACCGAATGCTTGACTTTACCTAATTTCAAAATTTCAATTCTTTGGCTTAGACGTTTTATAGCGTAATGGACCCACATCGAACCATTTCGAACTCGATAGTGAAACGTTACAGCGGTGAAAATACTAAAAGGGGGGCCTTTTGGGAAGATAACACAATGTCTAAGCTTTCGTTAAAACTTTTAAGGGTTACCGGGGTAATTGGTTAGGTCTTATGATATAATAATAATTAACCTGTTATTTATGGTTATAAGAAAATAAGAAAGTTCTTTGTTTATATAGAGCTTAAAGTTGTCTAGATGTGCCCTTAAAAAAATATTAAGTATGAGTAACGTATACGATTGGTTTCAAGAGCGTCTTGAAATTCAAGCAATTGCAGATGATATTACTAGTAAGTATGTACCACCACATGTAAACATTTTCTACTGTCTTGGTGGTATTACACTAACATGTTTCATTGTTCAAGTCGCAACAGGCTTTGCAATGACTTTCTATTACCGTCCAACAGTAACTGAGGCTTTTGCTTCCGTAGAGTACATTATGACTCAAGTTAACTTCGGCTGGCTAATTCGTTCTGTTCACAGATGGTCCGCAAGTATGATGGTGCTGAATATGATTCTTCATGTTTGTCGTGTTTATCTAACAGGTGGTTTTAAAAAACCAAGAGAGTTAACTTGGGTTACTGGCGTTGCTTTAGCTTCTGTAACAGTATCTTTCGGTGTAACAGGGTATTCTTTACCTTGGGATCAAGTTGGTTACTGGGCTTGTAAGATTGTAACAGGTGTTCCTGATGCTATTCCAGTTGTTGGAGATTTAGTTGTTAAACTTTTACGTGGTGGTGTAAGCGTTGGACAATCCACTCTAACTCGATTCTACAGTGCACACACATTCGTTTTACCTGTGGTAGCAGCAGTTCTAATGCTTACACATTTCGTTATGATTCGTAAGCAAGGAATTTCTGGTCCTTTATAAACTTTAAGTTTTCCTTTTTGTTTAGATTCCTCACGTTTATTACATTACAGCACTTAATTAATCAATTTAATATTTATTATGTCTATCTTAAAAAAGCCAGACTTATCTGATCCAAAGCTAAGAGCTAAATTAGCAAAAGGTATGGGTCACAATTATTACGGTGAGCCTGCATGGCCAAATGATCTACTTTACATTTTCCCTGTTTGTATTCTAGGTACAATTTCATGTTGTATCGGTTTAGGTGTTCTTACGCCAACGACTTTAGGTGAAAGAGCAGATCCTTTCGCAACTCCATTAGAGATTTTACCTGAGTGGTATTTCTTCCCAACGTTTAACTTACTTCGAGTAATCCCTAACAAGTTATTAGGTGTAGGTTCAATGGCTGCAGTACCTCTTGGTTTAATTACTGTACCTTTTATTGAGAACGTAAATAAGTTCCAGAACCCATTTAGACGTCCATTAGCATCATTAGTATTTTTAGCGGGTACGTTTATTGCTTTCTGGTTAGGTATTGGAGCAACAATGCCAATTACGCAAGCTCTAACACTAGGTTTCTTCTAAAAAAACATTGCCTCCCTGTAGAGTTTTTTCCTACTAGGAGGCATAAATTTTTTTAGATTTTTTCTAAAAATGGGTGGTTTATCAAATTATCTTGACAATAGCTTTGTGAACATATATCTTCTATGTACGAAGCTTAAGAATATGAATTTTTGGGGTGTAGCCAAGTGGTAAGGCAGCGGACTTTGACTCCGTTATTCGTAGGTTCGAGCCCTACCACCCCAGATATAAATTTTTTAAAAATTGACTTTTTTGTTCCCAGCTATTAAAATAAGATTTTGTGAAGCTAAGTATAGGGCTTGTAGCTCAGTGGACTAGAGCACATGGCTACGAACCATGGTGTCAGGGGTTCGAATCCCTTCTTGCCCGATATATTTTTTTGTACGTTTTGCGTTAAAAACTTAGTTGTATACTTGACATTTAAGGTAGTTTTTATTATCCTTATCTCGAGGAGAGGTGGCAGAGTTGGTCTATTGCGTCTGATTTGAAATCAGATGAAGTGCAAGCTTCCGTGGGTTCGAATCCCACCTTCTCCGATTTTTGTTAAAGCTTTCAGCATAAGTATATTAATCACTCCCTGAAAAGCAGAAACCAAATAACCTAATAATAAAAAATGTTATTGGATTTTATTTAGGTTAGAGATCTGTTTCTGGTATTTAATACATATAAAATATGGGATAACAAAAATTAAAAAAAAATAACGATTCATCAGTTAAGACGAATCGTTATTTTTTTGTTTTTATGCAAATCTAAAGGCTAGATTTTACCTAGTCTAAAGGACGCATTGATAGTACGGGCTCATTTTCACGGTTAATACCCTTCTCAAAACCTGCAGCAGCAGCTCTTGCACGACCTGCATGCCATAAGTGACCTACCCATAGGAAGAATCCTAGGAAGAAGTGAGAACAGCATAGCCAAGAACGAGGAGATACGTAGTTAACTGAGTTAATCTCCGTTGCTACACCACCTACCGAGTTAAGTGCACCAAGAGGAGCATGAGTCATGTACTCTGCCGCACGACGCTCTTGCCAAGGCTGAATATCGTTACGAATTTTGTTTAAGTCAAGACCGTTTGGACCACGAAGTGGCTCAACCCATGGGGCACGCATGTCCCAGAAACGCATTGTTTCACCACCAAAGATGATCTCACCACTTGGTGATCTCATAAGGTACTTACCAAGACCTGTTGGACCTTGAGCTGAAGCTACGTTTGCACCAAGACGTTGGTCACGTACTAGGAAAGTGAATGCTTGAGATTGTGAAGCTTCAGGACCTGTTGGACCAAAGAACTCACTTGGGTACGCTGTGTTGTTGTACCATACAAATACGGCAGCTGTTAGACCCATACCACTTAAAGCAGCTAAACTGTATGACAGGTAAGCTTCACCTGACCATACGAAAGTACGACGCGCCCAAGCAAAAGGCTTAGTAAGGATGTGCCAAATACCACCTACAACACATAGGAAACCTAACCAAATGTGTCCACCTACAAGGTCTTCTAGGTTATTTACACTGATAATCCAACCGTCGCCACCAAAAGGTGACTTCAGAACGTAACCAAAGATGATTAGTGGGTTTAGCGTAGGAGCACTTACTACTCGAACGTCTCCACCACCTGGAGCCCATGTATCATAAAGACCACCAACGAAACAAGCCTTTGCTACAAGAAGGAAACAACCGATTCCTAAAAGGATTAAGTGAATACCTAGAATTGTAGTCATTTTGTTCTTGTCACGCCAATCGTAACCGAAGAATGGGAAACTCTCTTCTAAAGTATCCGGTCCGATTAGGGAGTGATATACTCCACCAAAACCTAAAACCGCTGATGAAATTAGGTGTAAAACACCTACTACAAAGAATGGGTATACATTTGTTACTTCACCACCAGGGCCTACACCCCAACCTAGAGTCGTAAGGTGTGGGATAAGAATACAACCTTGCTCATATAGAGGCTTCTCTGGGATATAGTGTGCAACTTCAAAAAGTGTCATTGCACCACACCAGAAAACCATTAGACCCGCGTGCGCAACGTGAGCACCTAAAAGCTTTCCAGAAACATTAATTAGACGTGCGTTACCAGACCACCAAGCGAATCCTGTAGATTCAATATCACGGCCTGCAATTACTGCGTTAAAGGGCGTTTCCACGTGGTAGTACCTCCTCAGGGAAGATGAAGTTTTCATGAGGTTGATCTTGTGCAGCCATCCACGCACGGATACCTTCATTTAGAAGGTTGTTTTTCGTGTAGAATGTTTCGAATTCAGGGTCTTCTGCGGCTCTAAGCTCTTGCGAAACGAAATCGTATGCACGCAGGTTTAGTGCTAAACCTACAATACCGATCGCACTTGTCCACATACCAGCTACTGGTACGAAAAGCATGAAGAAGTGTAACCAACGCTTGTTAGAGAATGCAACACCAAAAATCTGAGACCAGAAACGGTTTGCAGTAACCATTGAGTAAGTCTCTTCTGATTGTGTTGGAGTGAATGCACGGAAAGTGTTCGCAGCATCACCATCTTCGAAAAGAGTGTTCTCTACAGTCGCACCATGAATAGCACATAGTAAGGCACCACCAAGGATACCAGCTACGCCCATCATGTGGAATGGGTTAAGAGTCCAGTTGTGGAAACCTTGTAGGAAAAGAAGGAAACGGAAAATTGCCGCTACACCAAAACTTGGTGCAAAGAACCAACTTGCTTGACCTAAAGGGTAAACTAGGAAAACTGTAACGAATACGGCGATTGGACCAGAGAAAGCGATTGCGTTGTAAGGACGAATACCTACTAAACGAGCGATCTCAAACTGTCTAAGACAGAAACCAATTACACCAAACGAACCGTGTAGTGCAATAAAAGCCCAAAGACCACCAATTTGGAACCAACGAGTGATGTCACCTTGTGCTTCAGGTCCCCAGATAAGTAGTAGTGAGTGACCCATACTGTTAGCAGGAGTAGATACAGCAGCAGTTAGGAAGTTACATCCTTCTAGGAACGAACTTGCTAGACCGTGAGTGTACCAAGATGTTACGAAAGTAATACCAGTTAGCCAACCACCTACAGCTAGGAATGCACATGGGAATAGAAGAAGTCCAGACCATCCAACGAAAACGAAACGGTCACGCTTTAGCCAGTCATCAATAAGATCGAATACACCACGATCTTGCTTTTGCCCGATTGCAATAGTCATATTAACTATTCTTTTTCAATTAATTAAAAGTAATTTATATCCTATATTGTTTTTGAATACGACCTATTAAATAAGTCATAAAAATAGGTCCAAATTTTACTTGTCTTATCATTCTACAATAGAATTATAGTACCAAATTACAAGATGTAGTTAATCCGTATTTGATTAAAAGTCGTCTGTATCATTCAATTTTCCCGTTATTTTCAACCAGTTTTGGGCTTCGATATAATTATTTGGTGCTAAACGGATAGCCTTTTTCCAATAACTTCCGGCCTTTTCAAACATATTTTGGGCGAGTTCGAACTCTTTTTTTTCAGACGCCTTGGTCCCCTGGTAATGGTAAATAACAGCCATATTATTAAGGGCTTGAGGCAAGCGTGAATTTAAATCGAGAGCTTGTTGGTAATAATCTAGCGCTTTCGAATATTCCCCATTATTACTGTAAATTAGACCAATATTGTATAAAATATAGCTTCGATCATACGGATCTTCTTCGAGTTTTAATGCTTCGTAATAATTTTCTAATGCTTCAGCGTAATCTCCGCTTGATTGTGCAGACATACCGTACCGATAATACGAAAATGCTTGTTTTTCATCTTTTGTCGCAGGAAGCACTTTTAGTAAAATATCTGCTAAAACGGTGAACGTTTTATCAATAAAATTATCGTTTTTTTGATTCATTTGAAAAAAAATGTTATTTTAGATCTCGTATTTGATTTTTATCTTTTACATAACCTATGATTTTAAACTCTTTTTTAAACCTTTTAGATATTGACATCGTGATGAATTTTTTTTAGAATCCTTTGTTACAGGTTGGAAATATAAAATAATATCAAATTGTTATTAATATAACATAGTCGAATAATCTTAACATTATGCAGTAATAATGGCAAAACAAAATATGATACAGCGTGATAAAAAGCGCGAGGGGTTAGTTGTTAAGCATTCAGCAAAACGCGAATTGCTTAAAAATGAACTAAAATCGGCGACATCTTTCCAAGATAGATTAGCATTATATAAAAAGTTTGAAAAATTGCCGAGAAATTCTTCACCTTCTCGACAGCGAAACCGTTGTTGGGTGACTGGTCGTAGTAGAGGTTTTTACAGAGACTTTGGGTTATCTAGACATGTACTACGTGAAATGGCACATGATGGTCTTATTCCAGGCTTAACAAAATCTAGTTGGTAATTTGTTAATTTTTAAAATAAATTTGGTTATTTAAATATGACAAAAAGGACACTTCGAGGGACAAATATAAAAAAGTTACGAACGTCTGGATTTCGTAGTAGAATGGAATCTAAAGCGGGCCGTCGTGTTATAAATGCAAGAAGAAAAAGAGGTAGAAATAAACTAACAGTTTAATTTTCATTCGTTATGATAAAGCTTAGACTAAAAAAATATGGTCGTAAGGGGCAACCTTGTTACCGTATTGTTGCAATGAACAGTAAAACTAAAAGAGATGGTAGTTCCATTGAAGAGTTAGGGTTTTATAATCCAATGACCGATGAAACACATTTAAAATTTCAGAAAATTATCGCAAGATTAAAGGATGGTGCTCAGCCAACAGAAACGGTGCGAAATATTTTTATACGTGCAAAAATCTTTGAACAACTTTAAGATTCGTAATTATTTTGTTTTGGCAATTTTATAAGTAAAATAATTAGATTTTTTGATTCTTTCCTTTCTTGTAATTTATCTGGTAGTATTGAAAAATTTTACAAAAATTTTGGTATAAAGTGTGAAATTAGAATTAAAAATTCTTTGGTCTAACAATTTTCTTGGTTTGGCTATTGATCAGACCAGTACAAAATGTAGGTTACCAATAACTAGTTATTATTTTTGGCCTAAGACCGAAGCTTGGGAACAGCTAAAAATAGAACTAGCTTTTAAGCCCTGGATTAAAGACAGAGAAAAGGCACACATTTTAAATTCGGCCGCCGAAGTAATGAATTTTTGGCGGGCGAACAGAAATAGTGAACCCTTTAAAGAAGTAATAAATCATTTTCCGGACGTAAACATTGTGAAAATTAATACATAGGCTTATAGCTCAGCGGACAGAGCACCAGATTCCGGTTCTGGGTGTCGAGGGTTCGACTCCCTCTTAGCCTTGGTCAAAATATTTTTAATGTCTTTTTTAAATCTAACTTAATATGCATCTGGCTGGATTCGAACCAGCGTTGTCTCTGTGAGAAGCGGATTATGAGTCCGATGCCTTCGGCCACTGGGCTACAGATGCTTCGTTGGAGCTGGTGGGACTTGAACCCACGTCCATTTAGATCTCTAAACTATTGGGTATCTCTTTTTAGAATAACCATTACGATTTAGTCTCTACATATAATGTTATATGTGCTTCTTCTTTATTTAAACACTGATTATTAAAAAAGTTCAGCAAATACCGAAAATTGTATTTGCTGACAAATCAAGAAACTAAGCCAGTGCTAACTGGTTTTTGTTAGTTCTTGTAATAAAAGATAAGATGTTGTTTGCACTTATTTTGGTATACAGTTTTATAAACTATTTGAACATATAGAAAAAAGTCTAAATGTCGAATCCGAAACAGCCCCGATATTATTAAAGCATATTAAAATATCATTGTATTTGTCAAATTAGTATTGAACGATTATAAAATGCCTTTTAAGCATAACCTACGCTGAAAAGAAAACCTACGTAACGTTTAAATAGTCTATATTTTAAATTTAATGTCTCTTTAACTTCTAGAAATAATTGTTTTTCCTGTCCTGTAATTGTCGGAAGTTCGTTACTTACAAATGTTGATGGTATAAAAAATATTTTATTTGCATCAAATATCGTTTGTACGCTCTTCCCACTTAAATCTGTTAATAGATTTTCTTCCCAAGATTCTAAAAAATCTTCTAGATTATATACAAATACCTTCGGTTTACATACTAACAATTCTATATTTGACGTTCGACTTCCACTATAACGAGCTACTTTTCTTCCTTGTTTTTTAACAAAATCTGTTGCGTCTTTTTCGTTAAAAAAAATGAAATTTATATAGTCTTTTGACGTTTCTCTTTCTTTTAAAGAACCCTGCATTATCCAATTATGCCCAAAACCAAGTAAAGAGTCTGAGAATTGTAATAATTTTCCCCAGGCAGAATCTAATTTATCCATTACTGTAAAATATTGTTCCGTAACCAAATTTCTTGGTTCTTTTCGAACTTGGACTATATAAATGGGTACGCCTTTAAAGTATTCATTTTTTTGTAAAAAAGATCGGGTTGGGAGTAACCAATTACCTATTTTTCCAAAATATGGCAATAAATTTGCACTTCGTGGTCGAAAACGTAATTGTTGTTGTTCATCATCCACTATTAAGCTTGATTTGCTTAATTTAACTTTTAATAAAGTTTTAACTTCTTGATAGTCCGGCACAAATCTAAAATCAATGCCTGGGTGATGTTCACGGGTTATACGGTAGGCGGAGTTAAGACCTATGCAATTAACCGATAAACCCACAGTTTTTGTTCCATCAATATCAGATTTGGCAATTTCTTGAAGATAATTTTGGGCGTCTATGCGGCTAAAAAAGAAAAATCCAAGTTTTGGGTGGCTTTCTGTCAGAGGGTCAAAGGCCCCGCAATATTCATAAAGAGTTTTGTCGATTGCTCGTGTACGAGCTTCTGATCGGCTAGAATTAATGGGTTTACTTAGAACGATTTCTTTATGCCCATTTATAATTACAAAAATTGGTACAGATGCTAAGGTATTTTGAATATTTTTGGTTTTTTTCTGATAAAAGGTTGAGGAGTAAAGTTTATCGAAATATCCATCAACAAAGTCATTTAATTTATATTCTTGGCGTACTGCTGTTTGTGGTGTTCCTTGAAAAAATAAATCCTCCGCAAAATCAATGAATGGAAAACTATGTTCCAGAACGCCATAATTATTTTCAAGAAAAAGGTCTTGAGTTAATTCATCAAGTGAATCACATTTTATAGTAAATTTGGGAGGATAAGAGTAAAGATATTCAAAAAATTCTATTGTTTTTGAATTCTTTAAATTTGATATTATTTCGAAATTTCCTTTGTCTTTATAAACATGTTCATTCTCTTTAGATGATATAAAACTAGAATTGTGTAGTGGGTTCATAACTTTATTATTAACGGAATAATTAACAATCTCATTTTCCTATTTACAAAATAGCTAAGTTTAGCCTATTATATAAGTTAGAGGGGCGGTTAGCTCAGTGGTAGAGCGCCTGCCTTACAAGCAGGTGGTCATAGGTTCAAATCCTATACCGCCCAGGTTTGTTACACAAAGTTAAATTAGACCGGTAAATAAGGTTTATTCTCCGGTCTTTTTTTGAGTTTTGGGTTCATCGTCTAAGGGATTAGGACAGGGACCTTCTAAGTCTCTAATGTAGGTTCGAATCCTACTGAGCCCATTTAATTATTTGAAAACCTCTTCAAAAGTAGTACGTACTTTATCACCAGAATCAATTGTTTCTAAAGGGTCTTTTCTAAGTCTGTGTCTTAAACATAATACAATAACCTTTTCAATATCTTCTAATTCCACTTTAGTTCTGCCATTGTATGCAGCGTAAGCTTTTGCTGCTCGATTTATTACAATATCACCACGTAATCCATCAACGTTTAAGCCCCCACAAACCTGTGAAATTTTAACACGATATTCATAATCTAATACTACATTAGGAAGAAGTTGTTGGGCATCGCCGATTTTTTTCTTAAGTTGCTCTAACTGCGCAGCATTTGCGGCTAAGCATTCGTCTGGGTTTTGGTCAAAATTACTTCGCTCTTCAACTACACGAACACGTGTTTCTGGATCTCTTACTGTTCGAATTTCAGCGTGCATACCAAAACGGTCTAATAGTTGGGGTCTTAATTCACCCTCTTCTGGGTTTCCTGAACCTACAAGAACAAAGCGTGCTGGGTGCTTAATAGAAATACCTTCTCTTTCAACAGTGTTCCACCCTGAAGCAGCAGAGTCTAGTAATATATCTACTAAGTGGTCATCTAATAAGTTTACCTCGTCTACATAAAGAATTCCACGGTTAGCTTTCGCTAAAAGACCAGGCTCAAAAGCTTTTACACCTTCAGTTAAAGCCTTTTCAATATCGATAGTACCACATACACGGTCCTCCGTTGCACCGAGAGGTAAATCAACCATTGGAACTTTTTTATATTCGGTTAAAACTTCTTGTTGGTTTTCCACTGCTTTTTTAACACTTTCACTCATTAATTCGAAGTCAGTGATAGAAGAGTTAAAAGGGTCATCTTTTGCTACTTCTATGGCCGGTAATAGATCTGCTACGGCTCTGATAGTCGTAGATTTTCCTGTACCACGATCACCCATGATCATTACACCACCAATTCTTGGGTCAATTACATTTAAGATTAGTGCAAGTTTCATTTCTTCTTGACCAATAATAGCAGTAAAAGGGAAAACGGGTCTTTCACTGTTAAGTTTTTTTGCTGTAACCATAAATAAAATACTTGTCTTATAAATATTAGTTAAAAATGTTTAAATCTGTCGCCAGAAGTTTATTAATTAATAATAGCTGAATAATAATATAACATGAATTATAAAAAATTATTTAGAAATTCCATAAGTGGGTGAACTTGGTTGGGCTATTGTCATAGCTTTTGCTTTTCCTGCTAGGTAACCTATTCTGCCCGCTTCTACAGCAAGTCTCATCCCATAAGCCATCTGTATTGGGGAGTTAGCTTTCGCAATAGCTGTATTAGTCAAAACACCATCTGCACCTATTTCCATTGCTTGCGCGGCTTGACTTGGTGAACCAATTCCAGCATCAATTATTACAGGTATATTTGCACCTTCAACAATAATATTTATATTATATAAATTCTTTAAACCTTTATTAGAACCTATAGGTGAACCCAGCGGCATAACTGTTGCGCAACCAATTTCTTCGAGTTGCTTGGCCAGGATTGGGTCTGCGTTTATGTAAGGTAAAACAGCAAACCCCTTACTAATAAGATATTCAGCAGCAGCCATTGTGCCTATACTATCTGGCAGGAGGTATTTTGGATCAGGTATTACTTCTAATTTTATAAAGTTATTGTTTTCATAATTTAAGTTTTTTAGAATTTCGCGACCTAAAAAAGCTAATCTAATAGCTTGCTCGGCTGTTTGACAACCAGCAGTATTTGGCATCAACCAAATTTTTGTCCAATCAAAAGTCTCTAGTAATTTATCAATACTGTCTACACTTGAGTTTTGGGCACGTCGAATAGCTACAGTAAGAATTTCGCAATTACTTGCTAATATAGCCTCATTTGCTTCTTGAAAATTTTTGTATTTACCAGTACCCAGCATTAAGCGAGAAGAAAAGCTTCGGCCCGAAATAACCAAATTATCATTTTCGAGTATATGCATAACCCCCTTTTTTTGAATATTTTTCCATATTATAAACGAATAAATAACATTTGTTAAAATGTTATACTTATTAAAGTGTTACATATTTAAAGCATAAAACCATTATGGCCCGTGTTATAGTCATAACTTCTGGCAAAGGTGGTGTAGGAAAAACAACAACGACTGCAAATATAGGAATGTCCCTTGCGCGTTTTGGATACCGAACATTACTTATCGACGCAGATGTTGGTTTGCGTAATCTTGATCTCTTGTTAGGTCTTGAGAACCGTATTATATATACTGGTCTAGACGTATTAAATGAAAATTGTAGACTAGAACAAGCACTAATAAAAGACAAACGTCAACCAAAGTTATCCTTCCTCCCATTAGCTTCTAATCGTACAGAAACACCTGTTACAGGTGCTCAAATTAAAGATCTTGTTAATAAACTTGAAAATAATTATGATTATATTTTAGTTGATAGTCCTGCGGGAATCGATACTGGGTTTTTAACAGCAATTGAATGTGTAAATGAAGCAATTGTTGTTGTAACTCCGGAAGTACCTTCAATCCGTGACGCTGATAGAGTCATAGGTATTATGATGTCGAAAAATGTTAATAAAATGGGGTTGGTCATTAATCGCATCCGACCAAACATGGTTAAAAACGATGATATGATGTCTATTGAAGACGTTATAAGTATACTTGGTATACCATTAATAGGTGTTATACCTGATACAGAAAAAATAATTATTGCGTCTAATCGTGGAGAACCTATTGTTTTAGACGATAAGGTTTGTTTGCCAAGGATTGCGTTTGAAAATACAACACGTCGGTTAATAGGTGAGGAGGTTGTTTTTAATGAGTTAGATTCTTCATTTTCTAAAAATCCGATACGCCGAATGATTAACACCTTTAGGGATAGAACAAGTAACAAGTAAAAAAGTTTTAGTTTTTGACAACCCCAAAGAAAAAAAGGACCAAACATTTTTGTTTTGGTCCTTTTTCATATGTTTTGAACAAAAAAGTATAAATACTCTTATCCCAATATTTAATATCTTTAGATTAAGACATTCGTTTTAGCTGTTGTAACGCAACTCGACCGATATTAAATAAAGCCCACGAAGCAGCTGCTAATAGTGGAAATAAAACAACTACAAGTCTAGAATCTGCCATATTCTGTCTACAAATAATAAAATGTTTTTTATTTGAATACTATTATACATCTTTTACAGCATTAGTCTTTATCAAAAGACAATTTTTCGTATTCAAATCTTTTACTATTGATTGGATTAGCCCATATCCCCTGTTGTGTTTAATATATATATATATATTTCTAATTAAAGTTTGAGAGTATTCAGAAAGGCTTATCATTATTATTTATGTCTGATCTTCCCTTTACACTTGACCAGTTAAACATTTTGCACGCTATCTCCACGGAAGGTAGTTTTAAAAGAGCCGCAGAAAAATTATACATTTCTCAACCAGCAGTTAGCCTTCAGATCCAAAATTTGGAACGACAGCTTAATACCCCATTATTTTATAGAGATAAAAGAAAGGCACGTTTAACGGAAACGGGACAATTATTAATTAAATATTGCGAAAGAATTTTAAATCTGTGCGAGGAAACATGTCGTGCCTTAGATGAATTAAATGCTTTACAGTCAGGTGCTTTAATTATTGGGGCTAGTCAAACAACAGGCACATATTTAATGCCGAGGTTAATTGGGATCTTTAGGCATAAATACCCACAAATTGCTATAGAATTACAAGTGCATTCAACAAGAAAAATTTCTTGGGCGGTAGCTGACGGGCGAATAGATTTGGCTATTGTTGGTGGCGAAGTACCGCCGGAATTGCGTGTAAATTTAGATATAACCTCATATGCTGAAGACGAACTTGCACTTATTTTACCACCTTCTCACCCATTTTCATCTTTAGATTACATCCAAAAGGAAGACCTTTACCGTCTTCGTTTCATCGCATTAAACCCCCAATCAACAATTCGAAGTGTTATTGAAAATACTTTAACACAAAACGGAATTGACAGTAGTTATTTTAAAATTGAAATGGAGTTAAATTCGATTGAAGCAATCAAAAATGCGGTTCATTCGGGTTTAGGTGCGGCTTTTGTATCTGTTTCGGCGATCTCTAAAGAACTTGAATTAGATATGTTGCATTGGGCAAAAATTGATGGGATAACTATTAAACGTACTTTATCTATATTGTTAAACTCAAAGCGTTACCATTCTAGTGCGACAAAGATATTTAAAGAAGAAATATTAGAAATGTTTTTGAATAATTCCCCAAGCATTAAAAATGTAAATCTTTAATATATACAGGGTATTCCCGGGTATAATGTATTCAGCCCTGTATTGTTAAGCTTATTACTAAAATAATAGATAAAGTAAAACTTGTATTCTATGCGGTTGGTCTTTTGTTAAAGCTTAGATTTCCGCTGTAATAACCCTTATCGATAATCGTCAAGTAGTAGGAGAAAGTTCGTTCTTGTTACTTCTAATATTATGCTTCCTCACAGCTGTAAAAATTTAGTTAGTTTAGGGGTTGTTGTCTAGGCGTCTTTTTAAACAAAAGTCTTGACAACTTTCCTTAAATAATATATATTGTTTATGTGAACAATACTTACTTGCCCCCATCGTCTAGAGGCCTAGGACATTTCCCTTTCACGGAAGTAACGGGGATTCGAATTCCCCTGGGGGTATTAAACCTACTTAATAGAATAAAATCTCTACTGTATTCGTTTATTTTTTTATCAACTAAAAAAATTGTTAAATATTTTAAATTGATACCTTATAAAATATAAAAAAGCATTTAAGGCATAGGTTATTTTAACCTATGCCTTAAATGCCTTTTCTTCGTAATTTATTTGTTCGTTTTATAGAGACGAACCTAATCCAGAATACGCTCCGAAGAAGAAAAGTGTTAATAAACCTAGGGCGGCAAGGCCACCAACTGTAGCCACCATCCAAAGAGGAATTCGACCTATATCACTCATATCGATTATAATTAAAGATTAACAAAGTTCGTAATAGAACAACTTTTTCAAGAAATCCTTTATGTAAACTTAGTTAAAGAAATAACTTGAAAATAGCACGGCTAAAACAAAAATTAACAGTAGACCCCAGTATAATGATGTACGGTTTAATTCTACTGGCTGTTTATTAGGATTTGGTGCACTCATTTTTAAACTCTCCTATCGTTGAATAAATTGCATTGATGTAATTGCACCAAGGAAGAATACCGTTGGTACAGCTAATGCGTGAATAGTAAGCCAACGAAATGTGAAAATAGGGTATGCAACTGGTTGATTTGTATTGATCATGAAATAAAACGTGCGTTTTTGTATTTATAATCCCTTCGTTAAGTCCTCAAGTTCCTGTTTTGCACTAAAACGATCGTTAACTAAAGGTATCTGCTGACGATCTTGAGTAAAGTACTCATTCGGACGCGGTGTACCAAAAGCATCATACGCTAATCCCGTACTAACGAAAAGAAAACCAGCAACGAACAGCGCTGGGATAGTAATGCTGTGAATAATCCAATAACGAACACTCGTTAAAATATCCGTAAAAGGTCTTTCTCCTGTTGAACCACCTGACACAACTCTTTCTCCTACTAAATATTAAAATTAACTGTTTTTACTTCTTGTAGTAACCTACAAGAAATATTTTAAAGATACTCTCGTAAAACTAAGATTATAACTTAGACACAAAGTATCTAATACTTTTTTAAAAGCTACTTGAATAAATTATATATCGGATTTCAGGTTTTTTGACAATATTTCCCGGTTGTAATTCAATTTTCTATATACTAAGCTTATATGACTTTTTTTGACACCCTTTTAGTTCTAGGAAGACTATAAATTTGTAGGTAACTTTTCGGGTAATTAAAATCGTAAACCCGCAGGGTTTATTTAAAGAAAGTAGAAGTAAAAAATAGCAAAGACTGAAACGGTTACTAAGTTTTTTATATAGGGTATGGAGTTTTGACGAATATATCAATCTTGAAAAATTGAGTATTAATTGTACCTTTAATATCTAAAAACAGTATTCAAACTAGTTTAATACTCGTGCGTAAAATTTAAACTTAATAGCGGGTAGAGAGAATCGAACTCTCATCATTAGCTTGGAAGGCTAAGGTTCTACCACTAAACTATACCCGCAAATGCTACAATTATATATTATAAAATAATGATTTATAAATCAAGGTTCAACCATTTCATGATTCTTAGAATCAGCTTTCCTTTAGTTATTTATATAGATAAGAAGATTTTAAAATAAAAAATTTAATTAATATTTACGGTTTAATTCGAAAAAATTCTAATTCTCCTTTTTTTCCCTTTACCTACACTAAAACTTTTTAATCGGTAATGCGAAATTAATTCATGTTGTTGCTTCCGAAGCTCACTATTCCTTGGAAGTAAATCAATCGTTATGTTATTGGGTATGACTACTTCTTCTATTGCCAGCCTTGCTTCTTCTAATGGGGTTAAAAATTCTCTACTAATAAGTTTTGATAACCTTGCAGTATCAGTATCTTGAGCAGTAGGTATAATTGATTTTTTTTTGGCTAATAGTCTTAAAGCTTTAGCTATTTTGACTAAGCTATTATTTTGTATTGTGTGTATAGTTATTTTTTTTGAATGCGAAATTTGTTTTAATTTCCGATTACTTTTAACCAAATTAGCTAACGCTAAAATAGCATCTGCATATTGAATTTCTTTTGTTATTATAATTGGTAACCTTAATGTTTTGATTAAAGTTTTTAAATCCTGATTATTTATTCCGTAGATATATACGAAAGTAAATTCTTGTTTTAATTGCGTTTTGATTGCGCTGTTTGTTTTTAAGAGCTTCTTTGTTTTTGTTTTTTCATTAGAGGTAAAACGATCGAGTAAGTAATTATTTTTTTGTTTTTTGTCAATTCCAGCACGTTTTACAAAATTTTCGGTAACGGAACCATTATCTTTTTGGTTATATACAATTTTGCAGTCTACAAAATTGGGTATTGTTTTAAGCAGCGACCGTTTTTGTATTGGAAGGCTTTGTCCTTGTAATAGCAGATCCACAGAATGTTCAATGCTTTCATGAATAACCCACATTTTTGGATCATGAATTTCTATTGCTATTTCAAACGTAGGAGGAGCTTTTCTTTCTAAAATACTTTTTGAGGAACCACGTCGTTTAGCTTCTTCATCCCCTAATGTTACATATTGGATACCACCAATTAAATCAGAAATTGTGGGGTTTTTAATAAGATTTTCTAATGAATTACCATGAACCGTACCAACAAGTTGTACACCTCTTTCTGCAATTGTACGTGCAGCTGCCGCCTCTAATTCTGTACCTATTTCATCAATTATGATGATTTCTGGCATATGATTCTCGACAGCTTCAATCATAACCTCATGTTGATTTTGTTGGTTTGACACTTGCATACGTCTTGCTTTACCGATAGACGGATGCGGTAAATCGCCATCTCCTGCGATCTCATTAGAAGTATCAATAATAATAACCCTCTTCTTCATACCATCAGATAAAACACGTGCGATTTCTCGAATAGCTGTTGTTTTTCCTACACCTGGTCGGCCAAGCAATAATATTGATTTTTTTTGTTCAAGTAAATCTCTTACTATGCTCACGGTACCAAAAACAGCCCTACCAATTCTACAGGTTAAACCTATAACACTTCCCTTTCGATTTTTAAGAGAACTTATTCGGTGAAGCGTTCTTTCTATACCTGCACGATTATCTCCACTAAATTTTCCTAGTTTTTTAAGAATTGAATCAATATCTTGCCAAACAATAGTTCGATAAGATAAATATTCCGTACCATCAGAAAAACGCGCTTCTGGTCTTCGCCCAATATCAAGAACTACTTCAATTAAATATTCCCGTCTTGGGTGTTTTTCTAAAGGAGCATTTATAAATGCAGGTAAAACGTTTAATAGTTGTTCTAAATCGTCAGCAAGTAGCATCTTAGTTTACTTTTTTTTATTGAAATTATTATACAATATAATTGCACACACTTTTATAAGCTATAAAGTTTTATTTATGTCTTGCAGAGTATAATTGAGTTTATTATATTAATAAGCAAAAGCTGTCGATTCTTGGAATTCAATAAAACCCTTATAATTTTTTATGCAAGAAGAATTAAAAATGTATGAACTTGTTCTGTTCTTTAAAATTAGTTTAACAGAACAAGAACTTAAAACAAAAATTGAACGTTACAGAGATTTTTTAACAGGAAAGGGTAGTCAAGTAATGGTTAAGAATAATGGTAAAATCTCAATAGCCTACGCTATCAAAAACTTTGATACCGCTATGTATATTCAAATGATTTACTTAGGGAATGGTCAAGTTATAAAACAACTTGATACAGAGCTTCAACGAGACGAAAGTTTGTTACGTTTCGTTACAACAAAATTATTAGAACAGTCTGTTCCTGAAATGTTTGTAAAAGTTTAATATTTACTAATAGGCAAGGTGATTTAAATTAATAAAATCACCTTTACCCTATTAAAATTATCAACTAAAGAAAAGCAATACTTCTTTAAAGTACTAAATTAAATATCTTAGTTTTTAAAACTATGATTGATACTTTTTATGATAAAAGCTAAAACCTTAGAGAAGGTATGTTTTCTTAACTTTTTAATACCTAATTTAAAGTTGACGTCCAAATTTCCTTTTAACACTGCACCGATGACTAGGATTTTTAATTCTCTAATAATAAGTATCCTTGACGATAAATTACCCCGTAGCCCCATTTAAATTTACGTCATTAATTATTAGTCTACTTTTTTTTAAAAATGTAATAATAAAGTCTATGTTTGTTGCTAATAATATATTTAACAGGAAGTTATTCCTGGGAGGTTTTCAAGACCAAAAACATTTAACTTAACTCAAATTTAATCATGACTACAACTTTACAAAGACGCGAGAGCGCAAGCTTCTGGGAGCAATTCTGCGCATGGATCACTTCAACTGAGAACAGACTATACATTGGTTGGTTCGGTTGTCTAATGTTCCCTACTCTACTTACAGCTATTTCAGCTTACGTTATTGCTTTTATCGCAGCACCTCCAGTAGATATCGATGGTATCCGTGAGCCAGTTGCTGGTTCTCTACTTTACGGAAACAACATCATCTCTGGTGCTGTAGTTCCAAGTTCAAACGCTATCGGTGTTCACTTCTACCCAATCTGGGAAGCTGCTTCAATCGATGAGTGGCTATACAACGGTGGTACTTACCAACTAGTTGTTTTCCACTTCTTCATTGGTGTATGTGCTTACATCGGTCGTGAGTGGGAGCTTTCTTACCGTCTAGGTATGCGTCCATGGATCTGTGTTGCTTTCTCAGCTCCAGTAGCTGCAGCATCTGCAGTATTCGTAATCTACCCAATCGGTCAAGGTTCTTTCTCAGATGGTATGCCTCTAGGTATCTCTGGTACTTTCAACTTCATGCTTGTATTCCAAGCTGAGCACAACATCCTTATGCACCCATTCCACATGCTTGGTGTTGCTGGTGTATTCGGTGGTTCTCTATTCTCAGCTATGCACGGTTCTCTAGTAACTTCATCTCTAATCCGTGAAACTACTGAGAACGAATCTGCTAACTACGGTTACAAGTTCGGTCAAGAAGAAGAGACTTACAACATCGTTGCAGCTCACGGTTACTTCGGTCGTCTAATCTTCCAATACGCTTCATTCAACAACTCACGTACACTTCACTTCTTCCTAGGTGCTTGGCCAGTAGTTGGTATCTGGTTAACATCTATGGGTGTAGCTACTATGGCATTCAACCTAAACGGTTTCAACTTCAACCAGTCAGTTGTAGATTCACAAGGTCGTGTAATCAACACTTGGGCTGACATTCTTAACCGTTCAAACCTAGGTATGGAAGTTATGCACGAGCGTAACGCTCACAACTTCCCTCTAGATCTAGCTGCTGGTGAGTCTCTACCAGTTGCTCTAGTTGCTCCAGCTGTTGCTGCGTAATTAGTACAATCTAGTACTTAATAAAAACAGAAGGCTCTAAGCCTTCTGTTTTTTTTTTTTCTAAAATATAAATGGAATTTTGTAATTCATCATATTAATATTTGTTTTCAATTCTAGCGGGAAACGGATTTGAACCATTGACCTTCGGGTTATGAGCCCGACGAGCTACCAAACTGCTCTATCCCGCGAAATTATTACTACATTAAACTTAATAGTTAAGAATACTTTCCTACACTTGTCAACCTTTAAATTTGCTTAAGTTTATTTTTTCTTGGGTTACCAGAGAATTTCAAAAGTCTTTATTAAAGGGTTAACCGCCTCAATGTTGTAGGTTTTGGTGACTGCAAACGCGAAATTTATTTAATAATGTACTAAAATATAAGTCAGCATACTATCTTATGTTACGCTTATTTACTGATGCTTTCTTTTTTAGATAAGCTACGTAACGAATAATTTACTTAGAAATTAGAAACGGCATGACAGCAGCATTTTTACCCCCAATTTTAGTACCAGTTGTTACACTTATATTTCCTGGTATTTGTTTCGCATTATTTTTCGTTCTTATTGAACAGGAAGAAGTAATCTAGACTAGACCTATAGGTTTCTTTTATATAAAAAGAAACCTAACATACATATTATTAATTTCAAATTGAATATAGGTATTAACCTAACCCCTTATTTAAATGGCGTCTCTAGATAACCTTATATTTTTACTCCTATTGTTTGTTACAATACTTTATTGGTCCAGCTTAATTTTTACCAACTTTAAAATTTTAAATAAACTAAGTTTTTTCGGTAATGTTCTAGTAAACGGATTAATTTTTACTTTATTAGGACTACGTTGGTTAAACTATGGGTATTTTCCTTTAAGTAATTTGTATGAATCCTTAATGTTCCTTGCATGGGGCATTACTTTTACGAGTGTTGTCCTTGAGTATAAAACACTTACATCTATAATAGGTTCTATTAGTAGTCCTATTTCATTATTTGTTGTTGGGTTTGCTAGTATATCCCTACCCGAAAATATGCAAGCACCTTCACCGCTTGTACCTGCATTAAAATCGAATTGGTTAATGATGCATGTTACGGTAATGATGTTAAGTTACGCAAGTTTAATCGTTGGTTCACTATTAGGTATCCTTTTCCTTATTTTGACTAGTGGCCGAGAAGAGGTCACTTTACAAGGTAATTCTTATGGGACCAATTTTTCAGACCCTAATCTTGTTAATACAGCGTTCTATAAAGAGGATTCTACGGAAATTTATTCGAACCTCATTACGGATGACGTTACTATAGCAATTCCATCAAAACCTAAAAGATTAAGCCTTTTAGAAAGTTTAGATAACCTTAGTTACCGCACTATTAGTTTTGGTTTCCCACTACTTACTATTGGAATCATCGCTGGAGCTGTTTGGGCCAACGAAGCGTGGGGCACTTACTGGAGTTGGGATCCAAAAGAAACTTGGGCTTTAATTACTTGGTTAGTTTTTGCTTCTTATTTACATGCTCGGATTACACGATCATGGCAGGGTCGGAAACCTGCGATTATTGCAGCCCTTGGGTTTATTGTAGTTTGGATTTGTTACTTAGGAGTCAATTTCTTAGGTAAAGGTTTACATACATACGGTCAACTTTAAAATCGTAAAGACTTAAACAGCTTATGCTACAACCAGGAGCAAAGATCCAAGAAATATGCATTTTAAAATAATGTATATTTCTTGGATCTTTTTAAATTTTATTTTAGATGTTGTTTAGACTTAAACTAAACATAAAGCTGGCGTCCTAACCCAATTGCTAAAATTGCTGCAGTTAAGGCGATCATTAAGGCGAAGAAAATCTGAGAATCTGTAATCATTTCTAATTTTTCATATGAGTTCTTGTTAGAAATTATATTCTAATGCGTAAATTACTGCATAAAACTTTGTAAAACTCCTTATCTCAATATATTAACTTCCTAATTTAAACGCGTCTACAATTAATCCATATACTAGGCCTAATTTGAAGTAGTTTAAAAGGTCAAAAAGTATTCCCAAATATGAGCTTGTACGAAAAATAACTTGGGTGCGTTTATAAGAAAAATAAAAAGCATTAAAGCCTTCTACGGTAGCTACAAGTATCGAACTTCCAACCACAGCCCATTCGCTAAATTCCCCCAAACTTGTATCAATTAAACTAGAAGCAAGAAAGCCGCCAAAAAAACTGATTAAACTAAAGAGCATTTTTTTATTTCAGGTATAAATTTTACAAGACGTTTTTTATAAATGTATGTAATTTTTTATTCAAATGCCAACAAGTAAAAACAACGCATGCAAGGCAAAGTGATTAATAATTTTATCGGTTTTAATTGTATTTGATTTTTGGTAATGGGTTAAAAAATATTTTTTGTATAAAACTTTATATTTTTTTAAATACTTTTTTAAGAGTTCACGTTTTTTTGGATAAGAATTTGTTTTACTGAGTATCAAATTAGATTTACGAGTTATTATTAGAGGTTTAATTATCTCATAAGCGGCCTCTCGTAGTGAATGTCTATTTAATAATTCGTAAAATTCGGTATCATAGGCTTTTATACAAAGAAGCCATAAAATACTGCCTTGGTTTTGGGTATTTGGGTTTAGATACAAATCGCTTTTTATATCTATTTTTTTAAAAAAATTATTAAGAGGGTCTAGTGTAAGAACACTACATATTAAAAAATTTAGGTTTAAAGGATGCGTCAATCCGCTACTATTTTTTTTCGTCATGGGTCCTCGCCTTACGTTTTAATATTTGTAAAACTTTTATATGAAAATTTAATTTTTTGTTTTATATTGTTCTATTTCTAAATTGTTTATGTGGTTAATGGTTAGGAGCCAATGAAAAATTAGTAAATTAAAAGAATTAATGTTGATCTTTTAATTTACTAATTTTATAAAAACAGGATCTTTAATTCAAATTATGCCAGGGGAAATAAAGAAATTTCTTTATAGCTTTTCCCCTGGGTAAAAAATGTGAATAATATATTTAGTAGTAAATCTTACCACCACCCCACTTTTCGTTAACTACTTTAGGTTGAAGTAAAATGTAACCTGCGATAGCAAATAAATCCTCGTCAGTTAAAGAACGCATCTTCGGAAAGATATCGGCACTCTTAATACTTGGGTGTACTTCAGAAATTGAATCTAATCCATCATAAGTCATTGGATCCTTAAAGTATGCTACTAGACTAGTAACACTATCGCGTGGTGGAGTGGCTAAACTAAGGGATTCCGTGTCCAGACCTACGTTAGGATTTGTTTTTGTTAAACCGCCTACGTGACATGTACCACAGGCGTTGTTAAATAGACGCTTTCCACGTTTTACTTGCTCCGCAGTAAGTACTACGCTATTCCCTTTAGAATCGAGAGTAACTGTACGTGTATCTTCGTCTAATTCTAGTGCTTTAACAGGTCCAATGTTGCTTGTAGCAAGAAGACTCGCTAATACCGCCCCGGCTAATACTTTATTTTTTAGCATATGAATTTAAAGTTCTAATTATACTTTTCAAATAGTTAATTAAATATTCTTCTAGATAAAATTATAGCTTTTGTAACCTTATATTACTCAAAAATCGAGACGATTAACAAAGATAATTCACCTTAACGTTTTTTTTTAACAAATAAAACGTTTCTTTAATCGTACGTACTTTTTCCTGTAAATTTTACACTTACGGGTTGAGGATTCTTTCCGATAGAATGACCAACGTTTCCAACTCCAACACGTCCTTGGTTCAGTTTTTCCGGGAAGATACCATCTTTTGGATGTAAATACTGCACTTCGCTGTTAGGGAAAATGCGGTAAATTTTGTAGTCACTTATTTTAAATAAGGTTCTTAATTGTGTACCAAGAGCTAAACATTGCTCTTTTTTTGCTAAATAAAGAAGATTTTCACCACTTTTCATAATTGCTGCACCACTAGTAGGCATTTCAAATATTTGCTCTTTTTTACTAGTCCATGTAATAGCGTATTTTTCTTCTGTTTCTGCTGATCGTAACCAACCACCAGTACTACCTCCGAATGTTGGAGAAGGAATTTGTAAGTTTAATATATCTGTCATGTTATTTACAACAAAATTTATTTTAGTATGTAGCTTTGAACTTATATAGAACTTTTCTTAAGCAACCAGATTTTTGCATTTTAAAAGTCTAAAATAGTATTCTACTCTTGTATAGTAATAAATTATAATATAGTTTTAATTATTTAAAGCATTTATTTTAATGATTGGGTCGAGTCGGATTTGAACCAACGTAAGCTATGCTAACGGATTTACAATCCGTCCCCATTAACCGCTCGGGCATCGACCCCGTATGGTTTTTATATTAACATTTAACTCTTAAATGTACAAACAAAATCTTATGATTTCGTATTAAACTTAATTATTATTAGTTTTACCTAGACATATTGTATATCTAATTTTGTTAGGCTGTTATACTAACAATATACTTTGGATTAATTAGGAATTTATGAGCATACTTGTAATAGGTGGAACAGGTACCCTTGGACGTCAAATTGTAAGACAAGCAATTGACGAGGGATACCAAGTTAAATGTATGGTAAGAGATTTTCGGCGGGGTGCTTTTTTGAAAGAATGGGGTGCGGAACTTATTTATGGTGACCTTTCAATTCCATCAACGATTCCACTAGCTTTAAAAGGAGTTACCACGGTGATAGATTCTTCTACGATCCGTTCGACAAGTAGTTATACTGCCGAAACTATTGATTGGCGTGGAAAATTGGCTTTATTAGAAGCTAGCAAAATCGTCGGTCTAAAAAAATTTATTTCTTTTGGTGTTTTAAACGCTTCAGCTAATTCTTCAATCCCATTAATGGATTTAAAGTTAAAAATTGAAGAAAAAATAACAACTTCTGGTTTAAATTATACTATTTTTCAATGCTCTGGATTTTTTCAGGGTTTAATAAGCCAGTACGCTCTTCCAATTTTAGAAAACGAAACCATTTGGGTACAGGGTAACGCCGCTCCGGTGGCTTACTTAGATACTCAAGACGCTGCAAAGGCTGTTGTAAATGCATTAAACAAATCTTCTTACGATAACAAAATTGTTTCTCTTATTGGCGAAAAATTTTGGGCCTCTAATGAAATTATCGAACTTTGTGAACGCTTATGTGGTAAGAGAGCAAATATTTCCTATATTCCTTTTCTTGCTTTTAGTTTACTGCGTCGTTTCTTCCGTCTTTTTGAATTTACATGGAACATTGCAGATCGTTTGCAGTTTGGTGAAGTAGTTAATGATTCGAAAACGATTGTTAAGCCAAACAATGAGGTTGATTGGCCAAATGGCCGTTTAAGTCTTGAAAGTTATCTTCAAGAATATTTTAGTAAAATTTTAAAAAAATTAAGAGAAACAAATTACGAAAAAACGCAAAAATCGAATGACATATCATTCCTTTAGTAAAAAGTTAAATTCGTTCTCCGATTCCTCACTTGACCTATAGTGTTTAAATAATCTATAATAAACGCTATAGCAACAAGAGGGACTGTAGTTCAATTGGTTAGAGCACCGCCCTGTCACGGCGGAAGTTGCGGGTTCGAGTCCCGTCAGTCTCGTTTATTTAAATTTAAATCGATTTTTATACAAAATTATTGTAATTGGGTATTAATATATTTTAAGCAAAAACAAAATCTCTTTTTACTAAAGTAAAAAGAGATTTTGTTTTTGCTTAAAATTTATTTAGTAATTTTTAACTTCAACGTCTACACCGGCAGAAATATCTAATTCTTTTAAGTTTTCAAACGTTGTTTCTGTTGGGGCGTAAATGTCAATTATACGTTTATGTGTTCTAATTTCAAAATGTTCACGTGCATCTTTATTTACGTGAGGAGAAGTTAATACACAATAACGTCTTATCTTTGTCGGCATGGGTACGGGACCAACAGCCTCTAAACCACTACCCTTAATTGCCTCAATAATTTTTTGACAAGATTGATCTAAAACTGTAGATTCATAAGCTTTTAGACTGATGCGAAGTTTTTCACATTTTAATGCGTTCATAAGTTTTACGAAAAATTATTCTAAAATTTTCGATACCACACCAGCACCTACAGTTCGTCCACCTTCTCTAATTGCAAAACGCATACCTTGCTCAATTGCAATTGGATTTAATAGTTCAGTAGTCATTTTGATGCGGTCACCTGGCATTACCATTTCTGCTGTACTTCCGTCATCACCTGTAAATTTTACAATTGTCCCTGTTACGTCTGTTGTACGAACGTAAAATTGTGGACGGTAACCGGTAAAGAAAGGAGTGTGTCTTCCACCTTCCTCTTTACTTAAAACATAAACTTCGGCTTCAAACTTTTTGTGTGGAGTTATTGAACCAGGTAATGCAAGTACCATTCCACGTTCAATTTCAGTCTTTTGGATACCTCGAATAAGGATTCCTACGTTATCACCTGCCATACCTGAATCAAGTGTCTTTTGGAACATCTCAATACCAGTTACAGTTGTGCTACGTGTTTCTTTTAAACCTACTAATTCTACAGTATCTCCTACGTTTACTTGTCCTCTCTCAATTCGACCTGTTGCTACAGTACCACGTCCTGTAATCGAGAAAACGTCTTCAATCGCCATTAAGAATTTCTTCTCTGTATCACGTTCAGGTGTTGGTATGTAGTTATCCACGGCGTCTAGTAGGGCGAAAATTAAATCTACCCACTTATCTTCACCTCTTTCTTTAGGGCCATTTTCTACGGCTTGTAACGCTAGTAAAGCAGATCCAGAAACAAATGGGATTTCCCCACCAGGGAAATCATAACTTTCTAATAGCTCCTGTACTTCTAATTTAACAAGCTCTAAAAGTTCTTCATCATCAACTTGGTCTACCTTGTTTAAAAATACTACAAGATAAGGTACACCTACCTGTTTTGCTAGTAGAATATGTTCTCTTGTTTGAGGCATTGGTCCATCCGCGGCGGAAACTACTAGAATTCCCCCGTCCATTTGAGCAGCACCCGTAATCATATTTTTTACGTAATCCGCGTGACCTGGACAATCTACGTGAGCATAGTGTCTACCAGCAGTCTCGTACTCGATATGAGCCGTGTTAATAGTAATACCACGTGCTTTTTCTTCTGGGGCTGCATCAATTTCACTAATCTTCTTTGCTAATCCTCTGTTGTAAATAGCTAGTGTTGCCGAAATTGCTGCTGTTAAAGTAGTTTTACCATGGTCTACGTGACCAATTGTACCAATATTAATGTGCGGTTTTGTTCTTGCAAACTTTTCGCGTGCCATTTGAAATTATTTATTTAATTTTTTATTAAAATACTTTTGGCGTAAAATGCATTTAGATAAGATGTGAAAGACTAATATCTAAAATGGGCGAATGCTTTATTTGCGTCAGCCGCCTTATGTGTTTGCTCTTTTTTTCTTATGCTGTTTCCGGTTTCTTTTGCAGCGTCTAAAATTTCGTTTGAAAGTTTCATCGCCATACTCTTACCAGAACGTTCTCGAGCAAATTCTGTAATCCACTTTAACGAGATGTTTGTTCCACGATACGCTCGAATTTCAATAGGTACTTGGTAAGTGGATCCTCCTACACGTCGAGCTTTTACTTCAACTCCCGGAGTAACATTTTTTACAGCTTTTTCTAATAACAGTACTGGATTTTCTTCAGTTTTAGTGGAAATTATTTCTAAAGCACCGTATACAATTTTCTGAGCAAGTGATTTTTTTCCGGCTTGTAAAACTCGACTTATTAATAATGTAACCAAGCGGCTATTATAAATAGGGTCTGGATTTGCTAATGTTTTTTGAGCTCTACTTCTTCTTGACATAGGTAAATTCTATTTTTGTTGAACTTTTGCTTTTATGAACCTTTTGGTTTTTTACCACCATATTTAGATCTACTACGTTTTCTGTCTTTTACCCCAGCGGCATCTAAGGTTCCACGAACAATGTGGTATCTAACCCCAGGTAGATCCTTAACACGACCGCCGCGAATTAAAACTACAGAGTGTTCTTGAATATTATGACCGATACCTGGTATGTATGCTGTTATCTCAAAGCCAGAGGTTAATCTAACACGTGCAACTTTACGTAACGCCGAATTGGGTTTCTTTGGTGTTGTAGTGTATACACGTGTACAGACACCTCGTCGTTGCGGGCAAGACTTCAGCGCGGGTGATTTCGTTTGCGTTTTAATTGCCACTCTTTCAAGTCGCACTAATTGCTGTATTGTTGGCATATGTTTTTTAATTACTCTTGAGTTTTAATCCCGTATTTGCGCATAAATCTTTCCACTCGCCCTTCACTATCAAGAATCTTTTGAGATCCCGTATAAAATGGGTGATTACCGGACCATATATCTACATTTAATCTTGGTTGCGTTGAGCCTACTTTCATAACTAATTGTCCATCACAGTAAACCTTTGCGTTAGGATACCATTCAGGGTGTATTGAATCTTTTGCCATTTTGTAAATTCGTACTTTAACGTTTAGAGAATTGCGGAGCTTTTCTAGCTTTACGTAATCCATATTTTTTTCTTTCTTTACGACGTGCGTCACGAGTTAAAAAACCATCTGGTTTTAAAGACGTTCGGTTTTCCGGCGACATATAACATAATGCACGGGCAACTCCAAGTTTAATAGCATCAGCCTGTCCTTTTAAACCCCCACCATGAGTATTTACGTAAATATCATACATATTTTCTAATCCCAAAGTAGTTAAGGGTATTTTAGAAGTTGTAAGATACTGTGAGTTAAACTGCATATAAAGCTCACCCGGTTTTTGATTTACCATCATAGAACCTGTACCTGGAACTAAAATAACTTTAGCTACTGAAGTTTTTCTGCGCCCTATGCCAAAGTATGCAGACTTCGTTTCTGAAGTGGATAAAGACACCATTTATTTTGATTTTTTTAGTCGTTTTTAATAAATTTTTTTATTTAAAGTTCAAAGATCGGTTTTAGCGCTGTAGTTTACTAAATTAATCTTGTCTTTTAACAGTCGTTTAAGAATTGCTTGTTGTTTATTTTCTAAGATCCATGTCAAATCTCTTTTTTAAACTTTCGCACACTTCATCAGCTGATTTTTGACCAAAATTCTTAAATTCTAGTAAATCATTTGCTGAATATTTCATTAAATCCGAGACTGTATGTATATTTGCTCGTTTTAAGCAATTATAAGCTCTTACAGATAATTCTAATTCTTCAATGAATATTGTGTCGAGTTGTTCTGGATTATCTTCAGCCTGATAAATTTCTTTATTTATAGCTAATGTAGAAGTTGTGTTTGTTATTTTAAGAAGTTCAAAACTATTTCCTAATACCTCAGCCGATGTACTTAGGGCTTCTGCAGGAGTTAAGCTACCATTTGTCCATATTTCTAAAATCAAGCTTTCTAGCTCGGAAGAATTGCCAGTTTGTGCCGTTTCAACAAAAAAATTTACTTTCTTTACAGGCATAAAAACTGCATCCACACTTAGAAAACCACTAGGAATAATAGACTCTAGAGTAGTATTCTTAAGGTAATTTTGGCCCCTTGTAATTAAAAACTCCATCTCTACATCCCCTTTAGCCGTAATAGTTGCAATATATTGGCGAGGATCTATTAATTTAACGTTTGGAGGTAATTCAATGTCCTGCGCGGTAATAATTCCTGGCCCTTTGACCTTTAAGCGAGCAAGAGTAGGCTCATTAATATTACCCTTAAAAACAATTTGTTTTAAGTTCAGTAAAATGTCTATAACATCTTCTTTTACATGAGGTATTGTTGAAAATTCATGGTTAATATCATTAATTCTCGCACCCACAATAGCTAAACCTTGTAAACTTGATAAAAGTACGCGGCGTAAGGTATTTCCGATAGTTGTACTTTGACCCTTTATAAAAGGTCCGATGTAATATTTTGAATAAAGCTCGGTTTCAGTTTTTTCTGTCGATTGTAAACACTGGACTTGAAACATGAGTGTTTAGAATTTTTCTAAATTTTTTGTAAATTTTGTTATTACAAAGTTTCTATTTAATCAAAATTATACACGCCTCTTTTTTGGAGGGCGGCATCCGTTGTGCGGTACTGGAGTGATATCTTTTATCACTAAAACTTGTATACCACATCCTTGTAACGCTCGAATTGCTGTTTCTCGACCACTACCCGGACCGCTAACAACAACCTCCGCTTGACGCATACCTTGTTCATAAACGATAGTTGCGACTTTTTCTGCTGCGGACTGTGCAGCAAAAGGGGTACTTTTTTTCGCCCCTTTAAAACCACTTCCCCCTGCGGAAGCCCAATATAGTGTGTTACCTTGTTTATCAGTTACGTTTACAATAGTATTGTTAAATGTTGATTTAATGTGAACTACACCACTAGTTGTAATCTTTTTTGATTTCTTGCTGGAAAATCGCTTTATTTCTTTTACCATAAGTGCAGATTTAAACTGTCTAAAAAACTAGTTATTTTTTCTTTGCAATAGGGATTTTAACTTTCCCTTTACGAGTGCGTGCGTTGGTTTTTGTTCGCTGACCGCGGACAGGTAAGCCCACACGATGACGTCTGCCTGTTGCAGATCCAATATCAGTTAGACGTTTGATATTTTGTGATATTACACGTCGTAAATCCCCCTCAGTTTGATAATTTTCATCGATTATCGCTCTTATCCTCGTGATTTCTTCATCGGTTAAATCACTACAACGTGTATTTGGTGATACATTAGCTTCTTTTACGATTTTCGTTGCACTTGTATTCCCGATTCCAAAAACGTATGTTAATCCTATGTCAATCCGCTTGCTTCGCGGAAGATCCACTCCTGAAATACGTGCCATTTCTGTTTGTAATTTATAACTTTATTTACGTTTCACTTTTGCTCGACCTTGTCGAACTTTTAATCGGGGATCTGTTTTACAGATAACGTATATTCGACCACGACGCTTTACAACTTTACAATCCTTCGATCGAGTTTTTAAGCTGCCAATTGAACTTACTACTTTCATAATTGAACTTTATTGTTAAACAAATTTATCGCAAAAATTAACCTTAAAAAATTACCCAAAGTCTGTTAAGCTGTTACTTTACCACTTTAGGTTAATGGACTTATAATAAAATGTCTACGTTTTTTTAAAGCTCTCATAATTTTGCGATACGAGATATCCCCTTATTTGAGAGGATACATCTGTAATCACACCAATTAGAATAACTAACGATGTGATATTTTTAAAAACACTTATTTGAAAAATCGTTGTTAGTAAAAACGGGAAAAATGCTAAAAATGCTAAAAACAAACCACCCATAAAAGCCAACCTACTTATTATTTGTTCTAAATGTTGTGTTGTTTGTTTACCTTGCTTAAACCCAGGTATGGCGTATGCCATTTTTGTTAGGTTATCTGATAAATCTTTTGGTTTTAGTACTAGTAGTGCATAAAAGCTACTAAAAAAAACAACCAAAACAATGTTTAAAACAAAAGATACTAGAGTTAATATATTGGTAAGTGTTAAACCAGATACGGAAAATATTTTTGTTATACCTAGTTGTAATGGGTAAAATACCAATGTGGCCACTGTTGTGCTAAATACAAGTGGCATAATACCCCCTTGATTAAGTTTTATTGGGATATAGCTGTTTTTTAGTTCCAAATTTTGGGAACCTTGCCCTAAGGAATTAAAATTTAATTGCCGTGCCGACACAATATTAATCTTTTTGTAGGAATCTTGGACTAAAACAATTATGCAGACAATCGTTATATAAGCTAAAAAAATTGAACCTATTATTAGTAAGTTGTTTTGACCGTTTGGATTTCCCAAATTTTTTGTAAATTCGCTAATACTTGCAGGTAATCCACCAATAATATTTATAAAAATTATCATTGAGGAACCGTTACCAAGATTTTCATTAGTTATTAGTTCGGCAAACCACATTGATAACATGGATCCTGTAGTAAGTGATAATATAATCTTAACTGCCAGCACGATACTCCAATTAAACACCACAGGTTTAACTAAAACAAAAGCGCATGCGGTACTTAAAACTAGTGCCCATATTAGAGTCAAATACTTTGTATAACGGTTAATTTGTTGCCGACCGAGTTCTCCCTCTTCTTTCTGTAATTTTTCTAACGCAGGGACTACTGGCGTTAAAAGTTGTATGATAATCGAAGAGTTAATATAAGGTAAAATCCCTAAAGACCCAATCCCTAAAAAAGAACTTCCCGTTAGATTTTTTGCAAACCCGAATAGGGGATTTATAGCTTGGTTTTGTGAAAATATGTCCAAATCCACACAAGGGACTGGAATATATAAACCTAGGCGGACAAAAATTAAAAGCCCTAGTATTTTAAAAATTTTTTGCCTTAATAAACTTGTTGTTTCAGATATTACCATTTGGTTAGATGGTTTTTAGACATTATACGTTTTTAGTGTACTTAAACCATTTATGGTAGCTCGTGCGTTATTAAGTGCATTATTTGAACCTAGTTGTTTCGATAGTATGTTTTTCACTCCGGCCAGTTCTAACACTGTGCGAATAGAACTACCTGCAATAACACCCGAACCTGGGGCAGAAGGTCTTAGAATAAGCTTTGCAGCACCAAAACGACCGTTTGTTGCGTGTGGTATGGTATTTGAGCTAGTTAATGGTACCGAAATGATATTTTTTTTACCGTCCGTTACTCCCTTTCTTACTGCTGTTATAACATCACTCGCTTTACCAACACCAACACCGACTTTACCTTGTTCGTTTCCAACCACGATAACCGCTCGGAAGCTCATTTTTTTGCCCCCTTTAATTACTTTTGTTACACGTTCTATTGACACAACGCGTTCTGACCATTCAGATTTAGGTTTAAATGTTTTTTTCGAATTCATAAGAAACTTGAATAAAAATTCTGTAAGAAGAAATATATTATTTACCCGTTTTACCTGCTTTACGTCTGATAATTTCACCTGCGTATGCAATACCTTTCCCTTTATAAGGTTCCGGAGGTCGTACGGAACGTATTTTAGCCGCGAATTCGCCAACTAATTCTTTTTCCATACCGGATATTACAACAGTAGTCGGATTTTCCACTTTTACTGATAATTCTTGGGGTGTAATCATTTTTACAGGATGACTATATCCCATATTTAATACTAAGTTTTTACCGTCAAGTTGTGCTCGGTAACCTACCCCCGTAATTTGTAATTTTTTTTCAAAGCCTTTCGAGACACCGATAACCATATTTGCTACCAGCGTACGTGAAAGACCGTATATTGCTCTTGAAAGATTAGTTTCTTGAGTTGTGCCCATTACTAGCTCCTTTTGACCTTCATTAAAAGTACAACAAATTAATGAAGGAAGGATTCTTGAGAGACTACCCTTTGGCCCATCTACGGAAATTTTTTGACCATCTAATTTAACTTTAACTTTGTCTGGCAAAGTTATAGCCTTTTTACCTATACGAGACATAATCTAGTTTAAATTTACCAAATATAACATAAAAGTTCGCCACCAACGCCCTCTTTTCGAGCTTGATGGTCTGTCATTAACCCACGTGAAGTAGATACAATGGCTAGTCCAAATCCACCTAATATTCTAGGTATCTTTGTTGCGTGACTGTAGACTCTTGAACCCGGTTTACTTATACATTGAATTTTTTCAATGCATGGTTTACGTTCTTTTCCTTGATACTTAAGTGATAAGAGAAGTGAACGATTTAATCCACTTTTTAATTCTTCAAAGGAATCAATTAATCCTTCCGAGAGTAATAGTTGTGCAATATTTTTTGTTTTTTTTGTAGCCGGTATTTGGACTATTTGATGTTTTGCTAAATTCGCATTACGAATGCGTGTTAGCATATCTGCGATAGTATCTGTCGCCATTTAATTTTTTTTATTTTTAAAAGTTAATAACTAGGACGTTGCAAATGGTATACCGAAGGCTTTTAGTAATGCGCGTGCTTCTTCATCCGTTTTTGCTGTTGTAACAATTGAAATATCTAAACCGCGAATTTGCGTAACGTCACTATACGAGATTTCCGGAAAAATTAATTGTTCTTTTAATCCTAGGTTGTAGTTACCCCGCCCATCGAAGCTGTTTGGGCTAATTCCTCGAAAATCTCTGATTCTTGGGAGTACTATATTGATTAATTTTGTAAGGAAATTATACATTTGTTCTTGACGTAAAGTTACAGAAGCTCCCACCGACATTCCTTCACGAATTTTAAAACCAGCAATAGCTTTTGTTGCTTTATGGATACTTGGTTTTTGGCCAATAATTAAAGACATTTCTTTAACACTCGCGTCTAATTCCTTTGAGTTTTTTGATGCTTCTCCAAATCCTCGATTAATAGATATCTTAACAAGTTTTGGCACCTGTTCGATGTTCTTGTAACCAAATTCTTCTATCATAGAAGGGACAATTTTTTGCTTGTATAAGCGCTTTAAATCGAGTTTCATGGTTAATAATTATGACTTTTGTAAAGTTTAAAACTTTTCAGGTTATAGTACTTCAGGGGCTAACGAAACTATTTTTGTAAACCCTTTTTCTTTAAGCTCACGTGCAATAGGACCAAATACCCGTGTTCCACGTGGGTCATTTTCTTTGTTAATAATAACGGATGCATTATCATCAAAACGTAAGCGTGAACCATCTCTTCTACGCACAGGTTGTTTTGTACGCACAATAACGGCTCTAACTACATCTGAACGCTTTACAGTAAGATTTGGAGTTGCGTCTTTAACGACCCCAATAATAATATCGCCGACATGACCATAACGTCGATTAGTACCAAGAACACGAATACACATTAAACTCTTAGCACCACTGTTATCTGCTACTGTTAGACAAGTTTGCGGTTGTATCATTTGATTATGTTTTTGACTTTCTTAAAATACTAGTAAGTACCCAATTTTTTGTCTTACTTAAGGGCGCTGTCTCACGTATGCGGACTGTATCCCCAATAGCTGAATTAAATTGGGAATCGTGCACTGCATAACGTTTTGTTTTATTGATAACCTTCTTGTATCGTTTATGAACGACGCAACTAGTAACAGCAACGATACGCGTATCACTCATTTTGTCGCTAACGACAATACCCTCTCTTTCTTTTACCGCCATATTTCAAGATTTGTACAGTTTATATTTTCTCTATAATTTTTGTCTTGATAGGTAGCTTATAAGAAGCTAATTTTAAAACCTTGCGAGCCGTTTCTTTATCTAAACCGTTGATTTCAAAAAGAATTGCTCCTGGTTTTATTACAGCAACCCAATATTCTACAGTACCTTTACCAGATCCCATACGGGATTCCGCAGCTCTTTCTGTTATAGGTTTATCAGGAAAAATTCGAATCCAGATTTTTCCATTATTACGCACATATCTTGTTAGAGTACGTCTAGTTGCCTCAATTTGTCTTGAGGTTAGCCAAACAGGTTCCAAAGCTTGAATACCATATTCACCAAATACTACTGTATTTGCATTTGAAACCCCTTTCAATCTTCCACGATGTTGTCTACGGAATTTCGTTCTTTTAGGAAGTAACATAAAATCTTACTTATACATTTATTTAAAATAATCCATTAAAGGATCTCTTTATTAAAAATCCATACCTTGATTCCTAGCACACCATAGATTGTATTCGCACGATGTGTTGCATAACTTATATCAGCACGTAATGTTTGTAGAGGTACTCGTCCCTCTCGTGCCCATTCGGCTCTAGCAATTTCTGCCCCGTTTAGTCGACCAGATACTTGTATTTTAAAACCTTTTGCACCACTCTTTTGTAACATTTGTGTTGTTTGACGGACTGCCTTTTTAAAAGCTACCCTCTTTTCAAGCTGATCACCAATTGATCGCGCTACTAGCGAGCTTTCATTCTCACTTTTTGCTACTTGTAACACCTTAATACGAACTTGTTTTGGTTCCTTTAATAAAGCTTTAATACTGTCTTTTAAACTAGTAATGAAATTATCTTTATCGGTATCTAATGCAATTGCTTTAGGTCTAGCCGCATGGATAATTAACTCCAGTTGGTTTATTTTTCTTTGGATTTCTAATTTAGTAATCCCTGCTTTGCTATAGATAGATTCAAATTTCTTCTCAAAAAACTCTCTTATTTTGTAGTCTTCCTTTAGAACGTTGCCATAAACTCCATAATTAGCAAACCATGTAGAACTATGTGTTTTATTAACCCCAATTCTAAACCCTGTTGGATGTGTCTTCTGTCCCACGAATTAAATCCTCATAAAAATTTAAATTTTTTCTAATTTGCCATAACAATTGTTATGTGCGATGTCCCTTTTAAAATCTTATAAGCCCTACCTTGTGCCCTTGGACGAAAACGTTTCATAGTAGGTCCTTTATCTGCAAACGCCGATTTTACAGTTAGTTCTGATTCGTTAAAACCTAAGTTATTTCTGGCGTTTGCAGTCGCGGAGCGCAAAACTTTGATAATAGGTGCACATGAAGTATACGGCATAAACTCTAAAAGAAGTAATGCTTCCGAGTAAGACTTTCCTTGTATCTGTCTTAAAACACGTCGGATTTTACTTGGGGACATTCGAACGTACTTTGAAACCGCTCGAACTTCATTTTTTTGTAATATCGTTTTAACCATTTAATTTTGATTAACGTTTTGCTTTTTTATCTTGCTTTACGTGTGAACGAAATGTTCTTGTAGGAGAAAATTCACCAAGTTTATGGCCCACCATTTGATCAGTCACAAATACGGGTAAATGTTGCTGTCCATTATAAACAGCAAATGTATGCCCAATCATATTGGGTAAAATTGTTGTTGAGCGTGACCATGTTTTAATAGTATCCTTCTTACCGCTTTCATTCATTTGCTCAACCCTCTCAAAAACATGGGAAGCAACAAAAGGGCCTTTCTTTAAAGAACGTGGCATATTGAATAATAAAAATTTATAATTTCACTTATTAAGTAAGGCGTTAACGTCGTGAGCGTAAAATATATTTACTACTATCTTTTCTTACTTTTCGTGTTTTAACGCCTAACGCAGGCTTACCCCAAGGAGTAACCGGTTTTGATTTACCGATAGGTGATCGCCCTTCTCCACCACCATGTGGGTGATCATTAGGGTTCTTTACCGATCCACGAACTTTAGACTTCTTTCCAAGCCAACGGTTTCGGCCAGCTTTTCCGAGTGTAATATTTATACTGTCAACATTCCCTACTTGGCCTAAAGTAGCATAACAACGTTTGTTTACAAGTCGCACTTCGTTTGAAGGAAGTTTTAATGTAACAAAATCTCCTTCTTTTGCGATTAATTGCGCATAAGTTCCGGCAGCGCGAGCAATTTGTCCACCTTTGCCAAGTGTTAATTCTACGTTGTGAATAATACTACCTAGGGGTATATATTCCATTGGCATTGCATTGCCGATTTCTATGGGTACATCTGTTCCAGAAGAAACGTCCATACCAACACGTAATGATCTAGGCGCTATAATATATTTTTTCGATCCATCATTATATTGCAATAATGCGATCCTTGCATTTCGATTTGGATCATATTCGATAGTTGAAACCTTCGCGGAAATAGAAGATTTTCGGTGAAAGTCTATTACACGATATTTTCGTTTATGACCTCCACCACGACCTCTAAGTGTAATAACACCACGATTGTTCCGTCCTCCGCAAGATTTTTTACCGAACGTTAACGTTCTTTCCGGTTTTGTCTTTGATAAGTCATCAAAATATGACACAGACTTTGAGCGAGTTCCTGGGCTATATGCCCTATATAGACGAATTGCCATATATTAAATAATAATTTCTAGTTAACAGCGTCCAATTTTTTTAGGGGTAGTACCAAACTATTCTTCCTCAAATAAGGTAATAGAATTCTCCGGTGCTAGCTCCACTATTGCTCTCTTATAACGAGCTTTTGTTCCAATAAATTTTCCCACGCGACGTTTCCGTAGTGGTAATAATGAGGTATTTACGGAAATAACTTTAACATCAAATAACTGTTCAACGGCGTACTTTACAGCAGTTTTATCTGCCTTTGGGTCCACAGCGAAGCTGTATTGATTTTGTTCTAGCAACCTGATAGTCTTTTCTGTAAGAATCGGGTATTTTAAAATACCCAGAAGATCTCGTTGATTAGGTTGAATGTACGACATAACAATATTGTGAACTAATAGGTTATACTATTTTTTGGTGCTGTATTTTTAGGACAGCATTTTTCTTACCTGGCACTGAACCTTTTACAACTAATATGTTTTCGTCAGTGTTTAAGTAAAGAATTTCAGTATTTTTTAATGTTACCTTGGCGTTTCCAAGGTGACCAGCCATTCTTTTTCCAGGATAAATTCTTCCTGGCGTAGTTCCCGAACCAATACTACCAGGTAAACGGTGGTTTTTTGAACCGTGAGTCATGGGACCCCTAGCAAAGTTGTTTCGTTTTTGGTTTCCGGTAAACCCTTTACCAATACTTGTACCAGTCACTCTAACCTTTTGTCCTTTAGTAAAAGTTGCAACGTCTATAACTTGCCCTAATTTAAATTCTTCAGGCTGAGCTATATGAAATTCCCCAAAAGATTTAAATCCTTGATCCCCGATCTTTTTTAAGTGACCTATTTTTGGTTTAGTCAACTTTTCTAGCTTTTCTTCACCATATGCTACTTGAATAGCATTGTAACCATCGTGAGTTATGGTTTTAATTTGACTTACCTTACATAATCCAGCCTTTAAAATTGTTACTGGAACAGCGGTACCTGATTCGTTGAAAATTTGGGTCATCCCAACCTTTTTTGCAAATAAGCCTGCCTTCATAAAGATATTTTGTATATTTCTAAGGTAATGTGGTGCAATGCGATTTTGAAAAATCTGGATTATATGGGTTGTATTTCTCACATATATGTTTGACAAGTATAAATTACGACATCTACCTTTGTCTACGGCCTTCTATGGGATCTTTTAAACCGTAAGTAATATGTAGATTATTGCTTTTTGAGACTAACTGTAAAAAAGAAAAACATTTTTTTACCTGCGGTAAATACTCCTTATTCGGTTGGTTAAAAAGTATTATTATTATTAAATATACTAAGTCCCAAATGAAAATAAATAACAAATAAGTACAAAGCAAATGGTTAAAGTTATTGGAATTGATTTAGGTACTACAAATTCAGTAGTTGCTGTAATGGAAGGTGGTAAACCTGAAGTTATACCCAATGCAGAGGGGCAGCGAACTACGCCTTCGGTTGTAGCATATACTAAGAAAGGTGATCTATTGGTTGGTCAAATTGCTAAACGTCAGGCTGTAATTAATCCCGAAAATACATTTTATTCCGTTAAACGTTTTATTGGTCGTAAAACAAGCGAAGTAAAAGAAGAACTTCGTCAAGTTTCATATAAAGTAATTCAGACCGAAGATATCATTAAGCTAGATTGCCCTGCCTTAAGTAAGCAGTTTGCTGCAGAAGAAATCTCTGCGCAAGTTTTACGCAAATTAGCGGATGATGCTTCTAAATACTTAGGAGAAACTGTTAAACAAGCAGTAATTACGGTTCCTGCATATTTTAATGATGCTCAAAGGCAAGCTACTAAAGACGCTGGTAAAATCGCTGGTTTAGAAGTTCTTCGTATTATTAACGAGCCCACAGCCGCATCTCTTTCTTATGGTTTAGATAAAAAAGATAATGAAACAATCCTAGTTTTTGACTTAGGGGGTGGTACTTTTGATGTTTCGGTTCTTGAAGTGGGAGACGGTGTTTTTGAAGTATTAGCAACATCAGGTGATACACATTTAGGAGGTGACGATTTTGATGAAAAAATTGTACAATGGTTAGTTAAAGAATTTAAAGAGCAAGAAGGAATTGATTTAACAAAAGATAGTCAGGCATTACAAAGACTAACGGAAGCTGCGGAAAAAGCAAAGATTGAATTATCCACTTTAACACAAAGTTCGATAAATTTACCGTTTATTTCAGTAACACCGGAAGGTCCAAAACATCTAGATAAGGAACTAACAAGAGCATTTTTTGAGGAGCTTTGTTCTGACTTAATCTTACGTTGTAAAACCCCTCTTGAAGACTGTTTAAAAGATGCGGAACTTACACCAAAGGACATTGATCAAAATGTTTTGGTTGGTGGTTCTACAAGGATTCCAGCGGTTCAGAAATTGGTCGAAAAGCTTCTTGGTAAAACGCCAAACCAATCAGTAAACCCAGACGAAGTTGTAGCCGTAGGCGCCGCTGTACAAGCCGGTGTATTAGGGGGTGAAGTTAAAGACATCTTATTATTGGATGTAACACCGTTATCTCTAGGTGTGGAAACCTTAGGCGGTGTAACAACAAAAATTACTCCGAGAAATACAATTATACCCACAAAAAAATCTGAGACATTCTCTACAGCGGTTGACAACCAGCCTAATGTAGAAATTCATGTTTTACAAGGTGAAAGAGAACTCGCGAAAGATAACAAGAGTCTAGGCACTTTTAGGTTAGATGGTATTGCTCCAGCGGCAAGAGGTGTGCCACAAATCGAAGTTACATTTGATATTGACGCAAACGGTATCCTTTCCGTTACTGCAAAGGATAAGGCAACTAATAAACAACAGTCTATAACTATTAGTGGTGCTTCTACGTTACCCAAAGATGAAGTTGAACGTATGGTTAAAGATGCCGAAGCAAACGCGGCGGCTGATAAAGAAAAGATCAAACAAATTGAAGTAAAAAATCAGGCGGAAACAATTTCTTATCAGTTAGAAAAACAAATTGAGGGTCTGCAGACAACCGAAGAGAAAAAACCTTTTGAAACTTTATTAGGAGAATTCAAGTCCGCTATTCGTGAAGAAAACTATGCGTTAATGAAAGATCTAATAGCAAAATTTAACAATTTACAAGCTAGTGCAGCACAAACTGGTAAGACCGATGCCGCAGCTGACGATGCCATTGAAACGGACTTCTCCGCAGAGAAGTAACAGATAAATACAGAATCTGATTAAAACGTTTTAATTGTTACGTAAGTATTAAGGTAAAATTTATTTTTAAAAGATCAAAAACTTAAGAAGTCTTCTTTACACCATGGTTTAGGTGTAAAGAAGACTTCTTAAGTTTTTAGTGCTTATTACATTACTTTAGCGTCAGCAATAGCTTTCTTTAACATTTCTTCAGATTCTGGAGAAAGTTTCTGCTCTTTTTTAATTGTTGATAGAAGAGTAGGAACAGAAGCTTTAACAAAACTTCTTAGTTTTAAAAGGAACCCTTTCACGTCGCCAACAGCTACATCATCAAGATAACCGTTAATACCTGTGTAAATTGTAATTACCTGCTCCTCTACAGGGATTGGGTTGTTTTGTGCTTGCTTTAACATCTCTCTTAATCTTACGCCACGAGCAAGCTCGTTTTGTGTTGCTTGATCTAGGTCTGACGCGAATTGTGCAAACGCTTCTAACTCAGCGAATTGTGCTAGTTCAAGCTTTAACTTACCGGCTACTTGCTTCATAGCCTTAATTTGCGCAGCAGAACCTACACGTGATACTGAAATACCTACGTTAATTGCTGGACGGATACCTGAGTTAAATAGGTCACCCGATAGGAAAATTTGACCGTCTGTGATACTAATAACGTTAGTCGGGATATACGCTGAAACATCACCGGCTTGAGTTTCAATGATTGGTAGTGCTGTCATACTACCCCCACCTAGAGAATCACTTAACTTAGCCGCACGCTCAAGTAAACGTGAGTGTAAGTAGAATACGTCACCTGGATAAGCTTCACGTCCTGGTGGACGACGAAGTAATAGAGACATTTGACGGTATGCAGAAGCTTGCTTCGTTAAATCGTCGTAAATAATAAGAGTTGCTTTACCGTTGTACATGAAGTACTCTGCTAGTGCAGCACCTGTATAAGGAGCGATATATTGGAGAGTGGCTGGATCATCCGCGTTAGCTGCAACAATAATTGTATAAGGAGTAGCACCTTTTTCCTCAAGGGTTGTAACTACAGCCGCTACTGAAGAAGCTTTTTGACCAATTGCAACGTAAACACAAACAACGTCTTCACCCTTTTGGTTTAGAATTGTATCAAGTGCTACTGATGTTTTACCTGTTTGACGGTCACCAATAATAAGCTCACGCTGACCACGTCCAATTGGAATCATTGCATCAATTGCGATAATACCCGTCTGTACAGGCTCACAAACTGACTTTCTTGTAATGATACCAGGAGCCATTGATTCTACTAGACGACTTTCCGAACTACGGATATCCCCTTTACCATCGATTGGTCTTGCAAGAGAATCTACAACACGTCCAAGAAATGCCTCACCTACAGGTACCTGAGCAATCTTTCCAGTAGAACGTACTGAACTTCCTTCTAGAATATCTATTCCTGTACCCATTAGTACGACACCAACGTTATCGTTTTCTAGGTTTAAGGCGATACCAATAGTTTTGTCTTCAAACTCTAGTAGTTCTCCAGCCATTACTTGCTCAAGACCATAAACACGTGCAATACCGTCTCCAATTTGAAGAACTGTACCAACGTTATCGATTTTAACTTCTTGGTCGTAGCTTTCAATTTGTTGGCGAATGATGTTACTAATCTCGTCCGGTCTAATGTTGATCATATTTCCGTCTGTATTACTTTTTATTAAAGAGTCTTTTATTATAAATTTTAAGCAAAAGCTTATTATTAATGTCAGTCAAATAGGTTAGGAGATTACGCACCTAAAAGAGCAGAAATCTGCTTTAACTGACCTCTAATGCTAGTGTCGATCATCTTCGACCCAATTTCAATTGTAAACCCTCCAATTAAGGCAGGGTCTACTTTTAACGCAAGTTTAATTTGCTTTGCGCCTGTAATAACTTTAAGCTTTTCCGCAATTTCTTTTTGTTGCTGGGCAGATAGCTGAATAGACGAAGTTATCTTTGCGATTTCAATAGAATCTTGTTTGAAAGATAATTCTAAGAACTTTTGAGCGATGCTTTCAAGAACTTCAATACGACCACGTTCAACAAGTAGTAATAAGAATTTTAAAGTACTATCGCCAATTTGTTCGCCAAGAATATCTTTGACTACATTTTTTTTGGCATCTTTAGTGATTAAGGGGTTACCTAAAAATTTTTTTAAATCACTAGAGTTTGCTAAAAACTGAGAAACGATATTCATGTCGTTTGTCGTTTCTTTTAATGAGTCATTTGATTTAGCTAAATCAAGAAGTGCCTCAGCATATGGCACTGAAACTTTACTTAACACAATTGACATAATTTACTAGGCTAATTTAGAAATGTTTCTATCAATGACCTGTTGTTGTAAACTAGAGTTAAGTTTGCCTTCCAACTGCATTGTAATTCGTTTTAGAGCTAGAGCAACAACGTAATCAGAAATCTGCTTACGCACTCGAGCTTCAATATTGCCAATTTGAGCTTTTGCCGAAGCAGTTAAACGCTCAATTTCTGTCTTACCATCCGTTAGAATAGTACTCTTTACTTGCTTAGCCGTAACTTCAGCATCCTTACCAATGGACTGTATTACCATTTGCGCTTGGGCTAGTTGCGTTTGGCTGTCTGCTAATTTTTTAGTGGCCTCTTCAAGTCTTTCCTCAGATTCTTGAATTGCTCCTAGAATCTTTTGTTGACGTTCCGAAAGGCTTTCAGATAACGAGCCGCTTAGCAAATAAAAAAGACCTCCTACTAGAATAACTAGGTTTACTACATTGGCTTCAAATATATCTGGGTTGAAAGATACACCTTCACCTTCAGCGATTTGAGTAGAAAATCTATTTAAAGTCTGATTTAATAAATCCATTTTACTTAAGAATTTTTAAAGAAACGATAATATTAAAGAACAACTTCCTTACCAAGTAGTTTTTCTTTAATAAGTTGACTTAACTCGTCCACTTGTGTTTCTAATTTTTGTAAAGCAAGAGACTTCTGTGCCTCTAATTCTCTGTTTGTTTGTTCGATTAGTTTAGCAGCATCCGTACGCGCTTTCGTAACCTCAAGGGCTACAGTTTCTTTTGCTTCCTTTTCGGATTGAGCTATAACGGATTGCGCATTAGCTCTAGCAGTCTTAAGCTGCTTATCATACTGTTGATAAAGCTCATCTGCTGTTAATAATTTTTCAGAGGCTTTTGTTAAATTTCCGCTTATGTAATTTTCACGTTCATCTAAAACCTTTGAAACGGGCTTATAAAATACAAAAGTTAATGCCACAGTTAATAGGATAAACTGGATTGCCATTAAAGGTAATGTAGCATTAAAATCGAAAAGCCCACCAGCACCTTCAGCTGCAACAAGTTGTGTTGCAGGCATAATAAAATAATTCATTTAGATTTATCGTGAATAATTTATTTAAACTTAGGCAAAGCTAAGTGTGCGACTTGTGGAAAAGAGCGCTTAGTTACAAACTAAGCGCATCTAAAAAAATTAACCAACGAATGGGTTAGCAAATAGTAAACAAAGTGCAACTACTAGACCATAAATTGTTAGTGACTCCATGAAAGCTAGTGATAGAAGAAGAGTACCACGAATTTTACCTTCTGCTTCTGGTTGACGAGCAAGACCTTCAACTGCTTGAGCAGCAGCAGAACCTTGACCAATACCAGGACCAATTGCAGCAAGACCGATAGCTAAACCGGCAGCGATAACAGAAGCAGCTGAAACGATAGGATTCATAAGAGATTATTATAGTTAAGTTTTTATAATTCGATGTTTATGAAATTAACAAATTTCTTTTTACTTAAAAAACTCAAAAAAGAGCTGTTATAAGTAATTTTTTAGTTTGTACTAGATTACTCGATTATTTCCGTAATATACGCTGCCGAAAGGGTAGCAAAAACTAACGCCTGTACGGAACTTGCGAAGATACCTAAAGCCATTACAGGAAGAGGTATAATAAGAGGTACTAGTAGACATAAAACAGATACTACGATTTCATCCGCTAAGACGTTACCGAATAATCGGAAACTTAACGAAAGAGGTTTTGTAAAATCTTCTAAAATATTAATTGGTAGAAATATTGGTGTCGGTGATATGTAACGCGCAAAAAACCCTAAACCCTTTGCTTTAAATCCACCATAGAAATAACTTATCGATGTTAGTAAAGATAAAGCTACGGTAGTATTAATATCATTTGTTGGAGCAGCTAATTCACCTTCTGGCAGCTTAATAAGCTTCCAAGGTACTAGAGCACCTAACCAGTTTGCAACAAAGATAAATAGGAACAACGTTCCAATATAAGGTGTCCATGTACGGTATTCGTACTCACCCATTTGATCTTTAGCAATACCGGAAACGTACTCATAAACTAACTCAACGAAATTTTGCAGGCCTTTCGGAACTTGTTGCATGTTTTGTGTACCAACAATAGCTACACCTAAGAGAATAGCTATTACCAACCATGTTACTATTAGAACTTGCCCGTGTACTGTTAAACCAGCAATGTTCCAATATAAATGTGTACCTACTTCAACCTCAGCTAACGAAAAAAACATAGACAATTATATAGTTCGGCGTGAATAGTGCAAATTTTATTGTTTCCTATTTTTAAGTATACCTAGATCATGGTTAAAGGTACATAAATAAAATTACCGGATAATTTAAAAACAAGTAAGTGTGTTCAACTTTTTGTGCGCTATATGGTCTTTGGTTATTATCAAAAATAAATTTTTCGGTATAGCTGTAATTTATATTACGCGATTAAAAATTTTTTTATTACAAAAGCAAATAATTGTAATGTTGCTCTTGATATAATTTTTTAGGAGTTGATGCTTTTATTTTTCTTAAATTTGTGCTAGATTGAATAGATAAATAATGAAAATAATCCTATAAAAGTTATGGCTCGCTATACAGGTGCAAAATTACGAATTACAAGGAGGTTAGGTGATTTACCCGGCTTAACAAGTAAGAAAAGTAAATTAACACAACGTCCAGGCCAACATGGTGCGACGCAAAAAAAGTTAACTCAATATGCTATTCGATTAGAAGAAAAGCAGAAACTTCGTTTTAATTACGGGATTAGCGAAAAACAATTGATAAATTACATACGCCAAGCTAAAAAAATAAAAGGTGCGACTGGCCCCATACTTTTACAGTTGTTAGAAATGCGTTTAGATACAGTAATTTTCCGCTTAGGTATGGCTCCTACTATTGCAGCAGCTCGACAACTCGTGGGTCATAAGCATATTACTATTAATAATTCGTGTGTTTCGATTCCAGGCTATCAATGTCAACCAGGTGACATGGTTGGGGTAAAGGATTCTTCTGCTTCTAAGCAATTAATTACAAAAAATTTAGAATTACCGGCCTTATCAAATGTACCACAAAATCTAGACTTCGATAAAAAAAGTTTGAAGGGAAAAGTCTTAGGTATAATCGAACGTGAATGGATTGCATTAAAATTGAATGAACTTTTTGTCGTTGAGTTTTACTCGCGTAAAATTTAATACGAATGCTGTTCTAAATTTTTTTTACGTAAATTGCAAATTATTAATCAAGTTACTTAGCTCAACCAACAACTAACAAAATTTTATGACTTTAGTTACACTAGGAGAATTATTAGACGCCGGAGTGCACTTTGGCCACCAGTCTAGCAGGTGGAATCCAAAGATGTTTCCTTATATTTATACGGAACAAAACGGTATTCATGTTATTGATCTTGTTCAGACAGCTCGATTATTGAGTCATGCCTACAATTATGTTCAGAAAGCCGCAAAAGAAGGAAAAACTTTCCTTTTTATCGGAACAAAACGCCAAGCAAAAAATATTATTGCGGAAGAGGCTACAAAATGTGGTAGCTTCTTTGTGGATAACCGTTGGTTAGGGGGTACTCTAACAAATTGGTCAACTGTTCAAGGGCGAGTGGATTATCTAAAAGACTTAAACCAGCGCGAAGCTAGTGGGGAACTAGATAGGTTACCTAAAAAAGAAGCTGCTCTTCTACGTCGTGAGCACGATAAACTTAAAAATAATTTAGGTGGTTTGACTGAAATGGTTCAAGTTCCGGATATTGCTATAGTGGTTGACCCTAAGCGCGAAAGTACGGCAATAGCAGAATGTAGGAAGCTTGGCATTACGGTTATAGCTATTCTTGATACTAACTGTGATCCTGGAATGGTGGATATCCCAATTCCTGCGAACGATGATGCAGTTCGTTCAATTAAATTAATCATTTCAACATTATCAGACGCCATTATTACTGGTAAACAAACTTCAGTTTAAATTAATGAATGTTTCTGTGACTTTAATAAGGATTTAAACTTCTAGTAAATACAAATATTAAAGCCAAATGCCATCACTAATTGCATTTGGCTTTAATCAGTGATTAAAAAATTTGCTTTGGTTAAATTCTCTACTCGGACCTTGCTTCTAAGATAAAAGATTTTAACTTATCATCCTTTGATGGGCGTATTCTAAGGTTTACAAATTTGTCTTTTCCGGTTTTTTTAAGGTTTTCAAAACAATTAAAACCTGTACCCGCCGGGATTAAACGACCTATAATTACATTCTCTTTTAATCCATTAAGCCAATCTTTTTTCCCTTCGATAGCAGCTTCGGTCAAGACTCTTGTAGTTTCTTGGAAACTTGCCGCAGAAATAAAGCTATCACTGTTTAAAGAAGCCTTAGTTAAACCAAGCAACATGGGTCGGTAAACTGGAGGTTCTTCGTTAGCGGTTAAAGCGGCTTTTGTAAGCATTTCCGCTTGATTAATATCTAATATTTCGCCAGGTAGTAAAGTGGTGTCTCCCCCATAATAAACGCGCACTTTTGAAGTCATCTGCTTTACAATAATTTCTATGTGTTTATCGGCAATTTGAACACCTTGGGAAAAATATGTACGTTGAACTTCACTTACAAGGAATAGTTGCAAATGTTTAAAACTTTTTTTGCAAGCAACATGTACTGGATTAGTGAGTTGATAATAATTAAATAAAATCTCAAGTTTATCGTGCGGGCTAATAGGACCATCCGTCAAAGGTTCTAGAAAATTAACCCATTTACCATTATCAAAATTAACTTTTACTTGAGCAGAAATATCGATTTTTATAATTGAATCCGTAGGAGTTAATATTTCGATGCTGTTTTCTTTTTTGAACGCCTTACCCTCATGTGGAGATAATAAACATCCATTTTTAATTTTTCTAGCTTCCAAAATTTCTTCGACTTTAGGTAAACCTTGAACAATATCAACTGTTTTAAGTTTGTCATACACAAGGGTAGCAAGTAAATCAGATTTCTCAACGAGAGATTTGTTTCCGGCGCGCAATACCGTACCTTCAGAAATAAGATATGGCCTTCCAAGACGAATATAAATTAAATTCTCCGTGATTTTGTAGACCTGGCCGGCGTATTTAGAGCGTAAGCTTGTTGTTAAAGAAGTACCTACCCTAACAAGATCACCTTGTTGAACAACTAATTGTTCATTAGTGTCCGTACCGTTATAAACGAAACTTTTAAGATCGCTTTCTTTTAAAACTAAAATAGCAACACTAGTATTCGTTTTATCAATACCCACTAACGTACCACCCGATTGACCTAAGATTTCTAATTTTGCAATTACGGTATGTCGGTTAATATATTGGTTTTGGTGTATTAAATAGTTTACATAAAGGGAATTTTCACCTTTTACATTATTTAGAATATTGTCATTTAATTTTAAAGTTTCAACTAACTCAATTTTTAGTTTATGATTTAAATTAATAGTATTTATGCCTGTCGCCAAATACTCGACGTAAGCATCTAAGCCAGGGTTTTGATCTTTAATTTCTAAAACAATAAAAGTTTTAAGCAGATCAACCCCACCGCTATTTGATTTGATACGTTCCCCCTCTTTGTAAAAGATCCTTTTTACAGTTCGGAAAGCGGTTCCCCTATTGTTATCATTTGGGAAAAAACGGTGTTGCATAAGAAACCCTTTATCATGAGGAATTTTATACTTTATTACAGGGCGAAGTAACATATATCTACGGCCTGAAAATTTCAAAAATTCCACATAACAGAATTTTTGTATGAAAATATCTGTAGTCTTATGGAAAATTACTTCTCCCGGATTAACAAAGCGATTTGTTTTGTCAAAGACCTCTATATCGTCACTTAATTGGTATAATTCGCCTGGTTTTATAACTAATTCTGACGTAGTTACGTCAATATAAGCAATTCCTGATATTTGAGAAACTACATTTGGTAAAAGAGGTGTATCTTTTTTAACATAGCTACCATCTTTAATTTTTAGATTCTCAAGCTCCGCTTGATCTAGTTGGTGGGTTTCCTCGGGTATCCAATATAAGAATCCGGTAAAAAGTTTTTTTGTTTTACGTTTTTTCTTTGTTTTTGGGTGTGCCGTTGAATAATAAAGAACGCCCCCCGTTTCCGTTTTGTAAGAATCATCTACTAAAGTAGCTATCGTCTGGCCATGTTTAAGGAGCTCTTTATTTTTTATATTAAGTTTAAACACCTTTTCGCCAGCCGATGTTGTTATTTTTAATATATCGTTCTGTCCTTTAACTTCGCTTATTAAACCATTTTCTAAAAGCATAGAAGAATTTACTACACGAATCCCTTCATTAAGGAAATCCTTTTCAAATTTAACGACACCTGAATAGTTATTTACTATCTTTTGGTCAGCAATTGTATCGTTTTTACGAAATTTTTGCCCAACCTTAATACATAAATCTACGGAACCGGGAAATACCCAACGAGTTCCGTTGAGAACCCAAACGAGACCCGTTGATGTACTTATTTTTTTAATTGCGTTATCACCGTCAAGGTTTTCTGCCACCTTAATATTTTGAAAAAAAACTTCACCGGAAAGCTCCGTAAAGATATCACTTCGTTCTTCTTCTAAGATTAAATTAGCATCTTTTTTAATTTCTGCTAGCACTTGGTTTGGATATACTTTTTGCCCATTATTTACTAATAATAGAGCATTGGATGGTATGTCCACGGAACAATACGTTGATCTGTTGTTTTCAATTTTTAATTTAACCTTCTCTACTAACGAGAATCCCTTTTCACCATGAATTGTACGAACAATTCGATTAGGTAAGTATAATTGGTAACTAACGGTGCCTGAAAAGGGTGCGCGGATTTGTTTTGTTAAATCACCTGAAAATACACCTCCTGTGTGAAAAGTTCGCATTGTTAATTGAGTTCCAGGTTCTCCGATAGACTGAGCAGCAAGGATACCAACGGCTTCTCCTAAATCAACGATTTTTGAATATGATAAATGCCAACCATAACATTTACGACATATGGAGCGTAGTGCGTTACAGGTTAATGGTGAACGAACGTCTAATTCCTTCAAGCCTAAATTCAGGAAAATCGTTGCAACTGAATTATCTATTTCGGTATTTGCCACCCACGATTTTGTCTCGTTATTTATTTGGCCTGTCACACTTTTTAATAGTAGTCGCCCAATAAGCTTTTCCTTAAAAGTAGAGTCCGTCTTATATTTTTTAAATAAATCGTCTAAAGATAATCCTTCTTGTGTTAAACAATCTTCCTCCCGAACAATTATATCTTGGGCAACGTCGACTAACCGGCGCGTTAAATAACCAGAATCGGCAGTTCGTAGCGCTGTATCCACAAGACCTTTTCTAGCACCATAAGAAGAGATAATGTATTCCGTAACCTTTAATCCTTCACGAAAATTACTTTTAATGGGTAAGTCAATAATTTGCCCTTGGGGATCTGCCATCAACCCTCGCATACCAACCAGTTGACGAACTTGAGAAATATTTCCTCGCGCTCCGGAAAAAGCCATTATGTATAAAGAGTTAAGCGGATCACTCTCCCGAAAATATGTTAATACGTCTTCTTTTAAAGAGTTATTTGCGTTATTCCAAATATCGATAACTTTTTGAAATCGTTCTACAGTCGTAATATTACCACTTTTGTAATTTTCCTCCGTAATGTCAACCTCGTCACTTGTCATACCAATCAAACCTCTTTTTCTAAAAGGTACACGAAGATCTTCTATACTCAAAGAAATACCTGACATCGTTGCATAATGAAAAGTTAAATTTTTAACTTTATCCGCAATTAGTGACGATTTGGTTACACCATAATTATGAAATGTTAACGACATTAATCGTTGTAACTTCTTTTTATTTATAACCTCATTGTTAAAAACAAATCGAGGTGGTAACTCTTTATTTATCATTAAAATTTATTGTTTAAGGGGTTTAGTTATATTCAAAAGAACTATTTAGAAGAATACGACCGGGGCTTGTTTTAAGGTATTTTGTTATTGTGTTACCTTGTAAATCTGTCTTAATTTGGAGTTCTTCAGATAAATACAAAATTTGGTTTTCAACCTGTTTAGTAGAGAAACGAGACTTATCTAGTTCTGTTTCAATAACGTCCGTATAACGAACCCAAACAAATGTATGTAAACTAATTAATGATTGCTGATAAGCTTTCATTACATCATCGAAACTATAAAAGTATTGATCTTTTATTGTTTGTTGGGTAGGGTTATTTGCGGTTAAATAATAGCACCCAAGTACCATATCTTGGCTTGGTGTAAGAATTGGATCACCCGTTGCAGGAGATAAAAAATTATTTGGTGCAAGCATTAACATCCTCGCTTCCGTTTGAGCTTCTAAGCAGAGTGGTATATGTACCGCCATTTGATCACCATCAAAATCCGCATTAAATGCTGGGCATACAAGAGGATGTAATTTGATTGCACGACCTTCTACTAATAATGGTTCAAAAGATTGAATACCTAATCGGTGCAACGTTGGAGCACGATTCAATAAAATTGGATGGCCTGTCATTACTTGCTCTAAAATCTCCCAGGCAAGAACTTCGTTACTTTGAATAATATTTTTAGCCGCTTTAATATTATTTACTAAACCTTCATAAATTAAACGGTGTATAACAAAGGGCTGAAATAGTTCGATAGCCATTTCACGAGGTAATCCACATTGGTTTAATTTTAACTCTGGACCTACAATAATTACTGACCTACCTGAATAATCAACCCTCTTACCAAGTAAATTTTGGCGAAAACGCCCCTGTTTACCTTCAATAATATCTGATAAGGATTTAAGAGGTCGATTGTTTAGTCCAAAAACCGCTCTACCACGTTTACCATTATCAATAAGTGCATCAACAGCTTCTTGAAGCATGCGTTTTTCATTTCGAATAATAAGTTCCGGAGCAAGAATTTCTTGTAAACGAGCTAGGCGATTATTTCGATTAATGACCCTTCTATATAAATCATTAAGATCGGAAGTTGCAAAGCGCCCCCCATCAAGTTGAACCATTGGTCGAAGATCTGGTGGTAACACTGGTATTATATCTAATATCATCCAAGATGGATCAGAACCAGATGCCCTAAATTGATCAATTACGCGAAGGCGTTTTATTAATTTTTCTCGATCAGATTCGCGTACACAAGATATAAGCAAACGTAATTCTTTTGATTCCTGCTCCAAATCAATTCTTTTAAGAAGGTTTTTGATTGCTTCTGCTCCGATGGCCACTTCAATGTCATTATTGTCTGCTTTCGTATTATCAAAAACCTGCCAATCTGTTTCTGCTAGCAGTTGCTTATAAAAAAGCTCTCCACTGGCTCCAGGTTGTAAGACAATGTAAGAGTTAAAATACACCACCTGCTCCAACTCTTTTAATGAAATATTTAAAATTAGCGCAATTTTACTCGGCCGACCTTTAACGTACCAAACATGTGTAACAGGAGATGCTAATTCCACGAAACCCATACGATGACGTCGCACATTAGACTCAATAACTTCTACACCACAACGTTCACAGACTATTCCTTTATGTCGCACACGTTTATATTTACCACAATGGCATTCCCAATCATTTACAGGACCAAAGATTCGTTCACAAAACAAACCACTCATTTCGGGCTTTAGTGTCCTATAGTTTATAGTTTCAGGTTTTGTCACTTCTCCAATACATTGCCCATCAGGCAAAGTACGTTCCCCCCAACCCCTTATTCTGGCTGGCGAGGCTAAATTAATTTTTACGTAGTCAAAAGATCTATCGGTTTCTAACATAAAAAAAGGAACAATTTTATATCATCATGAGGTGTTGAAGTTAACCCAAAATTGAAAGACTGTTAAAGATAGCCTTTTTCTTCGCCTTGGTTAGAGAGCATACTATTTGAGATTGACGGATCTAAAACTAACTTTGGTAGGTTGATATCGATAGTTGAATTTTCCTTATCTTCTGAGACTTCACTCATTAAATTAATCTCATAATCTTGCAGTTTTATATTATCTTGAATATTTAGTTTATATGTGGCAACGTCCAAACATAATGCTTGTAATTCACGCATTAAAACTTTAAATGACTCTGGAATCCCTGGACGAGGTATAGGTAAACCCTTAACAATAGCATTTAAGGTTTCATTACGACCTTGCATATCATCAGACTTAATAGTTAACAATTCTTGTAGTGTATACGCAGCACCAAAAGCTTCTAATGCCCAAACTTCCATTTCACCTAACCTTTGCCCTCCTTGTTGTGCACGACCACCAAGAGGCTGCTGGGTAACTAACGAATAAGGTCCAGTAGAACGCGCATGAATTTTATCATCAACTAAATGAACCAATTTCAACATGTAAGCTTGACCGACCGTTATAGGGTTTTCAAAATTTTTCCCTGTACGACCGTCGCGTAAAACCATTTTTCCTGGGTGTTCGCTTGCAAAAACCCACTTTTTTTCATGAGCTGCTTCTTTTAATTTTTTATTTATAAGTGCTCTTGAAGCTTCAGAGCCATACATTTCATCAAAGGGTACAATTTTACATCTGACACCCAAATTATGCACAGCAAACCCAAGAAGGCATTCAAAAAGTTGGCCAACATTCATTCTGGAAGGTACTCCTAGTGGGTTTAAAATCATATCAACAGGCGTCCCATCTGGTAGAAAAGGCATATCTTCACGGGGTAAAATTTTTGAGATAATTCCTTTATTTCCATGTCGACCGGCCATTTTATCCCCTATTTGAATTTTTCTTGTTTGTGCGATATAGACTTTTAATACTTCGTCTGTTCCCGGGGGTAAATCATCTCTATTACTTCTAGAAAAAATTTTTACATCTAAAACACGACCGGATGTCCCATGAGGTAATTTTAATGATGTATTTCTAACATCACGAGACTTTTCACCAAAAATCGCCCGCAATAACTTACCTTCGGGTGGATAATCAGATTCCCCTTTGGGAGTTACTTTCCCGACTAAGGTATCTCCAGAGTTAACCCAAGTACCTATTCGTATAATACCGTTTTTGTCCAAATGTCGAATAGAATGTTCACTAACATTCGGAAGGTCTCGAGTAACCTCTTCCATCCCTAATTTAGTTTGGCGAATTTCGATTACAAACTTCTCAATATGTAAAGAAGTATATAAATCATCATAAATTAGTCGCTCGCTTATAACAAAAGCGTCTTCATAGTTATATCCTTCCCACGGCATATAAGCGATTAAGATATTCTGACCTACAGATAACTCACCTCCTTCAGTAGAAGCCCCATCTGCTATAATTTGGCCGGTTAAAACTTTTTCGTTAATACCAACTAGAGGCCTCTGGTTTATACAAGTATCCTGATTAGAACGTTGGTATTTAGTTAAGTTATAAGTAAAAATTACATTTTTTTTATCCTTAATAAAAATTTTTCCGCCATTTATACGTATTACTTTTCCATAACCAACACTTAACACAGTCATACCAGAGTCTCTAGCAGTTTGCCCCTCTAAACCTGTACCTACTAGTGGAGCCTCCGGGTATAGCAGTGGTACAGATTGACGTTGCATATTTGAGCCCATAAGGGCCCGGTTCGCGTCATCGTGTTCTAAGAAAGGTATAAGTGACGTTGCTAACGACACTACTTGTATAGGAGAAACGGCTATATAGTCTACCTCCCCTGCGGGTACGCTAAATAACCCCTGGCGGTAACGTACAGGTACAGTATTATTCTTAATAAAACCATCTTCTCTTATTTCTAAATCACCTGCAGCAAGTCGGTACTTATCCTCAGAAGTAGCATCCAAGTATATTGGAAAAGTCCTTTGAAGAACTTTACCGTATTTAACTTTATAAAAGGGTGTTTCAATAAAACCATAGGAATTTACGCGTCCATAGGTAGAGAGTGATCCTATTAGACCGGCATTTGGTCCTTCTGGAGTCTCAATAGGACAAATTCGACCATATTGGCTAGGGTGAATATCACGAACAGCAAAGCCTGCACGATCGCGTGTTATCCCTCCTGGCCCTAACACGGATAGTCTCCGTTTATGAGTCAATTCGGCTAATGGATTAGTTTGATCCATAAATTGTGAAAGGGGGTTGGACCCAAAAAATTCTCGAATGGATGAAACTAAGGGTTTAGGGTTCACCAAGACATTAACACGGAGATACTTTTGTTCACAAATACTCATACGCTCTTGCGCGATCCGTTCAAGCCGGCTTAAACCTATACGAATTTGGTTTTGTAATAATTCACCGACCGACCTAACTCTGCGATTACCTAAATGGTCAATATCATCTTCTAACGTAGGTGCTATGCGGAAATTGATTAGTTCGTTAACAATTTGTAAAATATCCTTAGATGTTAGAATGTGTATATTATTTTGGACATCTAAACCCAAACGCTTGTTTATTTTGTAACGTCCTACATAACCAAGATCATAACGCTTAGGGTCAAAGAATCTCGAATACAATATTTGTTGACCAGCTTTAATACTAGCGGGTTCTCCAGGTTTTAATTTTGTATAAACCTCTAAAAAAGCCTCTTCTAGAGAAAAGTTTTCATACTCTTTAAACGAATTTTGAAAATACTCAGGATTATCTAAAGTATTGAAAATCTCATTATCAAATAATCCAATAGCTTTAAAAAACACATATACCGATAGTTTCTTAGCTTTATCTATTTTGACTGAGATTAATTCATCCTTGTCCATTTCAAATTTAACCCATGTTCCACGATTTGAAATTAAACTAGCCGTATAATAACGATAGTTTTGTTTATCGATTTCAGTTTTATAATAAATGCCTGGACTTCGTACAATCTGGTTAATGATAACTCGTTCAATACCATTTACCAGAAAGGTCCCTTCATTAGTCATTAACGGGATATCACATAGTAGAACTTCATTTTCGGTTTTCTCTTTAGAACCGTCCAGGTAAACTAATTGGGCAAGCGTATATACTCTTACGCTATATGTTGTCTCACGACGACGTGCCTCAGCCAAAGTATACTTTGGCTGGCGAATTTTGTAATGTTGTGCAGACAAATTTAATTTCAACTCATCAAGATAATCTCTTATTGCGGAAAAATTCTCAAGTTCCTGAAGAAAACCAAATTCGATAAACCAACAAAAACTTATTCGTTGAGTTTCTAATAAATTTGGTAAAAGGTATTTGTATATATCTTTCTTAAAGAAAACCATTTATGCGTTTTTATGTCAGCTTTTGGTAATTCAAAGGTTTAGTAGTAGGGAAATTGGTATCCTGGTACACTTTTCTTTATTCCAATTGTTTTGTTATGCAAAGACTCGAGACGGTCTTTAAATAACACAAACTTAATACGCTCGAAACAAATAACCTCGACCACGAACGGTTAAAATAAAGTTAGGTTTACGTGAATTGTCTTCTAATTTCGAGCGAAGTCTAGAAATATGAACATCTACCATACGCATATCAACGTCACGTTCGGGAGTGTAGCCCCAAATATTGTTTAATATTATTTTACGTGACAAGGGTTTACCCGCATGATCAAATAAAAGTTCTAAAAGACTGAATTCAAGTGTAGTTAATTTAAGTTGATTTTGGTTTTTAAACACCTTTCGCTGAGACCACTCAATAGAAAGTGCACCAACTTGCATCATATTCGTATATCTTCTTGGCGTCTGGACGTAAATGTGCCCTGGGGGAGCTCTTTTTAATGTGGACCTTATACGTAACTCCAATTCTTTAAGGGAAAAGGGTTTCATTAAATAGTCATCCGCACCTAATTCAAAGAATTTAACACCATTTGGTATATTTTTTAACCCAGTTATCATAATGATTGGGGCTTTGGAAATTTGCCTAATTTTAAAACAGACTTCATAGCCATCAAAATTTGGAAGTATTAAATCAAGTATTATTAAATTAGGAGATTCCGTTTTAAGGAGACGTAGTGCGTCTTTCCCATTTGAAACGGAAGTAACAATATAACCAAGGAAGATTAATCTTCGTTGTAAGACCCTACGGGTAATAACATCTTCCTCAACAATTAATATCTTTTCGTTGTACATCCCCATCTTATCGGTGCTTCGGAAGAAATAGACGTCCTCATCCTTTTATGTTTGTTATTAAAAATAACAAGAATAACTTAAAGATCTGGGCAAAATGGTACGTAATATGATATTATTAATCATGTAGTTTAATAAAGCTCCATATTTCGGCGAGCGTAGCCAAGTGGTTAAGGCACTGGGTTGTGGTTCCAGCATTCGCGGGTTCGATTCCCGTCGTTCGCCCATTTCAATCAAATTAAAAATTAATCTAATTTTAGATGTGTTTGTTAGCTAATGGTTTATTCCGTTTCAAGAAATACGTTTAAGTACTTCGCTAAAGTAATTGCCTCACTTTCAATTTTGTTTAATGCAGTAGGCTGTTCTATACCTGTTAAAGGAATCTCACGATTATCCGTTAAACAAAGTAATAATTGACGCTTTGGATTAAGTCCGTCTTTAATCCTCATTTTTATAGATTTTATTTCATTGAACCCAAAAGTAAAGGTTAATTCTTGAGTTTTCCCAGGAAAACCCTTTCGATAAATCGTAACCTTTTGCGAAAATCTATCATACTCATTATAGCCAAATCCAACATTCCACCAAATAGTCAAAAGTAGAAAAAGACCCAAAATTGAACCGACTGTTCCATAAAACAATAGCACTATTCCTTGTGGTATAAAGGCAATTTCTGTAGAATCTGAAAAAAGGAGTAAATTTTTATTAAAAAAGCTGGATAAACCGGTTAAAAAGAAACCCATACCCCCTAAGCTAACAGTTAAAGCCCAAAAAATATTACTTAATTGCCGTGAACCCGCAATATTTGTTTTAAGGACTGAATTTTGTTCGTCATAATTCATGAGCAAAATGTATGGCTTTCACGCCATAGTAATTTAAATTATTTTGAATAGGGTGTAAACGTTATGCTCGTTAAACCCTTTTGTCGTATATTTTTTACTAAGTGTAATCTTAGATAAATTAGTTTGAGAAAATCGCCAAAAAACTATAAGCTTAATAATTCTACAGAAATTAAATAAAAGTAATTTTATTTATTCTGTAGAAATATTGGTTGGCTAGATCAGTCTGATTGTCTTTAAACCAAAGTAAAGCCCTGCAGCTAAGCTAAACATTAGCGTCATTAATAAAATGTAACCAATAAGGGTATTCATAAAGTCTTCAAATAAATAAAAATTATAATTTTTAGTATGGTAATATGATATCATACGTAAAGCCTATTTGAACCTCTATTTTTTTTACCTAAAATCCTTAATTAACAGTTTACTTCTTTAGACCTTCTCTAATTCCACGCCATACTAATCCAATAAACTGCCCCAAAACAGATGTTAAGATAAAGCGTAAACCCTTACTTAAAAAGTAAACTAACTCATCAAACCGACTTCCAATAAAATCTTTCAACTCAACAATAGTTACAACAAAAAGAGGAAATTTAGTAAGTGAGTTAAAGTATTGTGGTCTATTCGCATAAATTGTTCTAGTGTAAATTCCTGTAGTTCTTAACAAAAAAAGTCTATAAGAACTACTATAAAACGACGTCGGTCGTTGAATATAAATTTTTATTCGTACTTGCCAAATTAGGTTGTTCTTAAATTGCTCAAAGTTCCGCAAAGATAAAAATTTAGATCGATACAGAGTTTGTCGAAAGGAATAGAGGAAGGAAAAGTTTACCAGTGTCACATACGCTACACAATTCGCAATTTCAATAACTAGATGATCAATCAAAGCCTCTAAAAAATTTTCAGATGCGTAATTATAAACAGGGTAATAAACTAAGAGAAATTCCGCCGCTTTACTGTTTAAAATAGCATAAAAAGGTACCTTAAAAATAATGTCTATCTCTTCGAGTAGATTTTTAACATAAAAAGATTTTGTAAACTCATTCAATTTTAACCGAACATCACAACCATATTGCTTTATTAAAAAACTATCACATATTTCTTTTAGTAGTAGGATAAAAATTGCTTCACCATTTAATTGCATATTTAGCTGTGGTGATTTATGGCCTAAAAGTTCCCGATAAGTTTTTTCTAAGTTTTGGCTTGTAATGTGGAGTAAATCTTTTTGTACCTCCTTTTTTAAGATATCGATCGCCAATACGGATTGGTCACCGTTCTTACTACTAATAAAATTAATTTTATAAGAAATCCTAGTAAAAAGATTGGCTGTTAGGAGCTGTAATTTGGGTGTACGTAATTTGCGAACTTTAACCACTTAATATTTTAAGGTTTTACATTATTTAATGGAAGCCTAAAAAATTAAAAACCCCAAGTTACTTGCACATTTCTTAGAAATATTGAACAAGTAACAAGGGTTTTATAAAGAACCTTTAATAAGGTGAAAACGATAATGTATCGGGTGCGTAACGTTGAATTTCGATTATAAAAGCAGCCGTAAAACTAAGCCAAGCAGTTGCAAGTACCGGAGCTGTTGATAAATATTTAAGTAGGTTTTGATCCATGAGTTTAACTTTGTATGTCAATAAATCGATAATTTAACGAGGGGATACTGTCACTTCATTACTTGGCACTAGTAACTCGTCGGAAACTAGTTCTTTCCAAGCGGCTACCGGCCAAAGGAAACTTGCAGACATCATACCTATTGCCACAGGGACATTAATGATTATTTCATTTTCATTAGGTTTATCCGTCTTTTTTGCAAATTGTAAATAACTACGACCAGCCCAACCAATATAACCTGCAATATAAAGGAAACAAATACCAGGAACTATGAATTCTCCTGCATGACTAGGTCTACCATCTGCAATTAAATGAGGTAAACCATCGTTACCGCACAATAAACCTTGTTTACCGTATTTATCAAAACGAGTTTTCGTTCCTTCAATTTGTGCTTCCAGTGCTAAATACGCTGGAGTACCCTCTTCATACTTTTCTAAACGAGCAGTAAGTTTTTTTACACTACCGTCTAGTCGTTTTTTAAAAACTGCAGAATCTTTACAAGGTACTAAACCACTTACATCAGCCAAAGCTAAACTAGGTACGCCCACAGAAGTTAGTACTGCAATTAAGATAGCAAAAAAGCGCTTCATAATAAAAATATTTTTAAAAACTTTGATTATTAATAAACTATTTGGTTAATATTATATATCGCTTCATAAATTATTATTATAATAGAGCATATTTTAACTACACGACTTTAAGTTAACGGACTACTTTTGTAACGCGTTTAAAAATTTTTCTAAATTGCTGTTGGAAGAATAAAACAGCCCGATTTGAGGTACCTCCAACAATAATTTTCTGTGTAGATTCAACCAACCAAATTTGCGAATATGTAAAGAAACTTACGTAAATACTTAACATAAGTAATAAAAAAGATAGATATACTGTGTTTATACCTGGATCGGATTTTATTTGAAGTCCAGTATTAGTTAAGAAAGATAAAAATTGAATATTTAAGTCGTCACTTAAATAAACCGAGTCACCTATACGTGATTGTTGTAGCAAGATGCCTTTAGAATCATAAATAAAAAATTGTCCGTTTAAATCATTTATAACGACAGATAGCTTTTTACCTAGGAATTTATCTACTGGCAATGAACAAAACCAAAATTTACGACTACCTTTAGTAATTTTTTTAACCGGTATCTGAAAAATTTCATTGTTTGGTAATTTAACTTTTAACCCCACGATATCCCAATCTGTTTGATATAAGGCGATATTGTTATATAATAACGGCTCATTAACAAAAATAGTTTTCCTTTTTAGTTCTTTTCCTTGATTGGTTAACAAGGATAAATCGGAATAAAATTGGTCTGTTTTTAGATCTTTTGTATAAGTAATCCAAAAATCATTAATACGAAATGAAAGATCATTTGGTAAAGAGCTTATATTACCAAATTTTGTTAAATTTTGTATATGGGTAATTTCACCTCGTGGAACAAACTGCTGTGCTGTATAACCACCCAATGAACCAAAAGTCGAACCTATTAATAGTAAAATAATGCTTATGTGGACTACTGCGGGAGCCACGCGGCCCAATAGTCCGGAATATGCGTAACCTTTTTTATTTTGGCGAAAAAAATGATAATTATTATCATTACAGTAATAAGCAAACGAATTAAATAAACCTCGATCTAACGTATCCGTGATACTCAAGCTCTTTAACTGAACCGGTTTGTTATAAAACTTCCAAATTTTGAACGTTTTAATAGAAGGTAACTGGGTTGTTAAAGTACATGATAAAAGTGAAGCTGCAAACAGTCCTAAAAGCACTAAAAACCACCATACAGTATAAATTTTATCCAAACCCAAAAAGATGATAATTTTCCAGGTTAAAAAACCAAACATAGGTGATATATCCGAATAATTTTGTTTATAAAAATTAAGAGACTGATCTTGTTCTATAATCGTACCTATAGCAATAATAAGGCCAATAGTAAATAGTAAACTTATTGCTAATTGTAAATTTGCTAATTTTTTAGCTATTGTAGTAAGGTACTTATTTTTCATTTAAATTTTCTACTTGTCAAAAGTTACTTCTTATATTATTATCCTATGAGAACTTTAAATAAGCAAACAAGCCGGGATAGCTCAGTTGGTAGAGCAGTGGATTGAAAATCCTCGTGTCTCCAGTTCAAATCTGGATCCTGGCAATAACGTAAATCCAATATATATATATTGGATTGTAAGGATTTTTAATTAAAATATTAAATATATTTATCTATATTATAAATAACGGTGTTTGTTACAAGCGACTATTTCGTGATATCTTATTTTATAAGAAAAAGGAATAATAAGTATTTTATTTTGCTTATTATACTTCGTAAATCTTTTAAAAGATTTTGCAAAGTATAAAACCCAGCAATCATTTAGCATAACTTTAAACCAGGAGGTTTTCATGTCTCAAGCTGTAGAATCACGTACTCGAATCAAAAGTGAACGTTACGAATCAGGTGTAATCCCTTACGCAAAAATGGGTTACTGGGATCCAGATTACGTAATCAAGGAAACAGATATTCTAGCTCTATTCCGTTGTACTCCACAACCAGGTGTAGACCCTGTAGAAGCAGCCGCAGCCCTTGCTGGTGAGTCTTCAACTGCAACATGGACTGTTGTATGGACAGATCTACTTACTGCTTGTGACCTTTACCGTGCAAAAGCATACCGTGTAGATCCTGTACCTGGTGCAGCTGATACTTACTTCTGTTACGTAGCATACGATATCGATCTATTTGAGGAGGGTTCTCTAGCTAACCTAACTGCTTCGATCATTGGTAACATTTTTGGTTTCAAAGCCGTTAAAGCACTTCGTCTTGAAGATATGCGTTTCCCTTACGCACTACTTAAGACTTACCAAGGCCCTGCAACTGGTCTAGTTGTAGAGCGTGAGCGTATGGATAAGTTTGGTCGTCCTCTTCTAGGTGCTACAGTAAAGCCTAAGCTAGGTCTTTCTGGTAAGAACTACGGTCGTGTAGTATTCGAGGGTCTTAAAGGTGGTCTAGATTTCCTTAAGGATGATGAGAACATTAACTCACAACCATTCATGCGTTACAGAGAGCGTTTCCTTTACTCAATGGAAGGTGTTAACCACGCTGCTGCTATGACTGGTGAAGTTAAAGGTCACTACCTAAACGCAACTGCTGCTACTATGGAAGATATGTACGAGCGTGCAGACTTCTGTAACCAACTAGGTTCTATCATCGTAATGATTGACCTTGTAATCGGTTACACAGCTATCCAATCAATGGCTAAGTGGTGTCGTAAAACTGATACTATCCTTCACCTTCACCGTGCAGGTAACTCAACTTACTCACGTCAGAAGAACCACGGTATGAACTTCCGTGTTATCTGTAAGTGGATGCGTATGTCAGGTGTTGACCACATTCACGCAGGTACTGTAGTAGGTAAGCTAGAGGGTGATCCTCTAATGATCAAAGGTTTCTACAACACTCTTCTAGACTGCAAGTCTGAAGTTAACCTACCTGAAGGTCTATTCTTCGCACAGGATTGGGCTTCTCTACGTAAGTGTGTACCAGTAGCTTCTGGTGGTATCCACTGTGGTCAAATGCACCAACTAATTAACTACCTTGGCGACGATGTAGTATACCAATTTGGTGGTGGTACAATTGGTCACCCAGATGGTATCCAAGCCGGTGCAACAGCTAACCGTGTAGCTCTAGAGTGTATGGTTCTAGCTCGTAACGAAGGTCGTGACTACGTTTCAGAGGGTCCTCAAATCCTAAGAGATGCAGCTAAGACTTGTGGTCCTCTACAAACTGCACTTGATCTTTGGAAGGATATTACTTTCAACTATGCATCAACAGATACTGCAGATTTCGCTACTACAAAAACTGCAAACAGATAATCCTATCTAACCGAAAACTAGTCCTCGTGGGCTAGTTTAGGTAAATGCTAGAAACACGAATAATATTAATTAATTTTCATTTAAGGAGTACATAATGAAACTAACTCAAGGAGCATTCTCTTTTCTTCCTGACCTAACTGATGCGCAAATCACTAAGCAGATCCAATACGCGATCGATAAGTCTTGGGCGGTTTCTATCGAGTACACAGATGATCCACACCCTCGTAACAGTTACTGGGAAATGTGGGGTCTTCCACTTTTCGATATCAAAGATCCTGCAGCGATTCTTTTCGAGCTTAATATGGCTCGTAAGGCTAAGCCAAACTACTACATCAAGATCTCTGCATTTGATAACACTCGTGGTACTGAGTCTTGTGTACTATCATTCATCGTTCAGCGCCCTGCGTATGAACCAGGTTTCAGACTTGTACGTCAAGAGGTTGCTGGTCGTCAGCTAGTTTACACTATCGAAGCTTATGCACCTTGTGCTAAGCCAGAAGGTGAGCGTTACTAAACCTTAAAGTTTAGAAAAAAAAACAGATGTTACAGTTAGCTGTAACATCTGTTTTTTTTACTTTAAACATTAAAGTACACTTATAAATTTAGAATTTTTATCGTTTTCAAAATGTACAACCCCGTCTTGGACAGCAAAGATTGTATAATCATTTCCAACCATAACGCCTTTACCAGGCTTAAATGTAAGACCACGTTGACGAACAACAATACCCCCAGCTTTAACTGGCTGATTACCGTAAACTTTAATACCTAGCCTCTTCGAATTAGAATCACGTCCGTTTTTAGTACTTCCAGCTCCTTTTTTGTGTGCCATGCCTTTTTTTTAATAATTATTTTTATACAGATTTTGCCTTTTGTAGTACGTACGAGAAAGTTTCTCGATCTAAAACTGAAAGCTGAGCTAACATCTTCACATTCAGTTCAATAGAAGATTTTTTTAATAAGTTCTGTAAACGACTGTAATTTAAACCTTCGCTTCTTGAAGCAGCGTTTACACGACATACCCATAATTTTTTAAAATCTTGTTTGCGTCTTTTCCTACCAACGTAAGAATAGACTAAAGCTTTCATTACTTGACCATTTGCTGTACGAAATATTCTCGAGTGTGCGCCCTTAAAACCCTTTGCAAATTTTAAGATTTTTTTGTGCCTATTTCTCGAGACATTACCTCTTTTTACTCTAACCATAAATAATACAAATAATTTTTACTACATAAAACACGAAACACTACTATCGGCTTTTTTATAAATTGAATTAATTAACACGCGTGTTAAACTTCGGCGACTTCCAAAAGTCTTTCTAGTTTTCTTCTTTGGTCGCATCTTATAAACTCTAACTTTAGGTCCCGATAGATGCCTTAAAACAGTAGCTTCAACTGAGAATTCTGAATCTAGATAGGGAGTACCCACGGAAACACTATCTTGTTGGTTTACTAATAATATTTGATTAATATTAAACTTATCACCTTTGTCTAACGGTAGTTTATCAAAATCGTAGAATTTATTTTCTTCCACCCAAAATTGCTTACCGCTAGCTTGTACGATTGCATATGAAGTCAT